CTGCAGCGGTTGCCTTTCTGCATTCCTTACGAAAGAAAGTTATCGAGGACGGACCACTTATCAGTGAGACTTGAAAGGCCGAGAACCCAGGACCAAAACAACAAAGCCACTCTGCGCGTCACAAGGCCCGTAGGGCAGTTTACTCTTTCGTGCGTTGCAGGGGAGTGCAGATCTAGGTGTTTTAGCAGCCACAACTAATCTTTTTTTAGCTATTACCCTGCCTATTACTGTGTTTCCATACGCCGCCCCGTTAGCCGCCCGCCGGATTTCGTAGCAAATTATTTGTTTCTTGCCGCTTCGGGCTGCGGGGCGGCCTACCAGCCCTAATAGGAGTAGTTACTAGCGTTATCAGTCGTTTCTATTATATACGCTTTGCGAAAATAATGTAGTATTTTGATACACCTAAAACCATTAAATATACCTAAATTTTGATGCGTCGTATTTTGTCGAACGGGGCGGCAGAATAATACGCCGAACACATTTACATCGATCAAGAGCCGCCGATCGGGCAAGTTGTTGAGTCCTCTACAAATTATCCCGACGAACTGCTGACCTTAGTTTTGCAGTCCTCCCAGGAACCTGGATCGCTACGCACTTAATTCCCCGACCAGCATTCAGATCATTCTCGCCTAAGATAACCACCCCAACGGGCGGGCCGCCGCCAGTGGGTATGTCGAGCGAACTCAGATAACCCTTTGGCGTGCGTGGTTTTGAGAGGCTCGGAATGATCTGTATGATTGGTTGGATAAAAGATATGATCCAAGAATGAAGATCTAGCTTATTAAATCGGTTCGAATTTACCGTGGTTCCGTCCATCCAATTATGGTATTACCGCTTGACACGAGAGAGAGATAACTAACGAGTCATTGAAGATAAACTGGATAGACTGGATGTTCGAGTTGGATAGGGCCGCAGAAGCAAGGATGCGAGTCTTCAAAATAGAAGCTGGAAGCAAGGGGGCTCTGTATAATAGATCAACGAGTTGCGATGGTGTGTTTGGTTCGATATTGGGTTCAAAATCCCGTCACCCCGGCTTTAGAGAGCCCGTCTCGTTACACTGTAAGGATAGTTGCTTTTTAAGCAAGGATGATAACTAGCTTGGAGCCAGTTATTAATCCAATATCGAACCTTCAGCTCGTGCCCGGCAAACCCGAAGCCCTTGTTTGCTTCTAGTTTCGGGTGAACCACTCCGTAGCCCCGTTAACCACATGCTTACCATAATACTGAGGGGGCGAATATCCCAAACGGAATTTATGCGCTCGGTCTTTTTTTGACGCACGCTTTAACCCTATCAATATTTATATTTTCCATACATACATAGGTCGTAGGACTTTATTTCGTTCTTTACGATAATTCATCATTCTTATGAAGTTTTCAAGAGATGCGCATTATTGGACTTGAACCAATAACCAATAGGAACGGATTTTAAATCCGTCGTGTTTACCTTTTTCACCAAATGCGCAAAAGAGCGGAAACAAAAATAGATATATTGCTTTAGTCCTTTCTGTTCCTTCTGAGCCGTATATTTTGCGTATCTCGAAGCAAGCTTATTCTCTCCCTCGTAATCCAACTGTAATTCGATGACGCGAAATCGAACCGTAATTCGAGTACAGGACATTAATTATTATGTAAATTTATTATTCAATTCTTATTCTTTAATATACGGTTGTACATGAGAACGGGACCGCCGCGACGGAGCGCCGCCGCCCCTCAGCAATAGGCTACAAAATGGCAAGGAAAAGTGTATACAGCGATCGAAACCAACCAGACCACCGACCGACCTTACTAAATCATCGAGGTGAGAATCGAAAAACAAACATTCTTGAAAATAAAAAGTTTCAGTTATCGGTACGGCTCCGGCAAACAAAAAACATATGTGTATTTTCGGTTTTCGATTAGTAGATTTCCCCTATTTATCACATTAGTTAAAAGTGGATATACTAGTAATTCCATTCGAAATTTTACTGCGGCACTGTTGGTAAACTTTACACAGACCCAAAGAGCACTGTTTTCGGAGAATGGAGCAAAGATAATACTTAGTGCCTGAGTACGAAGCCAATGTGAGGGAAGCTTATGATTGATCAGCAAGAGACTACAAGGGATAAAAGCAACTCCATGGGAACTCGCTATATTATAAACGTAGGTTATACTAACCCCGGCCGACGACCGGTTGCCTGAATCTATTCTGCGGATTGGAAGTAGAGCCTACATAAATTGGTGGATCCTTTTTTCATCGATAAATAAGAATGCCTTCCGGCAAGTCGAATTCAAGCAAAAAAAAAAGAGTACTTATGTATTTACTTATAGTCATTTTACCGTTGATTGGGAGTTTTGCAGCAGGGTTTTTTGGTCGTTTCCTCGGTTCAAGGGGAGTGGCCGTAGTTACAATCACGTGTGTTCTACTATCTTCTATTTTATCTTGTATTGCATTCTACGAAGTTGCGCTGTGTGCCAGTGCTTGCTATATAAAGATTGCTCCTTGGATTTTTTCGGAACCCTTCGACGCTGCTTGGGGCTTTCTACCTGACAGCCTTACAGTCATTTTATTATTGGTCGTCACAATTGTAAGTAGCTTAGTTCATATTTATTCAATTTCCTATATGTCTGGAGATCCGCATAGTCCACGTTTCTTTTGCTATTTGTCAATTTTTACTTTTTTTATGCCTATGTTGGTAACTGGAGATAATTCCATTCAGTTATTTTTAGGATGGGAGGGGGTTGGACTTGCGTCATATTTATTGATAAATTTTTGGTTTACGCGCATTCAAGCAAATAAAGCGGCTATCAAAGCTATGCTCATAAATCGCGTAGGTGATTTTGGATCAGCTCTCGGGATTATGGGTTGTTTTACTATTTTTCAAACAGTTGACTTTTCCACTATTCTTGCTCGTGCTAGTGTCTTTTCTGAACCCCATCATTATTTCCTTTTTTGTAACATGGAATTTCATGCCATAACTGTTATTTGTATTTTAGTGTTTATTGGCGCTGTTGGAAAATCCGCACAGATTGGATTGCATACTTGGTTACCCGATGCAATGGAGGGTTTTATAATATTTGAGGGCCCTCATGTGCCGCCATTAGGTACATTCCAACAATCTCACTGTATGCTGGAATCGTCGACCGAATGAGAGTCCTTATCGCGGAAAAATCTCTCATTTTGACCAATCAGCAGGAAACCTATCGAAGTCACCCAACGAAGTCAAGGCCAAAGGAGCTCTATAGGATCCCCAGAGACTGTACGTAAGACCTCTTGTTCGAAATGGAATCTCTCCTCCCGCTGCTGGCCCGGGCACGAAGACCAGAGGGAAAGGCCCGGAGGGCGGCGGGGGACCTTCAGGGCCCCCGACTATCGAACAAGAAAAGGAGAGAAAAACTGAAGAAAAAAAGGGGGGGAAAAAACTGACGAGGACAAACTTGCAAGAAAAAATAGACGAAAAAAGGGCAGAAACTGATAAGTTTTTGTAAGAATCTATATTTTTGGCGTCGAGTCTATTCGTGTATGGAGGAAAAACCGCGTTTTTAAGGGCACAGCCCCGATTAGGAGAGCCCATATTTTATAAGTGGAAGATCCAGTCCCTACTCTTGCCAGAGGTAGACTCACCAACCAATTACCCTGTGGAAAAAATCTAGATTTTCCGGGTGAAATCGTAAGGAAACGGTTATGCAAGAGTAGCCCACTCCAGTATCCGCTTTGATTCATGCAGCTACTATGGTAACAGCAGGCGTTTTTATGATAGCAAGGTGCTCCCCTTTATTTGAATACTCACCCAATGCTTTGATTGTTATTACTTTTGTAGGCGCTACGACGGCATTCTTTGCGGCAACCACCGGAGCATTACAAAACGATTTAAAAAGGGTTATAGCTTATCCAACTTGTAGTCAGTCAGGCTATATGATCTTTGCTTGCGGCACTTCCAACTATTCTGTTAGCGTATTTCATTTAATGAATCACGCCCGCTTCAAAGCACTTTTATTCTTAAGTGCAGGTTCAGTGATTCATGCCATGTCGGATGAGCAAGATATGCGTAAGATGGGAGGGCTTGCTTCCTTGTTACCTTTTACCTATGCTATGATGCTTATAGGTAGCTTATCCTTAATTGGTTTCCCTTTCTTAACGGGATTTTATTCAAAAGATGTTATTTTGGAACCTGCTTACACGAAACATACTATTAGTGGTAACTTCTCTTTTTGGTTAGGAAGCGTATCGGTCTTTTTTACTTCTTATTACTCTTTCCGTTTACCGTTTCTAACCCTTCTAGCACCAACCAATTCATTCAAGCGAGACTTAGGTAAATGTCACGACGCGCCCATTCTTATGGCAATACCTCTAATCTTTTTGGCTCTTGGGAGTACTTTTGCAGGATACTTGGCCAAAGATATGATGATTGGTTCGGGTACCAATTTTTGGGCTAATTCACTTTTCATACTACCTAGAAATGAAATTCTGGCCGAATCTGAGTTTGCTACTCCAACCATTATCAAACTAATTCCTATTTTGTTTAGTACTTTAGGTTCATTCGCGGCGTACAGTGCGAATTTTGTGGTGAATCCACTCATTTTCGCTTTGAAAACTAGTACTTTTGGTAATCGACTATATTGCTTTTTCAATAAGCGCTGGTTTTTCGATAAAGTTTTTAACGACTTCTTAGCTAGATCGTTTTTGCGTTTTGGATACGAAGTTTCGTTCAAAGCTTTAGACAAAGGTGCTATTGAAATCCTGGGTCCTTATGGAATTTCGTACGCGATTCGAGAAATGGCCCAGCAAATAAGTAAAATTCAAAGTGGATTTGTTTATCATTATGCCTTTGTTATGTTGCTCGGATTAACAATACTCATTTCCGTTATAGGCCTGTGGGATTTCATCTCTTTTTGGGTAGATAATCGATTGTATTTCATTTACATAGTTAGCTTCTTGTTTATTAATATCTAAGAGAACATTGGTACGAGCTAAAGGCCCACCACACTTCATTGTATAACATATTGAATCTTTGAAGAACGCAATGATAAGGGCAAAGCTAGCTATGAAAGACCGGGGGGTCCCTCCCCGGCCCTCGGCCTTCGGGCGGCCCCTCTTTTCCCGAATAACTCGCTGGTCGAGACCTTCGGACCTCGAGAACAAAGAAAAATAACCGAAGCAATAGTTGACCATCACACGGCTCTTTGGCCTCCTGACTTTTTTCGGAGCTTCGCGCAACTATTACATACACGGTCCTTGGGTGGCTTTAAACTCCTGTCCCTAGTAGTATAGGTAATCCGCTCCATCTTGAACTCTATCCTTCCACACAGGAGAGTAGGTAGAGGACAAACCATTTATGACCTGGTTAATATATACCATCAATAGGCATGGAGCGAGCAACGTACGTTCATGCGCTTCGCCATTTGCAGAGCTCAGGTGCCAATGGTTAATTGCTGGTTGACAAGGACCGAAAGAGTCTCCGATTCGCCAGTACAGAACCTCATCTTAAATACAAGAGAACCGGCTTGCTCCATACTTTTGGGTTACCCCCCAAGGAAGGAGGTAAATGAAACCCCCTCAACAGAGCTTCTTGCACATGCTAAGGTCTCCGTGTTCGTTGCCGAACAAGGATGAGTGCAACGCCTTTGCACAGAAATGGACTTGTGCTTTTTATCGTGCGGGATCCGGCGGTCGCCCGCCGCCGCCCGATGGAAATAATCAACAATTTAATTCGCCAGGTCGACAGATTTTTAGTATCAAACGCTCATTTTTCGCTTTAGGCTATTCCGGCATTTTTCACAATAATTAGATTAGCGCATCCTGATTCCATTGTGAATATCTATCATCCAAAAGCTGAAAAAAAAGAAACAGACAAAGAAAGGGCAAAGACTTCTTGCCGCCTAACAAGCGGAGGCCTTCGGTCCGTAGGGCAGCGCTACGGGGCTTTTCGCAGCATATACATTCCTTGCAGCAAAAATATATATATACCTTTTCCGGGATCTTTAGGAAAAAGAGTAAACGTATATGTTACAAGTTTTAGCTCCATTTTATTCCTTAAGCGGTCTCATTTTGCTTCCTTTGCTAGGAAGCCTTATTATTTCGGTGATCCCGAATTCAAGAGTACGTCTGATACAAGGTATCACAATTTGGACCTCTTTGATCACTTTTTTACATTCTCTTCTTTTTTGGATACGCTTTGAGAATGATACAGCAAAATTTCAGTTTGTGGAAACTATTCGATGGCTTCCGTATCCAAATATCAATTTCTATATAGGTATAGATGGTATCCCGTTATTCTTTGTGGTCCTGACCACGTTCTTAACCCCTATTTGCATTCTTGTTGGCTTTCATAGCGTCAAGGGTTATAAAAAAGAGTATATGATAGCGTTTTTCATTTGTGAATCTTTTCCAATTGCTGTGTTTTGCCCACTCGATCTTTTAATATTTTACGTTTCTTTTGAAAGCGTATTAATCCCCATGTTTATTATTATAGGTGTTTGGGGGTCCAGACAAAGGAAAATAAAAGCAGCATATCAGTTCTTCTTGTACACCTTGATGGGATCCTTGTTGTGCGCCACGTTGGTGCTAGTGGGTCTCCAGGCAACAATAAAATAAGCCGGCATGGGGTGTTCTATGTAAAGCGTCCCACTATCCTTGCGGGGGAAGCCCAAAGGGTATTGTAGCATGTGGGGAAAAGGGGAACGCGGCGTGAAACCGATAGCGCTAAGGAGTTCCCCGAGCTAGGAGTTCTATGGCTCGTCTTGCGAGTCCACTGGAGGTATCCCACTCAGTTTGGCTGGGCCCAGCCGTTGTGTCGCCAGCGGGAACAGCGATCTTCTTCACAGCCACCGCCCCTGAACGGGGGGGCTAAGGGTGGAACGCACTTGAAGACAGCTACCGTATAGATACGGGCAAGGACTCAGAACCTAAGGAACCGATTCAACACACCAGCATGAAACGTGGGATTGTCTAAGGTCACTCCGGGAACTGGCTTTTTGACCTCTCTGGGGGTGCTAGCAGACCCGGGGGGAGGGCAACGGGGGGCCCGTAACAACGGACATGGTTCCGCTAAGGGGCCCAGAGAGAACAGGTGATAACATTATAAATAGAAACCTTATACTGTTCATCTCGTCTTAGGGGAGGCTGAACCCCAACAAGAAGGCTCGGGGTCCGACCGCCGCGGTTAGTTGGATTGGAATCTCCCGTGAAAGGAACGCAGGGTGTACTGGAAGCGAGGGGAGGCCAGACGGGGGCAGCCCACTTCCAACCAATCTATAAGCTCAAAGATCGCTCGGAGAGCCGTATGCGGGGAGACTTGCACGTACGGTTCGGAGGAAGGCCATTGATACCTAATGAAGATATCACCATGACTGAGAAGCCTGAAAGTGCAGAAGACTTGGTTTTATTGGGGTAGTTGGTGGTGGCCCATCTCTTACCATGCTCCTAGCCATTCTATTCATTTTTGCCCAAACAGGGACCACTGATCTACAAATATTACCAACCACGGAATTTAGTGAGCGGCGCCAAATCTTGCTATGGATTGCTTTTTTCGCTTCCTTTTCTGTGAAAGTGCCTATGGTACCAGTTCATATTTGGTTACCTGAAGCTCATGTGGAGGCACCTACGGCTGGATCTGTAATCTTGGCAGGAATTCTTCTAAAATTGGGGACCTATGGGTTTTTGAGATTCTCCATACCCATGTTTCCCGAAGCGACACTTTATTTCACTCCTTTCATTTATACTTTAAGCGTGATTGCTATTATATATACTTCTTTAACTACAATAAGACAAATCGATTTGAAGAAAATTATTGCTTACTCTTCAGTAGCCCATATGAATTTTGTAACTATTGGTATGTTCAGTCTGAACATACAGGGAATTGAAGGTAGCATTTTACTTATGTTAAGTCATGGACCGGTTTCTTCAGCCCTTTTTTTATGTGTTGGGGCCCTGTACGACCGACACAAGACAAGAATTTTTAAATATTATGGAGGTTTAGTTAGCACCATGCCTATTTTCTCTACCATTTTCTTGTTCTTCACCCTAGCCAATATGAGTTTACCCGGTACTAGCAGCTTTATTGGAGAATTCCCCATTTTAGTAGGAGCTTTCCAAAGGAATAGCTTAGTGGCCACATTAGCAGCACTTGGAATGATTTTAGGCGCCGCTTATTCCCCTTGGCTATACAATCGTGTGGTTTTCGGTAATTTTAAACCCAATTCTATCCTCAAATTCTCAGATTTAAATAGAAGAGAAGTTCTCATCTTTTTACCTTTTATTGTTGGAGTTATTCGGATGGGTGTTTACCCCGAAGTGTTCCTAGAGTGTATGCATACCTCCGTGAGTAACTTAGTGCAACATGGAAAATTTGATTAAAAAACATAAAAAAGAGGTTCGAAGAAACGCATGATTTTTTAGCGCTTTTCCCGGAGATCTTTCTCATCGACGCAACCATCATTTTGCTTATTTATGGAGTTGTATTTAGTACCTCTAAAAAGTATGATTATCTACCGTTAGTGCGTAATGTGGGTTGGCTTGGTTTACTCAGCGTTCTAATAACCATCCTATTGGTCGCCGTTGGCTCACCTCTAGCTGTTGTCAATCTAGTATATAATAATTTAATAATAGACAATTTCACATATTTTTGCCAAATCTTTCTATTATTAAGTACGGCTAGTACTATGGTTATGTGTTTGGATTATTTCAAACAGGAGAGTTTGAATGCTTTCGAATCTATTGTATTAATTCTACTTTCTACTTGCAGTATGCTTTTTATGATCTCGGCTTACGATTCAATTGCTATGTATTTAGCTATTGAGCTTCAAAGTTTATGTTTCTATGTGATCGCAGCATCAAAAAGAGACTCTGAATTTTCCACAGAAGCCGGCTTAAAATATTTTATTTTAGGTGCTTTCTCCTCTGGAATATTATTGTTCGGTTGTTCTATGATTTATGGGTTTACTGGAGTTACCAACTTTGAGGAATTAGCTAAGATTTTCACTGGATATGGAATCACTTTGTTCGGTGCTCAATCTAGTGGTATCTTTATGGGAATTTTATTTATCGCTGTAGGTTTTCTATTCAAGATCACTGCAGTTCCTTTTCGGGCGGCCGTTAGACGGCCTATGGGTACCGACAGATTGCGGCCAATCTCAATACTTTCGGGGCGCCCTGCGCGCCGAGCGTGGAAAACTCATCACTACCTCGTGAGAGCGTCGAGACCATAGCATGTTACAAAAACGCGGTTGAGGGAAATAGTTTTTTGCTGCTCAATAGCATCGCGTGAGCTCTATCTAATAGTGTCACACGAGATAAGCCCGCCTGGCGAATCGAAGTTATCCTCTTGTCAACTGGCTACCCAGTCCACCCGTCGAAGGGGTGGGGAAACGCGCGAACGCACGCTGGTGTGCTTCCTGCCTGTCGAGGTGAAAAGGCGACAAGGTCTAGATTGGAGCTGGAAACCGCATGGAAGCTGATTACCCAACTCTTTGGGGACAATTAACAAAACGATATCTCGAGGCACCAAAAACCATAGGCTGTACCGGCGAGATCCAACGGTGAAACAAATCCCCGGCTGGAAGTCAGAGGACCTTTAGTACCCCAGCGAACGAAATATTTTTGTTTTATTTGGCCGCACCGAGTGCGAAAGCGAGAGAAGAAAAAAACTCTCGGCCCAGTAAAGCGCTGGTAACAACGGAAGGGGTCTATGCAGTACCTGCCTATACTTGGCGGGTCGAACTCTACAAAATCAACTGATATCATTCCAGGTGATCCAGGTGGATCCGGCTGCGCGTGGAGTGGAACGGCTGAAAGCGGGGAGGGGGCGGCGGCCGCGCCGCCGCGGACCTGCCGGTTGTTTGAAATATATATATATATATTTTATCGCCGTGCCCGGATATATAATCTGAAAGTTAAGTAGAGTTAGAGAGCCGTACGATGGGCCACTATCTAGTACGGTTCGGAGAGCACTGTAGTAAGTCATTTGGGAGCAACCGTTTGCTAAGCGAACGGCGGGTCAACGACAAATAGAAAATATATATATATATTTCCAGAAACTTATCAAAATCATCCCTTTTTTTTCTAGCAGTGCCCGGCCCTCTTTTGTAAAACAAAAAAATTATCCTCCCCTTCGGCCAACCAAAGTGCGCGGGAATCTACAAGCCATTTTCGGCCTTCGACCTCCTTTCGGCGGACCCCGGTCTCCTCCACAAAGTGCGTGCCGCGCACCTCTTCTTACAGTCTCGTGCCTCGGCCACAAGCATGTGGTGCGCGGGCCCGCCGCCGGATGTCGCTCAACCAACCAGAGGAGGAGCGAGCGCTCTACGAGGGCTCGAGCCCTCGAACCGATAGGGGATAGGGAAAATATAGATTTTTTATCGACTTGTTGCACGACTCGGTGAATGTATCTTTGACTCTATATATGTGGGCGCCCGATGTATACGAGGGTTCACCTACTATAGTTACAGCATCCTTTTCGATTGCACCTAAAATCTCTATTCTTGCCAATATGCTACGTGTTTTTATTTATAGTTTCTATGATCCAACATGGCAACAACTATTCTTTTTTTGCAGCATTGCTTCTATGATCTTAGGGGCACTGGCCGCCATGGCCCAAAACAAAGTAAAAAGACTTTTAGCTTATAGTTCTATTGGACATGTAGGTTATCTTTTAATCGGGTTTTCATGCGGAACCATAGAAGGGATTCAATCACTACTAATTGGTACCTTTATTTATGTATTAATGACCATTAATGCATTCGCCATAGTTCTAGCGTTACGTCAAAATCGTTTCAAATATATAGCAGATTTAGGCGCTTTAGCTAAAACTAATCCTATTCTAGCTATTACCTTGTCTATTACTATGTTTCCATACGCAGGAATACCCCCATTAGCTGGATTTCGTAGCAAATTCTATTTGTTTTTCGCCGCTTTAGGCTGTGGGGCCTACTTACTAGCCTTAATAGGAGTAGTTACTAGCGTTATCAGTTGTTTTTATTACATACGCTTTGCGAAAATAATGTATTTTGATACACCTAAAACATGGATTTTATATAAACCCATGGATCGTGAAAAATCGTTACTACTAGCAATCACTGTCTTTTTTATTATTTTTTTCTTTCCATATCCCTCTCCCTTGTTTTTAGTTACTCATCAAATGGCACTTTGCCTATGTTTATGAGCTTAATGGTTGGGGGGACGCAGCACAAAAAAAATATTTGTTTTCGCGGGCCCCTCGAGGCTTTAGCTCTCCGCAGGCGGCCTGTAGTGCATAAAAGGCTTTCTGATTTCGTGGCCCTCTGGTCTTACATCCAAAGGGCCACCCCACGAGGGAGAGCAAAAAAAAATATGTATATTTTTGTTTCGTGCGGCTCCGAGCGTCGTCGGGCTCCTCGCTGCGCGAGCACCTCGACTCGGTCGGCTCCTTTGCTGCCTCTCTTATGCATTTCTTTAGCGGCCCTTAAGCTAACGCCAGCCAAAGGAGCCCGACTTCCCTTGGCTCGGGAGGAGGGGGTTAGGCGGCCGGCGGCGGCGCCCATCCAACCTAAGCAGAGAAACGGGAGGAGTACCGCAGGAGCCAATCCAACCGGTTACTGAAGAGGCCTGTAAAGAAGTCTTCCCGTTCCCACCCATTTATTTAACGGCCCTCCCTCTTCGACTCATATGATTATGTATTATTATTATTATTCGCTTCAAATTTCCGGATTTAACCTGCCTCAATCTTTCGTCGATTTATGGATTCGTTGTATATGCATATATAGTTACAATTTCCCCCAACTTCTTGATTTATGTATTATTAATCCTGTATATACGAAATGGAAGCCTACCCAGCGGCGGCAGCTTTCTGGCCTGAGCGCTAGGTAGGAAAAGAAAATGAACTTTTTATAGATTATGGAGTGGCAAAAGTTTCCCAGGTATCCCGTGTAATGGAACTCGCGTTCGCTGTTACATGGCCCTTAGTTTTTCGGTTGATTAAGATTAGATGAAGTTTCTTTGCCTACTTTTGTTTTGTGTGTGCATATTCCAGGCCGTATTAGATGATCCTCTACCCGGCCCGAGCTAGAAATATCAATGCATATATGGGGCGGCGGATGGCGCCTCCGGCTGATCGCTCAAGTCCGAGAGGAAGAAACCACTCGAGCTCCATTATGCTTTCTTCCTTCATTACCTTCCACCTGGCTCGGTCTCCCGTTCCATATTATTCCTCCCCCCGGCATCTCCGGTGCCGTCGCTGTTGCAAAAACTTATTTGCTGCGTGCGGGTTCGACGGTTTCATCGACTCGATATAATTGGCTGCATCCGTCTCGTTCTTGATCTCGCCCCCCCTAGTCGAGTTCTCTATCGAATAATAAATACAACGCTCGAATCCGGTAGCACGACATTTGCAGCTGCTGGATGATCGCTGATGTGAGCTGTTGCACAACCCCGATCTACGAAGTGTTCTACGCTTCATCATTGAAAACCTCGAAGGAACGGCTATAATTAAGCCTAGAACGTATTAACTGCAAACTGCCCCCCGGACTGTGAATAAATGAAAGGCTCAGAAAAGTCCAGTACGCGCCATCGTTCCGCGTACGGGAATAAAAACATCATAAGGGTGTACGATACGCGGAGTCACTTTAAAAATTGTAGGTTGGGGCAGGCACAGGTATAATAAACGCAGATTGGCACACCTCTAACTGCTGCAACTAGATAGTAACGGCTCCATAAATTCTTTCGACGTGCACCTCGACAACGAATGTAAAAAGCGATTATATAAGCGAAACTTCGGTTTCTGCATATGTATATGCTACTCGAAGCTATACGTATATATATACGAAACTTCAGTTTCTGTATATTCTATCCGAAGTTATACACATATATATATATATGCAAAACCTCAGTTTCTGTATATGTATATGCTATTCCCAATTATTTATCATCCGTATACGAAACTTCAGTTTCGTGTATTCCAGTGGTTAGTAATGTGCTGCATTCTTAGCTCAGTTGGATAGAGCAACAACCTTCTAAGTTGAAGGTCACAGGTTCGAATCCTGTAGAATGCGTGAAGTGCGCAATGAATAACCAACGGTACATCCTTCTACTTGTTTAGTTAGTTCAAAAAAGCAACGTTACACGCGACCTATTTTTCACCAAACAAAGTTCCGTGGCATCGAAAAGTAGAAGCTTATTCATCATGGGGAGAGTGGCCGAGTGGTTAAAAGCGACAGACTGTAAATCTGCTGAAGGTTTTCTACGTAGGTTCGAATCCTGCCTCTCCCACTTCGTATTTGAGAGGAATAGAGGCTGGGATCAATCCAAGCCGCCCCCCCAAAAACCACATCTTCGGGGGCACGTAGTGCTTGCTTGTTGGATCATTTCTATGTTCCTCGCACCGAGTCGATGTTCGCTTTCCATCTATCTTTTATCGATTGTTCCCGATTTAGCCGCCGAAAAGAAAGGATCTAATGAGAATAAAAGCAAGGTGGCGGATCCATCCGTAGAGCGGAGATACAACCGCAATTTCATGTTTCTGTCTCGGCCACCGCAAGAGCCCATGTTGTATGTATAACGAAACCGGTTATAGGTAGCTGTTGGCCGCCCTGGAGGAAGGCGGCAGTGACTGCATCGGCGGAGCCAGCAATTCGCAGGGGCGAGTTATTAGCTATACAAAGAGAGATCACGTTCTAGAGGCCGCGCATCGCCCGAAATCTTTGAGGAGAAGGAATACGCGTTCTTTATCGATCGACTATTTCCTAGTAATTCCATCCGTCGTAACACGCGTTCTCGAGCGCTTTAAGCCATCCTAAACCCCGCCGTTCGTAAAGGATACCAATCTTATAGATTGCTGTCAAACAAATTTTGTTCAGATCTGCTTGCGTCCCCTGAAAGTCTGGGGCCTTTTGCATGTGATTAGAGATTTCTTCTGCATAGGTTTTCATCCGCCAGTCATTAACTAGGTTGTCGATCGTCCAACCGGCACAATACGCAGCAGCTCTACTTAGGCACCGCGCTTTTCGCCGAGGGGGACGGCGCGTCTTCCGCCAGCTGGGTAGCGTCCCCGCCATCTATAGAATGCCAATAAAACATGCGATCTCGTCACCCCACCACTAAGGAACAGATACATCGCACTTAACAGGAGAACTCCGCGAGGGGCAGAAACAGGCCAAACGTTAGGTGCAAAAACACATAATAGACGTGCACTATGTGCCGCCGAATATGCGCAAATAGAACTTATGGACCCATAATCTCCATGAAGGAGGAATGTCCAGCCCCAGCTCATAAAAACTTCGGACCCTGGGGTGAAAAAATTGAACCCTTTCATCTACCGCGGGGGAGGCTATGCCTACTCGACTCCCGAGCCTGGCTCGATCAAGTCCCTAACTTCTGGGGCTCCGTCCCCCCAAGGCCTTCCAGGCGGATCAGTGCTTAAATTACGCAAATGGCTGAGACGACGTCTTCGAACCTCGATAGGACGCTGGAAATGATTCCTGAGAAGTATTAAAAGGGTGGGTACTTTGGCAAGAAACTGTAACGAAACATATATATATATCTTCTTTATATTCATTTCGCAGCGATCAAGCGTATGTGGCGCATGGTGTTTAAGAATAGCCAACTAGTGCTTGTAGCTCAATCGGATAGAGCACCAAACTACGGATTTGGGGGTTGAGAGTTCAAATCTTTCCAAGCATGGGCCTATCCGCCGTATTGTACTAAGAGAATACGTTGAATAAGTAGGGAGTAACTAGTTCCAATTAGACGTTTTCTAGCTCCGCCCTCCTAGCGCAGCTACGAAAAATAAAATACATATACCTGCGTCCTCCGACTAATGGCTCAAGCACACTGTGCTCTTGTATTGTTCGACTATTTCAGATTTTCAATGGACTCGCCAAGAGAAGCGTAGGTTTCCAAATCGTAAAAAAAGCTGTTCTTTGGGCTAGTGTGAACTATCGCCGGTTTGGCAATTCTCTTACACATGTGGCGCTGGTCGCGGGTACCACTGGAGCCTGGTGGCTTTACCCCCAAATTATTCGGTATAGGACTAGGTATGAGTGTTGGATCGCTCGGCGCGGCCCCCGGGGGGGCTCGTTGAGTGAGGAGATCCGAGGCACTGGTCCGCCGTAAGGCGAACGGAGCCATATCCTGTGCCAATTCACGTATATATATATATGTATCCTGATTTATGGCGGAAATAGCTTAATGGTAGAGTATGGCCTTGCCAAGGCTAAGGTTGAGGGTTCAAGCCCCTTTTTCCGCTTGGAGGTTTATTCTCCGGGTCTTTCGTTTAACAGGGACGAAATGTTCGTGATCATCGGCAAAGCAAGCGGAAGGCGCGATAAGTTAGTGGCTTCTCTTTCTCCCCTTCGTTCGTCTCTTCTTACAAATAAAAAAACCGAAATATTTTTGTTTTTATGCTTTCACTCCGGGAGGACAAAGGGCCTTTTGTGGTTCCGTCCCTTTCGTCTAGGGGTACAGGACATCGTCTTTTCATGTCGAAGACACGGGTTCAAATCCCGTAAGGGATAATATCCTCCTTACCTTCACTAAGGTTGCTCTGAAAGCAAAGCGGAAAAGGCGGCTTTCGAAAAAAAAGAAGAATAAACTTCAATGCTTTTCATTATCTTGGCTTTCGTTCGGCGGAAATTACTTTTGATATTGAATCTTTGAAGATATCTGTTTTGAATTCATTAGCTATTTCTTCACGGTTTTTTTACATTTTTGGGGGCTTTCACGAATCTTATTGGTTTCAAAAGTTTCTTTTTTAATGTTTTAATCTCTTCGGAATTTATTATTGCCAATCCTAACCACTTCCATTACTTGTAATTGCATTATTTGCGTATTCGGTGCAGCGGTCTATCTGCTATCAGACATTTATGATTACGTTTTCGTGTCTTCCTCACCATTATTGCAACTGCAACTTTACTGTATCTTCATATGAAGCTTTGGCTTCATCACTTACACTACATCGAAACGGAATCCGCACTGAGGGGAAAGTGCTAAATAGTTTACCAGTTCGCCCTGGGAACGAACGTATCAGTGGCGCCGGGTTTACCAATATTCGAATTGGGGGTGGCGCCGAGGGATGCGCTGCGCACTGCAAGTGAAAATTGGAAACCTTGCAGGTTGAGCATTTGCCGTTCTTGCGGGAAGGGTCGCTTTGCAGAATACAGGTGCATATTTTAAGCATAAAGAAGACGAGATCGAGTTATCCCGATCAAAAAAACGTGGAGTACATGCAAACGGACGGCGTATTAAGCAAACGGAGTTGGGGTTTAAGCAACAGGAACGAGGTTGAAATATTTGATTCGTTAAGACAGCACGAAGGGGGATGCTTTGGAATACCCAAAACTCTGCTACGCCGACATAAAGAAGAAAGAAAGGTTCGCCGCCGTCTCCTCCTTTGCTAAGACCACCGGCGGTGAAGGCATGATGCTGAGCAAATCATTGCGCTTTAGAAGAAAAGCTTATAATCAAACAAATGAGTTTCTGATTTCATAACTCCTCGACTACGTTACTACTCGGGTACTCACCGCTGCGTTCCCCTGGCAAATTGGTAAATTGACTTGTCGAAATAAATAAAAAATATGTTCATCCATTTAATCTTCTTTGTCTTCCAATGTGCAATACATACCAATGGCGGCGCTATTTCATGCAGAGAAGCAAGAGGGGTGCCGCCCGTCCCTGCTCCCTTGTACTAGCATCGTACCTTCCAGAACCACTCGGTTACCACTGGCCCAAAGAATATGCTAGCCTGGCTACCGAGAAGGGAGGGCGGCCTGAGCTCGCCATCAATGTAGTGTGCTACTCGTTCCACACGATATGCAGCTGCTAAAGCAGGATAAAATCTGCCGGGGGGTTGGATGAGATCCGTGTTCGTGGACGAGCATCATCCATCCATCCATGAAGTACGTCCAGACTTAGCTAATCTTCTTCTTCTTCCGAGACTTGGGAGGGGGATGACGACGATCTGTTCCAACGCTAACCCCCCCCCATCCTTCGGTGCGAAACGCCCCCTCGAGCGGAGAGAAGACATTTCTTCACTCGCCTATCGGCTCCTCAGTGCGACGAGACGTGGTAAGCCAGCTGGTGGGTGTTTAACCTCGAGAACTTTGAAAGGCCTCGGACCCACGGCACCTTCGGCCTTTGGTCGGTCGAGCACTACTCGCGTAACATATTTATTTTCTTCGTCAACTTTGTTCTTAGTGTAATGAAACTGATGCTAGCAAATAAAAAGTTGACTTTTAGGCGGCCCGGAATGAGGACTAGTCATTGTAGGCCTGTGCAGGCCACCACCCCAATCCCTGTTCCGTAACGTTCCTGTAGGAGCTTTATGATTGAAACTAGTACGTACGGTCTGGTGACGTAAAATTTCTACCTATTATGAATGAATCGTAACAGATCCCCCCCGGCTGAACGATGTAGGGCCGAACGAAGGCGGCGCGGGGAGCAGGAACAAAATGCAAAATTTAAGTCTCCCCGTCCGACAAAACGAAGGAGGGAGAGTATGGGGCGGCCGAAGGGCTTGAAAATATCTAGAAATTCATATTTCTCGTTTGGGGATTAATCGAACGATTTCGAGCCGAATTTTGGGGGACTGAAAAATGAATAGAAAAGAACGAAGTGAGCGAAATATATGCCAACAATGAATCAGCTTGTTCGTAAGGGCAGAAAGTCGAAACGACGCACAAAGCGTACTCGAGCTTTGAATAAATGTCCTCAAAAGCAGGGGGTTTGCTTGCGTGTTTCGACGAGATCGCCGAAAAAACCTAATTCGGCTTTACGCAAGATAGCTAAGGTACGTTTAACCAATCGAAATGAAATAATTGCTTACATTCCCGGCGAAGGTCATAATTTGCAGGAGCATTCTGTGGTTGTGGTTCGGGGAGGTAGAGTGCAAGATTTGCCAGGCGTAAAATATCATTGTATTCGAGGAGTTAAAGATCTTCAAGGAATACCGGGTCGACGTCGAGGCAGATCTAAGTATGGTACAAAAAAACCCAAAGATTGTATATGAATTTGTTTGAAAAATCGAATTTCAACTGTGTTTTTAGTTCATCTTTTGATTGGTTTCACTCGGAGAGGGTGGGAACGAAAAAAAATAGATTTTGTTGCGAAAGCTTTTGTGCGCTTTGCTTATTCCATCGTAGATACTTATGCTATGCCCCGCCGGAAGGCCCATCAAGACCTAGGGGCCGTAGGGCAAGCACATACAATTGCTCAGACAATTTGGGCTATACTCGGGGCTTGAATGGCAAACAAAAACAATTAATAAAAAAATTGGTTCACATTTGCATGATTGATGGGAAAAAAACGAGATCTCGTGCTATTGTTTATAAAACGCTTTATCGTCTAGCTCCTCATGGCGATGTAATAAAACTTTTGGTTAACGCCACAGAGAATGTCAAGCCTATTTGTGAAGTGAAAAAAGTGAGAATCTCAGGCATTACTCGATTAGTACCGTCTACTATAGCAACGAATCGTCAAGAAACCTTAGCTATTCGTTGGATGCTCGAATCAGCAGCCAAACGACGTATGGGCAAAAAGAGCATAAGCTTGGATCAATGTTTATACGCTGAGATACTGGAGGCTTCCCAAAGGATGGGGATTGCCCGTAAAAAGAGGGATGACCTTCATAAACTTGCTGAAGCCAATCGTAGTTTCTCCCATTATAGATGGTGGTGAACTACCTACTTCATCAATTGTAAAAAAGCTCGCCTGCGAGCAACTGAAAACATTTTTTTATTTCGATTTAGCAGGGTGATCTTTTGCTATACTTAGGCAGATGCACCATCCCAAACTTCGTTTCTAATTCCTCCGGCTTGGCAATAAAATATCTATCTAACTATGCGCCAAATTTTATTTCACTTTGATTGTTTCGCCATATTCTGTCAATTCGATAAGGAAGCCCGCAGCGATTGTGAAGCTTTCAATACCGGATGGTATGGTACAAAAAAGGGATAAACTACTAGACTATTGGTTATTAGAATATTGATATGGTATAAGATAATTCACTTATTTCATATAGAGAGAGATTACCCTTACCTTTTCGATTAATTCCATCGCCCCAAGGATAAAGAGAAAAGTTTTACCCAGGTCGAAGACGCGCGACCAACGTATCGGCCTCTCCCCTATCGGGTCTTCGTGCCGAACCCTTCGGTGGCCTTGTAGAAGTGTTGGACGGGTCCAACACTTCTTTGCAGGCACTACGTGCTTCTTTAGCTCCACGGATCCTTCGGCCGGAAATGGCTTTAGAATTTCTGCAAACGCCTTTACGACAAAAAGAAGGGCCCTACGAAATCAGATTTGTTTCACCGACCGAGGGTTAATTAGTATCAAATTGTTGGAATTTTTTTTTATACGTATCCTTTTTTTTGGAAAATATGTAGATTCATGTAATATTTTCATTTTCGTAGGGGCTGGTTGTTCGAATTTGTTTATAGTTCATTCCTCCAGTTTGGTTATTTTCCGGATTCGACATCGAAAGAAATTAATGAAACTCTCCGGCCGCCGGCTTTGGTATACACTTCATCAAAAGCTATGGGAAGTAGCCAAATTTTGTGTGTTATGCGTCAAGACTTCCCGTATAGTAGAACGGGACGGCTTACCACAGAACCTTTTCTGATTCCCGCCCAGCAATGCTTAGGTCGGCTAATGTTTTCACCGGTTATCCGAAAAAATGATAGGACTTTTTCCACTTGCCCAAACTAAATTTTTTATCTCTTATTATGGTGGGTCGCTATCGGCCTCCTTCTTTAAAAAGAATAGAATTAATTATGGCGTGCAGCCCGCTAGAACAATTTGCAATTATTCAATTGATTCCTATTCATATAGGAAACTTGCATTTCCCATTTACCAACTCCTCCTTGTTCATGCTACTAACTATCGGTTTAGTATTGCTTCTAGTTCATTTTGTCACCCTGAATGGAGGACACTCAGTACCAAATGCTTGGCAATCCTTTGCGGAAATGATTTATGATTTTGTGCCTAACTTGGTGAACGAACAAATAAGTGGTGCTTCGAAACAACGGTTTTTCCCCCTAATCTATGTTACCTTTACTTTCTTATTATTTCGTAATCTCATCGGTATGATACCATATAGTTTTACAGTCACAAGTCATTTTATAATTACCTTAGGTCTTTCATTCTCTCCTTTCATTGGAATAACTATAGTTGGATTTCAAACACATGGGCTCCATTTTTTTAGTTTATTATTACCGCAAGGAGTACCCCTGCCGTTAGCACCTTTCTCAGTACTTCTCGAGCCAATCCCTTATTGTTTTCGCGCATTAAGCTTAGGAATACGTTTATTCGCCAATATGATGGCTGGTCATAGCTTAGTCAAGATTTTAAGCGGGTTCGCTCGGACCATGCTATCTATGGGGGGTATCCTGTATTTGGCGCAGCTCGCTCCCTTTCTTATAGTATTCGCATTAACTGGTTCAGAATTAGGTGTCGCCATTCCACAGGCTTATGTTTTCACAATTCTGCTATGTATTTACCCAAATGAGGCTATAAACCTTCATTAAAAACGGGCGGCCCCGTTACGATCAACCGGAATAGAAGAACTGGGGTTGCTGTTGGTAACGCAAAGCAATGCACACCAATGGTTGGTCCCCCCCAATTCTTGGGGTACTCATGCGCTACCTGCAGGGGTGCGCAAAACGAAACTACACGAGTATTATTCAGCATGTAGAAATCATAAACTTCGAAAAAACGCCAAGCAACAAAAATATATATATATTTTTGGCCTCTTCCCTCCGCCCTTGCAAGGATGAAGCTAAAGCCCAGCAGGCCATAGCAGCTCAGGGTTGAAATGCTTCCATCGCCAAAGAATCTTTTTTATTCGCTCTATGGACTCCGTCAATGCGGCGGGCTTAAGGTGGCGTTATAGAACGAAAAAAAAATCCATATTTCTTTTTTTCAACCCGAGGCCCTGTATTGATGGGTCAATCCTGCCCATTATGCATGACGTCAATCATGAAGAACACAAAGTTTCCATGATGCGCAAGCAAAAAGAAGGGAAATTTTTGGCAGGACGACTATCGATTCTTAAACAACCTATATTTCCTACACTTAACAATCATTCGATGGATTATCCAACTCCTAGCAATATAAGTTATTGGTGGGGTTTTGGTTCGTTGGCTGGTTTTCGTTTGGTTATCCAAATACTTACAGGTGTTTTCTTAGCTATGCATTATACACCTCATGTGATGGATGTAGCTTCCTCATGCTCAGGCGCAGAACGCATCGTAAGAGATGTGAGGGGCGGCTGGTTGCTTCGCTATATGCATGGAGCGTTTCTATCGTGGTTCATCCTTCTCGTGGTTTATACTATGGAAGTTATGCGAGTCCTAGCAAATTAGTTCGGTGTCTTGGAGTGGTCACGCCATTCTCAATTATGGTAACAGCTTCTATAGGATACGTACTACCTTGGGGTCGTGGAGCGGGGCGCAATACCTGGAGACACTATAGTAACTTGGCTTTGGGGTGGGGTTTCAATAATCATCCATCCATTGGGTATCGATTCTTCCGTAGATAGAATAGCTTCTATCCCGTGCAAAAGACAAGGTTCTCGGACGAGCGAGCCGTGTACCACGGTCGGTCCTAGGGGTTACTTTTATCCCTAGGAAGTCAAAGAAGCATATTACCCAGGTACCTAGCAATAGAAAAGCGCTTGATAGTAGTAGGGGAGGCCTATGTACTTAGGTTCCCGTTTTTAAAGTTTTGTACTTTGACGAGTGGCCATCTGGACCGTGCAATAGGGGGCTCGCTCCGGCCGGCGGCATTCGAGCTCCGGGGATGGAGGAGCCGTGTGCTGGGCAACTGTCTTGCTTGCATGGTTCGGAGAGCAGTAGCCTGGATCGGCGAACGAACGGGGCGGCGGCAACCCCACGGCGGCCGCCGGGACTCCTCCTGCAAATCCCATGTCAACCCCAGCTCATATAGTGCTGGAGTGGTACTTCCTATCAGTCCATGCAATTCGTATACCTAACAAATGGCGCCGCCAGCCATAGGACCAGTTTTTGCAGCATCATTGGCCTTACCTCTTACTAACACTTCACATGTACGTAGTTCAATCTTTTCGACCAATTTACTTAAAATTGTTTCGGTTGCTTGTAGCAGATTGCTCGCTTCTAGGTTGGATTGGATGTCAACCCACACCATATGTTACTATTGGTGGACAAATTGCTTCAGTGGGTTTTTCGATCACCCCTCCTTGCGAATGTAAAGCCGAGTCATTCGTAAAAAAGTCTAACGGGCACGCAGCGCACTTTTTACAATACATCATCTGCCTTCCTTTTCTGGTTTTACTTACGATTGCTTTAGCTTTGGAGTTGCTGCGGCCCCGCACAACAGCACTCTTCGTCGAATCCGTACCTAGCCCGCTGCAGCGGGCTAGGTACGGATTCTGGTTTTTCTTTTCGCAATTCAATCGGATCTTCGGGCTTCCGACCGCGATGCCGGCCGATCGAGGCGCTCGTACCAACCAAAGCTCTACTTTATCGCTCGACGGTAGAGGACTTGGAAAGGGCTCTATTACAATTACTGAACGTAATTCCTGGGCCAGGCGGGGACAGTGAAATGGGATTGCGTTGCGTTTCCCCTGTTCCGTTTAAGAGCTCCAGAATTTTCGCTCGCACTATTACACGAGTTCGGTTCGCGGAGTGCTTCCGGGATCCTAAATAATAGAGTATCAGGGCCGGTCTCTGAGCTTTATCAACGGACTCCCACAGTTTCAAGTATTGCCTTTGGGGGAGCCGCCGGTCCCAGAGCTAGCTGTATCAACGGACCAGATTCGTCGCTACCGTCTCCGAGTCAGTTTCAGTATTTGCGACCTCTGGGGCCAAAGCCGGCGGGCGAACTTTTCTTGCCTGACAGGGCCTCGAACTATGTCTGTCAAACAGAGAAGGAAGAAAGAACTGGAAAGACCACGAAGGGACAAAACAAGAGAAAAACGGAAGAAAAAGAGGAAGAAACTGACAGAGCACAGGACCTTAGGCTCCTCTTTCTCGGTACAAGTTCTTCCCAATACATACTCTAGTTTCGAACAGGTATTCCGCCCGCCGCCCCAGTGCCAACGATTCGGCAACTCAAGCAACAATATTGGGTCGAATAGAAGTGGAGGTCCGAACCAATCAAAATCACCACAAGAACGGAAAATAGGAACCGATTTCGCGCCGCCCGGCGGCGCGAAATCATTCGGCGCGAGCTACGGACGGCGCGCATTTAGTTGTCAAAGCCACTTTGGAGACGACGAGACCATCTAATTCCAGAGCTTTCTTGGCGCTTGCAGGCGTCGGTTCGATGGTATCGGTATGAAGATGATCGATCAACATTTCGATGTTGGCGAAGGCCCGGAACAACCTAAACCCGACCCTGAGAGCGGAGGTGGTGAGTTCATCTCGTAGCAAGTGCTACAAGCTGGACTTCGACGAGGATGATTGCGGTGGCCTTAGCGCTAACCCGCCGCGGCGGAGCCGTAGGACTTGTGGAAATCCGGATACTTTAACAAATCCAACATCCATGGATCCGGCTATTGTTATATATTGCCAATTAATTATTGGTAATGCCTTTAATCTGTTACATTTCTAGCATTTCTAGAAAATTGGTACTAATTAATTCTCTGGAGGAAATGCAAACCTTAACCATTGCAAAACAGAAACCTTGTATTAATCAATTAATACTGTGGTTTCTTGGGACTTCCGTAGATTGTCTTTTCAGCCGAAAATCATAGCTATTATTATTATTCATAGCGATCCCTCTCTGTTTCATATTTTTGCTAGAATCTTCAAGCACATAACTATGTTTTTGGCTTAGCCGTTTTCCAATTCTTTCGGGTGCTGGTTTCGAGACCTTAGGCCTTAGTTTACCAGATCTCGGTAGTACTTCTTTTTCCCCGTTCATTGCTGTACTCTCGCCCAACCCAGAATTGTGGGCCTGGCGGAAGGCCGCCTGGGGACGGAGGGAAGTCCAAATCCGCGGCCGGGTTCTCCTAACAGTTCCTATTACGCAGAATGGGGGGGCCGGCGACCCCCGCCGCGATACTATAGGCACGGGGTGCGGCGCGACCGCCCGCAAAGTGCGTAGCACCTCGTCTCGGGTCGAACCTGGGCGGCCGTTAGGTCGGAGGAGGCCCCCCGGCTTCGTTTGGATAGACGGAAAAGAGATTAGCGATACTAAGCTCGCGAGCAAATGATAGAGCTGCCAACTCTTCTTGTTGATTTGCAAAAATAGCAAGGTGCGTGCGGCTGCTACGGCCCCCCTCATCTCTGAGAGGTTCGCAAAAGCGTGGAAGTTTAAAGAGGCTAGCTCGCAATGTGTGCAATCTTCCCCCGTTATTGAAGGACTCATAATCAGCGTGCCAAATGCCGTAACGAAAAGAACATATGTACGTCGTCGGAAAATTTCGGCTTTCTGCGGCTTGCAGCAAAAATATAGATTTTTTGTTCACAGCTAATAAAATAAAAAGGGAAAATTTCACCACGATACTTTTTTATGTTTTTGTGGTCCTCGCTCTAGTGTCAGGCGCTATGGTGATACGTGCCAAAAATCCAGTTCATTCTGTTTTATTTTTAATCCCAGTTTTTTGCAATACTTCCGGTTTACTCGTTTTGTTAGGTCCCGACTTCTTTGCTATGATTTTCCTAGTGGTCTATGTAGGAGCTATTGCCGTTTCATTTTCGTTTGTCGTTATGATGTTACATACAAGGATAGAAGAAATTCACGAGAATGTATTGCGCTATTTACCTGTAGGTGGTATTATTGGACTTATTTTTTTGTTGGAAATCTTTCTAATGGTAGATAATGATTACATTCCAATATTACCAACGAAATCGAGTGCTGCAACCTATCTAACATACACAGTTTATGCTGAAAAGATACATAGTTGGACTAATTTGGAGACATTAGGCAATTTACTCTATACAACCTATTTCTTCTTGTTTTTGGTTTCTAGTCCAATTTCATTAGTAGCACTTATTGGGGCAATAGTACTTACGATGCATAAAACGACTAGGGTCAAACGTCAAGATGTTTTCGTACAAAATGCTATAGATTTTCAGAATACTATCAGAAAAGTTCGTTGAAAATGCTGTCAATCCGTTTTTTGCATTATAATGGTACCGATTAGAATTTCGAATGAGGTTGTCTGGAACTCGGGTCTATCTTTCTCTTCATATCCGAGTAAAGCCCTACGGGCTTCTCCTTTCAAGACTTGGGCTTGAAATCCATCAGGCCACAAAGCGGCTTGATGGTTTCGCCTTGCTGAGGATCAAAAAAAATAGAATGAATCATATGGCTTGCAGTCCGCAATTTGCAATTATTCAATTTATTTCTATTCATATAGGAAACTCGCATTTTCCATCTACCAATCCATCTTTGTTTATGCAACTAACTATCAGTGGGCGTATCGCTTTGGCGTTCATTTCGTTACTATATATATATATATATGTATGAGCCTCGGGCGGCGGCGGGTGTACTAAATGCTTGGAAATCGGGGGGGCCTGCGGGGACCAACCAAAAGTGGATAAGTTCGAGATCTCCCTAGTAAATTACCTCCCTTGCACATGCGCTCAGTTGAAAGCCAACCTGGCCTCGGGCTTAGTGTAAACGCCCGCCAGTGTAGCCCAACAAGTTATTTATTGTTTCATTCTTGCTATTTGTGTACGGATTGGTCAACCCGAACGAATTTAGCCAACCTCGAGCGAGTTGGCGCTAGCCGCTCTAGGTCCCGAACGCTACCTTGCCCGTCTATAAACTCGAAGCGAAATATTATTACAAGAAGTATGGATCGCACCATGACCTCTTAGTGGCCAGTAGATCTCTAAATAATTATGGAAATAGTTATAACGGCTGAACTAACTAACCCCGAACGGCGGCCTACGGCCCTTCACTTTCAGAACCTGCTGATGAGTTGTGGAGGGGAGAGAAGCTGTACAGCAACAACGGCAGGCGGCCCCTGTATTGGCAGGTTGGGTGCGGCGGCCCCTGACCAGGCAACTCACCGGGTTATTGCAGTGTGTGCGACCTTGGCGGTGTCGAGCACTGGCGGGATACAAAGATGAGGCGAGTAAAATAAATGGAAATTGGCTTTAGCCGGACCTTAGAGAGAGGTGCTATGTGCGGGAAGAGTTCAAAATCTTTTTTTTGACGACCAACTTCTAGGAATGGCTGATAAAGAAGCACTACGTGCCTTCGGTTGCGCGGGTAGCCCCGGCCGCGCAACATCGGGGGGTGGTTCATTCCGTTCCCCTCGAATTTTTTATAAATTCTGAGTCCTAACTCGTCAAGGAACGCCACCAAGGTAACCGCTCGCAGGGGGACCGCGACTGGATTGACTCCTCTTTTTAAGTTTTTAATATAGAAATACATAGATATATCTGTAACAACGGGAGAGACGGCCTGCCGGAGGGCGGATACTGTGAAGTTTCTGGGGCCGAGGGGTACGAGACGACCAGCACCAGGGGACTTTTTTTTCCGTCCGACGGAGATCGCCGCAGAAGAACCGCGAAGAAGAGACGGACGGAAGAAGGGCAAATATAAGTTTTTGGATCTATATTTTTCATTTCCTCCCGCTGCGGCGGCATTTCGAAATACGTTTACGGCATTTTTAAATACGTTAATAATGTGTCCGAAAAGTTTTACTCGGATTTATTCGGTTCCTCCAACGAAACACACATAGTGCAATCCGCTGGATTTCTATACGAACCTGAATTGGTTCGCAACTCTTCTATCGTTTTCGGGCCGTTGGGCGGCTCGGCCGCCCCACCTTCGTCGTCCAGCAGTTGAAAAAGGCGCGAACCAGAATTTATTCTTGTTTTTTCTTCGATTCGTTCCTTCGCTGCTCATTCTCCAGTAGCTCAGCGGTTAGAGCAAATGGCTGTTAACTATTGGGTCGTTGGTTCGAATCCAACCTGGGGAGACCGAAGAAATGTTATGTAGAACTAACGTTTTGCACCTTTGGCGGCCTCAACTTCAATTGAAGTATTTCACGCAATTTTTTGTATTTTTTCATTGTGTCAACCCACTCGAACCCGGCCGTATCGAAACCCGATTCTCCGACCCAGGGATTGCCAGGCGGCCGGTCAACCTTTGCCGAACCGGCGAAGGCCAAACAGCCTAGAACCTGTGGATTGAGGGGGCGGGCGGCACCTAGTCGGGGAGCGTGTTCGGGTATTGTGGGCATCAGGTGCTCAGGTTCGATTCGACGATTCGGCATCGCTAGTTTGGTTCGGTCGTTCGGCCGATCCATTCCGTTTCGCCTCCCTCGGGCCGCTGGGCTTGTGTTTCACGTAACACGATGCTTTATTGGGCCGCCCCGTGCTTTTTCCTCCCCCAATACAATGCTTCAAGTATACGAAAAAACTGCTTGCTTTTTTTTATTTTGAGAGCTGAATCAGCGGCCTTCGAACCCACAAAGTTTCTCGTGTTCCTTGGTCCGTTGATCGAGAGCTCTGCACCTCCAGTTCGAAGAACCGGGTTTCGTTCGAAAATAATGGCAAAGCGCGGGTGTTACGTTCTTTCCAAAGTTTTCGCCCCTCTACCCTTCATGCCGCCCTTTTCTGCTTGCTCCTTTGTTGGCTCTTCAGCATTTGGCGCCGTGGTTGTACGTGAGCCTTTCGTTATCATCCGTCTTACAAGGATATCCATTGCGGCGGCAGCTTTTTGGCCTGAGCGCTAAGCGGGAGGAAAATCAACAACCTTTCATAGATTATGGAATGGCAAAAGTTCTCAGATATCCCGGCTCACGTTCGCTTTTATATGGCCGTGCCCAGGTTGATTAATATAAGATTAAGTTTCTTTGCTGCCTACTCGCACGCATATTTCTGTATTGCGTGATCTTCGGTCGACTGACTCTTTATCGTGCCGTTTCCTCATTCGTTTTTCTATTCGCGGCTGACGAGTACCCAGTATTTAGCCTCATATGTTGATGCGTTTTTGCGATACGAACGGAGCAACCTTTTTCCTGTTGTGTCGTCGCCCCCGGCGGTTGAAAAGCCTGTTTGGGGCCGTCGGTCGGCCGAAGGGCGGCTGGAGCCGCCCTCCTTTCTCAGCGAGCGCCGCCCCGATAATTCTCTAAGATCGATTATATTGGCTTTGTTCTACTACTACTACAATTCAAGAAAAATTGTAACATTATATATACATGGCAATTCATACAGAATAGTTGCTTACGGGCCAGATATATATATATATATATATATATATATTTGATTTATTCATCTATCTCTCCTTGCCGCCTTCGCGATCCCCTTTCTTTTATACGTAAGATGGAATTATTATTAGACAAGATATTAGGAATAATAATTGTTAGGTTCGGAATGGGAACTTATACCAAATACTGAGAATTTTCAAATGACTGATTCGGTTTTCCCTCGACCCCAACTTTTTATGGATGAAACTAAGAAGGCCGAGAAGGTTCGTTGACATCCCAGTAAATAATACGGTTGAAACCCTTTACAATTACGATGGGGTAAGCTCATCTCTTCTATATGACCTGGGGGAGGGAACCTGGGATAAGAGCGGTTCGTCCATACTTGAAGCCAAGATAATAAGCCGCCTCGAATTTCACTGCTGCGCTTCGCGAACCGATTTAACAGCTGTAAAATTGCTTGTCCCTTGGCTGGGGCAAGAGGACACGGCAGCAGTTCCAAAGATGGGGTGATCGTATTATGAATGGGATCAAAAATAGATGTTAAAGGGTCTACCTTCCCCATCGCCCGTCGCCGACCGAGTCGTACCACCAGAGTTCCGTACCCCTGGCGGTCCTTTTGCCACGGAGCTAAGCGATTCGGTTCGGGCTACCGATCCTTTCGAAACGGAGCATATAGCACAGTTCACCCTTGCGCGGCCCCGCTCGGCGAAAGGCTAAGGTCACCGAGCTGGTAGACGGAGAAAGGGAAAGAGGGGAGGGCGCATGCCCGAGGGCCGGTGAAACCAACCAAAGAAGTCTTAGAAGTCTTACCAAAAGGATAACAACTATTAGGAAGTTCCCGCCGCCCTACGAACCGATGGAAGCGAAGAACTCCTTGAATTATGCCAAGCGTGCTGTTAGAGAAAAGAGGCCGTAGGGGCGTTGGTGGTGGGTTCCGGCGGCGGCGGGTCATAGATGTTGTTGATCCGGCGGCGGGCGGCATCGCGCTACACAACTATTATAGCCGGCGGCGCGGAATCCCGTCCGTCGTCCGGTTACTTTGGGAATGAATCCGTCCAACGGAGGGGGTTGGAAGATGGCAGAGGTCAGTCTCATCATTGTTCCGGAGAGGGGCGCCGCCGGATCCTGTAATCGGAAAGGAAGTTCGTTGGACTTACTATGAATGGATTCAAGGGCCGCCCGCCCCAAAGCCGACCGGGGACTGTTAGACAGGCCCTGGGCGAACAGGGAAAGGGAAGAAGCTGACGAGGAAGAACTGGCAAGAAAGGGGCACGAGCTGAAGCTGAGGAAGAAGGCGCGCAGCGTATAGTACTTCAATCTACAAGCCCGAACGCGCTCCCTGCGCACTTCGGTCCGAAGGTGCGTAAGCACTTCTTTCAGACGACAGGATACCCAGAAGGACCTGAAGGGCACGAAACTATAAGGGGGAGGGGCACGGCCCAAAGAGGTTTTCATTCTTTATCGAAGGCCGCCGCCTACCATATTTATCTATGAGGATTCATCGGATTCAACCTTTATCTATCTATGAGGCCCTATTCATCTATAATGATTCCCCATTTCTCTATGCTTATTCAAGGCTGGGGACGGGAACGAGCTCATGGAATTACATAGTTAATGGCATAACTGGAGAATTCATCATCGTATATTTCGATGAATGACACTTCAATAATGCAATTACAGCGATACTTGGAAATGCAATTATATAATAAATCGCATTTTTAAGCAGATCAGTAAGGCGAACAATGACCGACTTGAACTCTTACGGACTTGGGCGAACGTATAAAGGCTGAAGAACTAATACACGTTCCCAAAAATATCTTCCTTCTTTCTCAGCCTTCCCCATTAATGCTGATCAATCAAATCCTAAGCATTAATATAGTATTCTTTGGGGGAGCCAAGGTGTAGCGCAATCTGGTAGCGCGTCTGCCTTGGGCGCAGGAAGTTACAGGTTCAAATCCTGTCACCTTGAATCAAAATCGGGGTTAACTAAAAAGATGAAAATAAATCGACCGTTATCACCTCATCTTACCATCTATAAGCCACAGCTTACTTCAACGTTCTCTATTTTTCATAGAATATTCGGGGCGTTCTTAGCCACCATGGTTTTGTTTAGTATTTTTTTTTTCAAAATAGGTGATCTCAGCCCCACGTTTTATCATTTTTACCAGTATTTTTTTCTTCTCACTTTCCACCTGAATTGGGTCATTATAAGCCTAGTCAATTTCACTTTATTAGCGTTGTGCTACCATATGAGTAACGGAGTTCGTCATTTATTGTGGGATTTGGGTCTTTATCTAGAATTATCCAAAGTGTATACTTCCGGAATTATTATGTTATTCTGTGCAGCTTTCTTAGCTTTATTGAATATTATCCGGCAGCACTGGTCGAATGGCCAAATACCTTATCGAATTAGACAAAGAAGAAAGAAATATTCTGAAATCACTACCAGCACTGGCCGGAGTGAATCCAAATACCACATTAGCCGGCGGCGGCTTATTCTCGTTGTTACCTATCCTCAGTATTCCGTTTCATATTTCGAAACCTAGCCCGTGGTCCCAATTTTAGCTTAGCCACCATTATATATATAACTCTTTTGATATACTTTGGACTTGGAGTCAGTCACAAACTGCAAACCCATTTCTAATTTTGCATAATATATCCAAATTCCAGTTCTGGTTCATTTTTTTTTAAATTATACGCTTCACGTTTCCTTGGGTTTTTGGAATTCTCGACCCTTTCTCGAATTGGGATTATTTCTGCTATCTCCACCCCTACCCGCCGTATTTTAGCAAAAATAGTAACTGTGTTTATAATAATCTACTATCGATTAAGACGCCGGCCGCGATTCTTTGGTGTTTCGGAAATTCACAAAAAAGAATAACGTGGGATTTGATATTGAGTTAGCGGGTGCTATTCAACAACAGTCGGCCGGCTGCAAGGATAATATTATTGGGCCCCCGTAAATAAACTATCAAACGAATCCTCAGTAACCCGTTTTTTACAAGGCCCCATTATGCTTCAGCTGCAAGAGAACTCGGTAGTGGCTGCCGCTAGGGTGGTAAATTCGCGGGACGACAATGGGTCTATTCCAATTTTTGGGCGCTGCCATTGCAGGCGGGGGGCCGGTTATAAAAAAATATACAACGAGCAAGCGTGAAAACGCTCGAAAAGGCCGAGCCCTGGACCAAAAAGAAAGAGCCGGAATGGATAAAGAATATAAGCTGGATAAAGAAAAATATGAGCTGGATGAGGAAAAGTTCGAGTACGAAAAGTTGAAAGAGAGGGGGGCCGATCTCAACGCCCCGACTCCAGCCCTCGGAATCTCTTCAAAAGCATGGAGGCGGGAGCTCGTAACAAACCAATGGCCTGAGCCCGCGGCCGAGGAGCGGGATACGTTTAATATTCCCGATTCATTTTTCCACTTTTCCAAGAGCAGCGCTACGCGCCTGGCTTTGTCGTTCTAGCCAAAACTAATACTTTTTTAGCTATTACCTCGCCTATTACTATGTTTTCATACGCCGCCCCGTTAGCCGCCCGCCGGATTTCGTAGCAAATTATTTGTTTCTTGCCGCTTTGGGCTGCGGGGCGGCCCCGCCTTAACAGAAAAGTAGTTACTAGCGTTATCAGTCGTTTTTACTATATACGCTTTGCAAAAACTATTTTGATACACCTAGAACATGGATTTTATATAAACCCATGGATCGTGAAGAATCGTTACTACTAGCAATCACTGTCTCTTTTATTACTTCTTTCTCTCCATATCCCTTTCCCTTGCTTTTAGTTACTCATCAAATGGCATTTTGCCTATGTTTGTTTATGAGCTCAATGATTCGAGGGGGGAGACGCAGCACAAAAAAAAATCTTTGTTTTTGCGATTATCCATCATATATAGAGAACCCCTCGAGGCTTTAGCTCTCCGCGGCCGTAGTGCATAAAAGGCTTTCTTTCGTCGCCCCCACCTGCCGCCCGCTTTTGTTCAATTGGGGCCAGATCCCGATGCTGCAACTCAGTATTTATTGAATCGTGAGGCTAGGTTAACTAAGGTGCTTAAACTTGAAAAACAAATCGTGGTTGTTTATGCAGCTGTCAAAGGTTACTTAGACCAAATACCCGTCGTTCTCATAACGCACTATGAGCAAGAGCTATTGAAATCTATCGACCCAGGTATACTTTCTGCTATTGTACAACAAAAGAGCATCACTGAGCAAATTAGTAGTCAACTGGCTACCTTTTGCCAGAAATTTACGCAAAGCTTCTTAGCAACTCATCAATCATAAAGAAAGAAGAGGGGCGAAGCTATTTGCTTCGCCTCTCCCCTCGGTTACCGGCCATGGCTTGTAAAAAAGGTAGAACATGGACAGTTTGGGAGTTCGTAAAGTCTCTCATTCTTTAGTTATAATCGTAACCGCCAACGACGCTTCCTTTCTGGGATTAGGGATGGAATAAACAAGCGCTTAGCGCCTCGGGTTTCCACACTCGTTGTTAAATCAGGAGAAAAGGGATTCGAACCCTTAACCTTTGGTTTTGGAGACCATTGTTCTACCATTGGAACTATTCTCCTTTTAAAAAAGTGGTTCTTGGTTCACGGAATTTGCACCTATTTTTGTCTATTTAGTAATTAGTTTGCTACTTTCTTTGATCTTAATCGGTGTTCCTTTTCTATTTGCTTCTTCTCCCAGTTTGGCTTACCCAGAGAAATCGTCAGCTCACGAATGTGGTTTTGAGGGCGGCCGTTAGGTTACCTACAGTTATAAACGTGTGTGGCCGAACTTCACACGAGGGGTATATGGCTTACTGGAAGCTGGTAACGGCAAAGGAACCAAAGCATGCCATAAAAGCATCACTGAGGGCCGGAGGCACGATGGGGGCCAAAGCGATACACTCGACCAAAGGGGGGGAGACTTGGCTGCACTCACAGGGTCAATAGGCCGAAAATGGCTTGATGATTTCAGCACACTTGGCGAGCCAAAAGGCACGAAACTTGTGCTACACACGAGTTCGGGTCGAAGCCGCCCCCTCGCTTTCTGCCCAAGACCGTGATGCGAGCCTCCTGGCACTAACGAGATGAGGTGCCGTTATGGCGAATCGGAGTCGTTTTCGGGGAAACATACCCTGCCTGCAGCTAACTCCGTGCCTTGCGCACGCAAGAACGCACGCAAAAGGACGCAGTCATGCCCTCTGCCTGCAGATGATCAAAATCGGCCAGGCCACAGGTCGGAATGAAAATATGGGGGCGGATTACCCAACACATTGGGGACAGACGACTGAACGACATCTCGAAGTGCTACAGCCTGTAGGCGATACCGGCGAGGTCCAGCCGAATGAGCGCGCCGGCCGAGGCGGGTTGGTTGGAAGTCAGAAGGCCCGCAGTACCCCCGGCACCGAAAACAGTAATCGGGAAAGGGCCTAGGTATCTGCTTAGTCTAAGCGGATCTAACTCTACACAGCTTATCAAAGCAATTCTCACGGATCTCAGATTGGATGTGACCGACACGGTACGGTATGCGGCTCCCTGTTAGGCCTTTGGATCTCCAGCTATGGAAAAAGCGGCGAACAGGCGTCGGTCGAAAGTCCTATACAGCTTCTCTATCGAGCTATAGGGGACGGCGCAGCACGAAAAAGTTTTCATTCACTTGGTCCACTCGCCTTGTTGGCTCCTTTGGCGAGACCTGCCAAGGATGCTCGAACTCTGCAAGGCGATAAAGAAATAAATATAGACTCTAAAATCATCGTTGAAGAAGCGGAGCAACCCAACAAATACGGGATGATCATTCTATGCCGCCCTGTCTTCTTGCGTGGCTCTACTCGATCGAAGTGTTCAGCACGGCTCCCCGCTCTCCGCGCATCGACGGAGAGCGCGGAACGGAATCATGCTTTTGATACAAAGAAACCTATTCTGTTTATTCGAAGATACCACTTGGAGGCATGAGGAAGACCTAGAGGGAATAATCGGGTTTCGAGAACCGAAAATCTACGTGCTGCGCCCATAGCAAAAGAAAGACCAAAGTAAGTAGAGTTAGTGAGCCGTGTAATGGGCAACTATTTTGCACGGTTCGGAGGGCACTTCAGTAAGCCCTACATGGGCTGAAGTCCTGACCCCTATTCCTTTTGATGATGCCAGAAGTCGTTTCGATATACGATTTTATCTTGTTTCTATTTTATTCATTATATTCGATTTGGAAGTCACCTTTTTATTTCCTTGGGCAGTTTCTCTTAACAAGATTGGTTCGTTTGGATTTTGGTCTATGATGGTATTTTTACTTATTTCGACGATTGGATTTGTATATGAATGGAAAAAGGGCGCTTTAGATTGGGAGTAACTCTTCATTTGCTTTTGCGAATAGAGTGGGAAGAAAAAATATAGGCCCGTAGGGCTGAAGCTCTCATCGCTCTCTTTCTTTGGACACTTTTCCGGTTTAAAGGACACGAGAGGGTCTCGTGCGCGTCGTCAAGCCATATCCGCCCCCCCCCGCCGCCGAGTCTCCTTCGGATCAAGACGGAAGACGCGCATAGCGCGCCGCACCCCAAACCTTCAGGTCTTTCTTTCTTCGTAAAGCCGTCTCCTGTCTAAAAGTGCTTACGCACCTTCGGACCCACGTAGTGCGCGGGGAGCATGTTCGGGTGTCGTGTGCGGATTCTAGCCAAAAAGAATTTTGGCTTTTCTGTGCGTTCGATTCTCTTCGACCCGCTCGGCGGCGGGTTAATCCGGGTTGGAAGTACATAAAGCGCTTCGCGAAACTCTATGCCGCCCCGCCGCACAGGCCGCCCGTACGTAGCACTATGTGCGTGCCTAAAATAATGATCTTTCCTGCTATAGGAAAGCAACGAACACCATTGCAAAAACAAACCACTCGTTGTGCTTTTTAATGGTTGATTATTGAACACATTGGGGGTAATTAGCTCAGTTGGTAGAGTGCCTCGTTTACACCGAGAGAGTTAGCGGTTCAAGTCCGTTATTACCCAAGGGTTTTCTATTATATGTAATTATGAATTGAATCTAGCGTCTGAATACATATACCAATTCGATTGATGTTGGTTGCGAGAATATGAAAAAAGAGTGGTGGATTCTATGGTATTATCGATAACTTGGGCTATAGGGATTACGGTAGGGGGGACGAACGGATAATAAAAGAATCCTCCTATTACTCAAACTTGAGTAACGTGAACGAGAGGTAATAGACGGATCACGTGGGAGGTGAAAGAAGGGTGGTCAGGATAGCCACCGTAATATATAGCCCTGGCCTAGGAAAAGGGCCAAACGAAAGGATTATAAGACGGAACGTAAATAAATGTGATCCAATTGTGAAAATAAATCCGCGAACGTAGCGATGTGATGGATAGATTGATATATGGAAAGATAAAATGAGCAGCCGGGCGGCTAGTACCAGAATGTGCAACGGTAACGAATTATTGCAAATGTAACGGAGAGGGAATAATAATTTCATATTATTTTATTACTATTACCAATAATAATAATAGATAGGGCTTATCCATACGATATGCCCTTATTGGAATGGAACTAATGGGGCGGCCTTGGACCTAAGGCTTCTTAAACGTCTATCAAAAAAATATCTCGGGACTACGAGCCGTCCCTGCCGGTCGACTAAAAAACCCAGTATAAGGATTTGGAACCAGCCGCCAGAAAAAGCCATTGAAGTCCTTGGACGGACCGGGGGTGTTGGTCAAATCAAAAACAATTTTTGATTTGACCATGCATGAAGGCCATGAGAAAAAGACAAAGGGATAATATTATGCTAATACCTCGAAAAAAAGGAGAAGGGATAATAAATAATATTCTCATACCTCTATTGACGGGCACGGAGTGCTGCCCTCCAATGTGGCGCGGTGCTGAACACCATTCCCCAAGGAACAAACCATTCTCGGCGGGCGGCGCAAAATGCCGTAGGGGTCGTCCTTATTGAAGGCCGGTGTATAGATAATCAAATATATATACAATATTTATTCCGGTGGTCGGGAGTGACACAGCGCAAAAATGTTCCTTTGTGTACTGGGTGGTAGTACAGCCCCATAATTGCGCGCAGTGCACCGATTCAATTATTTCTACCAACATCGAAGATTCCGTATTCGTTCGGATGGGTAAACCTGAGGACGATTCATCTTTTTTTTAGTAGTTCATTCATATATCTTTTTTTTCGGTGGTTCATTCATATAGAAATAGATGATATTTATTCCTACGTCAGCGACGACCCACTCTTAGATGCCCTTGTATATCAATGATAAGAAATGGTTTTCACTTTCATATTGGCCCGAAGAACGAAAATGCTAGTCGCTATACAGCGGCGAAGCAAATACGCTTCGCGTATCCTGCTGAGTGGGCCGACGGACGGTATAACATGTCATTTCGTAAAGGCAGGAGTACCCGTCCTGGCATCTGGCAAGTAGATGGATCGAACTGCCGCCGGCCCCCAGAGATCGGGAATGATTTCCTCTCACCCGAGGAGTACCGAGTGGAGAGGTAATAGAAAGAAAATAGATATCGGCCGTCCCTGGAGACGCTACGCTTCTCAAGTGCTAGGCCCCCACCAGCACCACGTCTACAAAAGAGCAGCAGCCAACGCATTGCGGAAGGCGAAGGTATCGTTTCCCGTCCGTCGTAGACGGCTAATTGTTTGCAATGCCGTCCACGACGCTTAGCTTTTCGCCGCCCATTTCCCTATCCATAGCTACAGCTCGGTCCCCAGTTTCTCCTTCTCGTATTTTTTTCAATCAATAATGGCTATCCCATATTATATTACCGTACCGTAATACTTCATATACAATGCATCATTCTTTATTTTTTTCAATAAAAATTGTGATTCCATACCTTATTATCGTAATTTAATACCTCATATACAATGCATTACCAAACCGTTCTAGTTCTAAGGATCCTTCAATGCGTCTAAAAATTTTGAAACTGCATGGAAATTTGAAAAGTCCTAGGTTTCAAATTGACTGAATTAATAGTAGTAGTACCCATCAATAAAGCCCCAAATTATGCTGCAGGCACGGGTAATGGAAACGAAGTTCTTTCACAGAATAATTCAAAATATAACTGAGTAGTGATACCAATTCTCGAAATAAACTATAGACAGATCCCAAGCATATTTTCTAGCTAGTTCGAGAGGATTTGCTATGGGTGTAACGATACCTCGCCTGTGTTACTGGTAGAGGCGACGGATTTCTTCCTATTTCTTTTTTGTAGAAATAGTGAGACCGTATCTCCGGTCGACTTTTTTGCTGCGGCTAATCCCTTTTCGGAGTATTAATCACCCTGGGACGGGGTTTGGTTCTTTGTAACGGGAGGCCTGATTTGGTATCAACATTATCTTTTAAAAGCAACTGCGCCTGCTGAAGCTGTTTATTTATATTATCTTTATAGTTATGAATTCCCTCTCGTAATTCATCATTGTCTTTATAATTAGCTGAATGAGCGGGATCCGCACGCACCACCAACAATACCAGCCACAAGTCGCGATCGTATCAACAGAAGGATTTTTAGATTTTCAAGCGCATTGCCCCGTGTTTCGTTTAAGTATAAACTTACTTAAAGGTTCAAAATCCAATTTGTTATCCATAAAACCTGCTACGCGCTGTTTGATAAAATACCAATCCAAACCACCTATTACGGATTTCCATTCGAAGGGGCGGCCACTCCAGTTGATCGTCGTCGTTTAGTGATAGCGCAAGCATATATAATAGATAGATGGTGGCCAAGTGTATAATATGGGATTGGCCACGTGGGTTGTTAAGAAATAAGCTCATTATTGAGTGCGAAATAACGAACAAGATGGAACAGCCACTCCAGTAATCCTTTCCATAACGCTTTTCTAAACAAGGCCCGAATGAAACAAACAGTTGGAAGAAATCCAAGTGAAACAAATAAAATAAAATAAAACGGCAAAGTGTTTCGAATAGATATACAATTATAGAGACGGTTGAAGAACCAAGTGAAGCGCGTGGGAGCGTCAAACAATAGAGGCCGGCGAAAATATAAAAAGATAAAAGAGGGATCGTATTAATTTCGTTCCTTTTCTAGGGGGGCCGCCTCGTCACCGCCGGTCAGAAAATATAGCATCGAGAGCTCCCGATCCCAAACGAATGAGAAGACAGGTGGCGCCTCGCGCTTCTCAAGGCATGTTGGTATCGGAAGATGGATTCGAATCCCCGAATGGTGATTCCGCTCCACTGAACTATTTCGAATTCTTCGAAAAGCGATGAACCCGTAAAAATGGTCAGTCAAGACTCGCGCTTGCTTGCGCACTATGCGCGCGGCGGGCGGCTCGTAGTGCGTAGGGGTCAAGGCCACCAACCAAGTAACTGTTGAACTCACCACGTTCTCGTTTGATCAATGGCGCGCAAACCGTAGGTGCAAGTTGCATATGCCTCTCCAATTCGGCTTCGCGCGCTAGCGCCAACAAGACCCCAATTTCGTCTTGTTTTTGGTAAACCTGCCGTCCGGGAAATATTCAAGTTTAGATTTCGCGTTCGATTTTGTATCCTCCTCGCAATAGATTGGCTTGTTGAAGGGACCTAATCGATAAGTACATTGAGTTGCTATCTTCGAAAAAAAACCCTCTAAAGAGAAGGGGGTGTTCACAGTATTTGGAATGCAAAAAAGTCTTTAGAACTTAAAGGGCCACTTCTATGGTCACCCTAACCAGTATTGGAATTTAAACCTTTCAAAGCTATAGAACGGACCTACGCATTTCTACTGGTTTGGGTTAAACCAGAAATATTTTTGATTTGACCATGAGGGGATATTCTAGTACCTATACCTGCGGCCGGCAGAGTGCCTTCCAATGGCGTGGTGCTGAGCCGCCGCCCGCCCCCCCGGCCCTCAGCTCCTGACCTGTTACAGGGTTCGCGCCAGATGCTTTTTTTTTGGTACCTCCCAGGTCCCCGTGTCTTTGGATCTACTAGGGCGCCGGCGGCGCTTGATCCTTCATTTCTTCTAGACCCAGAATATTTGATTGTAGTATTCGATTTCGATGCGCAGCTCTATTGAAAGCGAAATGCCGCCATGTTTGGCCTTAGCCAATAGGCAATCTTGAATTCAGCAATACAATTTGAAGCCGTTGGGCTGCCTCCGTTTATTGGATTTTTACACGATAGGAAGTCTATAGCGTAACTAATAGTGTCCAGACGAAATTCGGAAAGGGTTAGGGTGTCAGGTAATGATGCATCATTACCCTTTTCTTGTTTGGTGTGCGAATCGGATCCGGAACCTTGCGCGGCAGGACAGGCTCAGAACCCTTCTCATTTAGGCCACGATGCCGCCGCCGGGCTCACTCTTTATGTTGTCTAGCTCCATAACAATAACCCGTTTGGAATTTTATCGCTCGTGCCGTATGACAGATGTAGGAAACGAAGCTCGGTATAAGTCCCGGATTCAAAAGCAAACAGACGACCTTCCTTTTTTTCCAGCACAAGTAAGTTGTATGTTCCGCTTCATGTTTCGCTGGACCTACGAGATCAATTGAAACGGCCGCCTCCCTCGCGGTCTTGCAGAACCAGGAAGCTGAAGCCGGCGGCCGCCGATGTCAATTACAATGAAGTTGCGTTCCGGCATGTTAAGGCCTGTCCTACGCCGCGATGTTTTCCCGAGAGTCGTTCCATTGCTATTCTCAATAAGCAGCCCTAACCTGCTGACGAATGGGTGCGAGTTGCATAATTGTCAAACGCGGCGCCGCGGGCTGACGTTTTTTGGACATGGTACAGAACGCGGCTCTGGAAGCATGTTCTTATAACGCTATCCCGCCGGCCTTATCCATTATACCGAACCAGTTGGAGCGGCGGCTGGTTGGGATAACCCGGCGGTAATCCAACAATTGATTTTATTCCCTATTTGTGTTTTTGCTGGCAGCAGCAAGCCTCCACGAATTATTCCATATGGAATTTTTGTTTGCTGACGCAGGGAAACACACTTTTGTTCGAGTTATTTATAAGGTAGATCGGCCACACGTTCGAACGTGTAACCGCAGAAGTGGATGGAACCGCGTGCAACGGCGCCTCGTTGCCGTCGGGTTGCGTTCTTGCAGCCTTGTGCCTTCGAGAGTTCGCTCGTCGAGTTCCATTACCTTACCACGCGCTTCGTCGAAAGGTGAACACAACACAAGGCCTGTAACCAAGAATATTTGTTATTCAATCCGTCGCGCATTTGAATTCGGTAATTTCGACTTGGCTGATTCAATATACGTTCAAAAATGCTACCCTAAGCCTAAAGGACTCACGGGCGGCGGCCGCCGGAGTTTGCACTGGGCGGCAGCCGCCAAGTAGTGCTTGGCTTTGATTAACCAAAATTCGCTTAACATACGATGTCGAGCCGAGCTGTTCGACTTTGCTATCTTCAAGCTTCAATCTGTACGTGCACCTTACCCCTACGTGTAGCGTTTGAACAGGTTTTTGGTAATGGGAGACGAAGACCTTTTCTAAAGCCTTCGAAGAATCAGCGAGTGAGCGCGCCGCCGCTTGTTCAATGCCCTCCCCGCTCCAGCAGCAATCCCTCGATTGCCGCGCGCACGATTCGATTAGTTGATGTACCTCATCGACATACATGCTCTCGCCGTACGTATTTTGAAGAAACAGCTGGAGCAACTCAAGGCGCATGCTCGCGGGCAGCCATGAATGCCGGCAAAAAAAACTGCCGAAGGCCACATGCAGTGGTTTTACGAGCATTCGGGCGGGATTTGCTGCCAGCCAGTGGAAGTGCTGCATTACAAATTCCTCCGGCCGCTCCACCAGATTTTTATAACTGGGGGGGGCGTTCATGGAGGGTAATCGTTTCTAACAATCATGGTTTCTTACTAACTAATGTTTATAATGCAGAAATTCATTGAATTTCATTTCTGCTTGCTTATTTTGCTTTTTATTCGCTCGGTGCCGTAGTACGAGGTATATTAATGGCTTAAGCATCCGTTAGTACCATAAATAATTGGGGCGCGGCGGCGGGGTTTTTTATCCTTCACTTGCTTAGTTATTGCTATTTAAAGGTCACGCCAGTTAATGCTTTCGTTACCTTACCTGCTCGAATAACGAATAGGCATGTACGAGTCCGGCCACTATTGGAATAAGCACTGCTTATCCCCCCTCTTCCACCCTACTATTAGGTGGGGGAGGGGCTACGATAAAGCCTGGGCCTTATGGTTGCTTTTTATTACTAGTTTTCCAGTCTTTCAAATTCGACAGAGTTGCGCAGTTCACTTGGGGGATTTGGTTCTGGCATTTATCCTTCCGTTACTTGTATGGGGCCCCACCCACGTTCCGTTCGGTGCCTTCTCGCTTTTTCGCTCAAACGCACTTGATGAGAAAGGTGGTGTATTGAGAAGACACGGAACCTCAATTGATTCATTCTAAAATTTACGAGGGGCTCGGCTTGGATTTCTATTCTGCAATTCGAAGAACCAATCCCGATTTACGGGCCGCCCTTTATGCTTCGTTATAATAAAAACAGTTATGTGTGCTATGACTTTGGGTGCCAGAAAAAAAGCCTTTATTCTGCTTTCCAATTTCTTTTGACCTAACGCAAGTGAAACCCGAGACTTTGCGTCACTGCAGAATACGTATCAGTATAATAGCGGGACTCTGTTCGAATAAACGGATACATATGAATCCGTGCGTGAGCGGTGACCGCCGCAAAAATTCGAACTGCAACGTTAACCACTCTTTTATTTATTCGTAAGACTTGCTGCCCTTACCACAGCTGCATGTTTCGGGACGGGGATTGCCCCCTGCATTCCATCAAGATAGGTTATTCAAGTTCCATATTCGATTCGTGGAAACTAAGAATGCGGTAACACTAATCCCCGCCCTGTCTGAAAGTTTTTTCCCTTCTTCGTTCGACGGTCCCCCTGGCCGCCCTGTTAGATAGAATGTCTTTTTTTTATAATGAATCATTGTAGTTCATCACTTTTGGGGAAATAGCTTAGTGGTTTATAGCGCTGGTCTGTCAAGCCAGAAGTCGCGGGTTCAAATCCCGTTTTTCTCGGTGAAACTGGAATCCAATTATAAAAAAAACCAGAAGATATATATTTTTTTTTTTCAAAAGAAAAACCAGCTAGCTTTTCCTTAAGCTTCGGCTGGGGCACCCTGCGTCGCGGGTAAGCAAAAATATTTTTTCGTTCTTCTTTGGAGGTATGGCTGAGTGGTTGAAAGCATTGGTTTGCTAAATCAGTGCGACAAGAAACTGTGCAATGTAATGTGGTTCAATTCCACAGGACGTAACCCCCGTCCTACCCAACCTGGGCGTGCGTTGGGAGTAATCTTGAGGTGTAAAGCTCTAGGGACAATGTAATGATGCTTGGGATTCCGTACCGAGCTAATGCTAGGGTAAAAAGACCCGGCGGGCGTGCGAAAATCGCCGGCCGGAAGACCCATAAAGCCAAAGAAGCACATAGTGCCTGTAAAGGCGAAGAAGTCGGCTTCGGGGCCTCACTCAATAGATGAACAGTTCGAACGAACTAATACAGAGACCTCGTAAGAAACAATCCAAGGCGGAACCGAAAGATCTTTTAGATGAAATGGTGAAAAATTGGAGTGGTGGGCCGAGGAGCAAGAAGCCCGCCGTGGAAGGGGGGTGGTATCTCTGATTTTGATACCACCGCGGGTTCAGATTTCCATCGGGGTTTCTTTAGGTTCTCCCTGTTGAGAGAAGTGGTATATTGCGCGGAACTTGGTAAACCCGTATTGCTCCTTTCAGGAGGCTCCGTGGTAATGCGGAGTAACGCAATGCGGGTGGGGGACAGCTCAAAAAGCAAAAGCCCGTCTGTAGGATCTTGTGATCTACACCGAAAGGTGGCAAACTTGAGCATGGGTAACTTGTACTATATCTTTTTCGAAACTTCGATAAAAAGGATACAAAATTCATTTTTTCTTATTGGCACGAAGGACAGGGGGCCTAGAGCCGCAGGTTCACCCGTAACACTTAACTTGCCACAAGAGTTTTACACATGGAACAAGTTTTAGTAGCCAATGATTCAAACATAACTCTTGCGGGTCTACATCAGGTTGCTTGAGCCGTATGCGGGGAAACTCGCACGTACGGTTCTTAGGGGGGGGGAAAGCTCGAGAGGGCCAACCTATCCCAACAAATACAACAATATTGTATCATGGGTTCAAATCCCATTCCCTCCGTAGGGGACGTAGCTCAATCGGTAGAGCGTATGTTTTGCAAGCATGAAGCTGTCGGTTCAAATCCGATCGTCTCCATATGAGTAGTCTACTGGAAAAGAATAGAATAAATGCTTGTAAGTAAGAATGCTGCAACGGAGATCTCGTTCGTTATGCTTCGCACCTTAATTCGGCTGGGGTACGGCCGCGCTTAAGTTTGCTCCTTCGGCAGTTAGTCGATTTTACATACACAATTCTCGGCTTTATGGTTGGGAAACCGATTTTGTTACGAAAGCTTTTATGCGTTTCGCTTATCCTACCGTAGATACTTATGCTCCGGTTCGTTGAGTAGTAAACAAAAGCAATTAATAACAAATACGAATTATTAGATATGGCTAGCGCTAAACAAATCAAGAATTTTACTTTGAATTTTTGACCCCGTTTTACGATTAGTATTGGAAATGGATGGAGAAGTGGTAGAACGTGCGGAACCGCATATTGGATTACTCGGCGCAAAAAAATGAATTGGGTATAGAACGTATCTTCAAGCTTCACCTTATTTTTTCGATCGTTATGTTTTTATGCAAGAACATGCTTATTCTCTAGCTGTAGAGAGACTTTGTAATTGTAAGGTACCTTCACGAGCTCAGTATATACAAGTGTTATTCCGTGGATCGAGCCTGTGCGCCACTTAAGTAGCAATGTGTTCTTGGCGATAGGCCGCCCGCCGATCAGTGATGCCTAATACAAAGCATCGCACTACCCGCCGGAAAGCCCGAGGGGCCAGGGAAAAGGGGAAACCGATGGCGTTGTGATGTTATCCGAGCTATAATAGCTCCACGGATGGATTCCAGTGGTTCCTTTGGAGTGATCCGCCGGCTCGGGCTGGTTGACCTAACAAACACGCGTGGTTGTGATTGAGAGAACCGTTATGTTGCCAGCGAACGAACATTACGGCGGCCGCTCTCCTCGAGCCATCCCCCCCGATTCGAAGGTTCGTAGGAGTAGAACATGCTGAAGCCAGCTACCGTATAAATACGGGCACGGAACTTAAGAACCTACAGAACAACTAATAACACATCGAAACGGCGGAAAATGGGCCTGGAGCCGTCCCCAGCAGCCAACCAAAGAGATAGAAATATCTCTTCCTCACCAGCCGTGTAAGGCCTGGAGAGGAGGGGCGGCAACGGGGGGGCTGCCCCAACCGGCGACCGACGGAGAACGACAAGAAACCTGCGCTCCCGGCGGCCCAGCCGCTGCCGGCGGCGAAACCCGCAAGGACGGACGCGGGGCCCGCGGAAGGAGGACCGGGCGGCTGATGACACGATAAGCTGAGACCTTATATTGGCTATCATTCCATCCATAGGTAACCTATTCGCCGCTCAAGGCAGGATCGGATACCAAGCACGTGGCGGCGAAGTAAGCCCCCGGGCGGCTGCACGGATGGCCCAACACAGTCCGGACCTACGGACTGTACGCGGTTAGTACCCACCTCAAACACCAAACTCCAGGGGTTAACTCTATTGCTCTGATTTCTTACGAACCATTAAAAGACTGCATGAACTACCTATATCTTACGGAATTGCTACTCACGTTTCAAACAAAACTTATATACTAGCTACAGAATCATGAAACCCGATTGGCCGAAGGATTATACTATAAAGTATTCGACACAAACTTACACATAACAACCTATGGATAGTAAACCGAAATCGACGAAGCAAGGCCGGCGGAGGCAACTTCGGCGGGACTGCGGACTCCGCTACGCGCCTGGATGGAAGAATTTGAAAGAACCGGCTCAAGGCGCGTAGCGGAGTTCAATTCAAAACACCTGGATTCCTTCCCTTGCTTGAGTATACCATCCCCACGCGTTGTACAGCTATACAGGCGGTTACCGAACCACCTGCCCTCGGCTTCTTCAGCTTACACACTTCCGGTCATGGTTCCCGTCCAAGCCGCCGGTCTCCTCGCACTGCACTGAGAAAGATAAGAACGAAGGGGGGGGGCTGGGCGGCGATCGAAGGACCGGAGGGAAGGATGCTTTGGCAGTATCAACCACCACGAACTAGCTTCGTTCCTCGATGCGGCGGAACTTCGAGACCCATAGCTTTTGCAACTTTACCGGGGACTAGTTGGGGCAGGGTACGGACTAAGAAAGGAGCCCCAAGGAGTTGGGGTACGGGGGCTACGCGCCTATGCTGTCCCCCTGTGAAAAATTGAAGATAAGATACAAAGCCCCCTTCACCCGATGGACGATTCGGACTGTTAAAGAAGTATAAAGGGGGCCGAGAGCGCGACTAGAATGGCTTAGAAAAGCAATAGAGAGGAGGTGTGCAGCAAGGCACTACCTACGATGTGCAGACGACCGCTAGATCGTAGGGGGAGGGTGGTTGGCTCCAAGCGAGGAGGGAGCGCTGGCAATAGGAGCTGGAATAGCATCATTCCCCTGTAACTAGATCGGGACAACGCGAAGATAACTCACAGCCAACTAGCTCTCTTTTTCGGCAGAACCTGTATCGAAGTTCTAACAGCGGAATCCAAAGGGATAGGATAACAGCGTAGGGGAACCTTGAAAACTCCACCTGCTCGCTCCCATAGAAAGGATCGTAAAACGCTTAGGCTCATGTACCCAACCCGAATGGATCACCACGAACTGATCTTGAGAGGGGGGGCATCATAAGTGGATACATGAACTGCTATTCTTTTGTGGATAGCTGCAGAATGTTAAAACGAGTAGCGTACACTGGGCAGCAGGAACTTCGAAACGAAAGTTCAAAATGTTGTCAAGCGTCTTCGAAAGGAGTAGGACGAGAAAAGAATTATAGGCGGCTACATTCCCCCTGGAGAAGCGACGTTTCGCAATAAATAATAAAAAAGTGATGTTCTCCCCGTGCGGTCTGCTGTACGTGCGGGAACCAGGAAGGCTTGAAAATGCACCATGTGAAGCGAAAATCGAAGGCGGATGGCCACCCTACAAAACTAACGGCCCAGCTCAACCGAAACCAAATTTCGGTGTGTTGGACCTGCTGAAAATCATCCGAAAGTATGACGGCGAGAGATTAAGCCTATTCAATAGGGAAGTGTAAGCCCGGCGGGCGGCTACCGACGGCCTCATATTAGGTGGAAGAGAATCCGGACTCTCGTAATTGGATTGCATAGACTTCTTCGAACCTACCCAACACCTCAGCAGCGAGCGTCCACCAAGGGGAACAAGTGAAGGCCACTGACTGACCGGGTCAGAAGCTCGTCGGCCCGCCTTCTGGAGCCCGAAAATTCGCTCGGAGAGCCGGATGCAAGGAGGAAATAAATCTTGCACGTTTGGTTCGGGGGATTGATACCTCCTGACGAAAGGCTCGCAGCTGAATAATTGGGAATGGCCTATCTTTTACCATTTACTTGCTTCAACTACCCATGCTACGGATGTGGGGGCCCTTCAGGCTTTTGAAGAGCGAGAAAAACTTTTTGAATTCAGAGTTTCGGTCGGGGGGAGTCGGGATGCATGCTAGTTACGTACGACCGAATGAAGTGGCGCGCAAGATCTGCCCTTGGGCTTAAGCGAAGATATTCTTCTATTTACACAACAATTTGCTTATTGTACTGACGAATCGAAAGGAGTGTTAACCAACAACCGTATCTAGAAACAACAATTAGCGGATATTGGTATTGCCACTGCACAGCGAGCTGTGGATCGGAGATTTAGCGGTGTAATGTTAAGAGGCTCCGAAGTTGGGATTTGCAAAAAGAAAATCAGCGCCTTACGATGTTTACGACCGATCGGATTTTGACGTACCAGCCAGAAGAAGAGATTGCTATGATCGTTATTGTATTCGTACTGAAGAGATGCAAGGAAGTATTCGAATCATTACGCGATGTCTTAATCAAATGATCGTGAACCACGTCCGGAATATAGAATGGAAAAACCCATGGAATCTTTAATTCAACGTTTTCAACTTTATACAGAAGGTGTTTTTGTACCAGCTTCTCCTACCTATACAGCAGTAGAAGCGCTGCCTAAAGGACTGGTGTGCTGCTAGTCAGTGATGGAACCAATCGTCGTCTTTATCGTTGTAAAATAAGAGCACCAGGTTTTGCTCATTTACAAGAACTTGATTTTATGTCCAAACGTCACGCGCGACCTGAGATAGGACGATGAGTTATACTTGTGCGCTCCACTCAGCGTACATCCGCACTGGGACGACAGAGTGATCGAACTGAGTTTTTTATGGAAGTCCCTCCGCAGCCCACACGCGTTTGGAGTGGCATCCAAGGGTGCGAAGGTAGCTATGAAAGGGGGGAAGCCCCCCACCCAGGAAGTGGGGAATCGAGCAAGGGCGTGACCATAACCTCCTTGGTTATTGCTTGGGTGAATACACTAGGGCCTCCGAAGGCTCGCTCATTAACGAACCGCAGCATCGCGTCGTCATGAACAAGCGGAGGGGCGGTATTGCTTCCTACTCCCAAGAGACCCGTCCAGAACATCAAATATAGGCCGCCTGAGGGAAAGTAATGTGATGCCCTTTCCTGTTCTTTCAACGCGCTTTCGGCGTCTAGCGGGAGCTTTACGGCCCAATCCGAAAGGATAAATGGAAAATCGGAACTGGGGAACCCTGAACACCGGTTATACGGGCCAACCATGGAGTCGGCAGGATGGGACGAAAAGCTGAGGAGAGACAAGATTCTTTTTCTCGGCTGTCGGGATACGCTGAATTGTTGTCCTTGCATCCGCAGACGGAAAAGGGGGGTAAAAGCTTCGAGGTGAAAGACGTGGATTGGCAGTTGCTAGACCGGAAATCAATTCAGGTACATGTCTTTAAGTTGCAAACCTTTCATTTTCAGGCTGGGTTGGGAACAGAAGTACAAAGAGATGCACGCCCTCTCACGTAAATTGGTAGGCTATGCCGAATTCTTCCCAAGATAATCGAGTAAAAAGCACCGTGGTCTGCCGCCCCCCGGCCCCACAGCTAAACAGCGGGGAGCGCGACCACTGAAAAAAGACCGCAAAAAAAGATTTTCACTGCGAGCTAAACAAACGCCCTTATGGCCTTCCCCAATGGAAGGCTAGATTTGGACCTAGTAGTTACGGGTTCCGCCGCCCAGGTCGCGGCGACGCCATCGCGCAGCGATTCACACATCTATTAATAAGAAAGATAAATATGTACTTGAGGACAAGTTTTTTGATCAGGTTAACCATGCATGAGGCACGGGAAACTCGTCGAAACTTCCCCACAAATGAGGAGACAAATAACACCGTGGCTGGAAGCAGGAATATTAGACCGGGGACAAAAAATAAGGAACCGGGATGATCTCCCATGGCACTTCATGGATCAAAGTAGTCCCTTGAGATTTGGGTAGAAGAAATTTCATGTAGGGACACCAACCAAAGCCGTTGGGCGAAGAGAGAGAGAGACGGACCCGGCTCTTTTTTATCCGGTACCCCGACGCGGTACCAAATCTGGTTCAACAAGAAAGCCCGTGTAGGGCGATGGGGCTAAAGCTTAAGCGAAGTAAAACTGCCAAAAAAAATATTTGTAATCGACGACTTCCGTATCCGTCAGTACCTCGGCCTCACATTGTGGGCGTACAAACCCCTTGTAAGGGCTAGTAAAAGAGAGATGAAAAACAGGGAGCACTGTTACAACCAAAGTACAACGGAGAAGCGCACACCTTAGGAAACTGGCTCGATCGGATGCAAGGAGCCGTAGGACGGGGGGAAACTGCTGCGCACGGTTCTGAATTGGCGGCGGCCGCCAGGTGGGCGGCGCCGCGGCCTGGTCGACCATAACATGCTAGCAAGTGTTGTCACCATCATTCATACATAGGTACTCGAGATATTGTGTTTGAAGAGGTAGATGGGTGGGATTACTAATTGCACAGGTAGGACCAAAAAAATCCATATTGTTTTCCAGAAACTTATCCCTATCATTCTCTGCCCCGTCTAACAGTGCCCCGCCCTACGGGCGGCCCCCCCGTTTCGAATATAGAAATATGTAGATATATCTATATATTTTGCTCGATTGGGATTATTATCGGTATAATGCGAATGAAGGCCGCAGGAATAAATATATATATATATTTGTTGCCTCCGCGCTGTTGCGGAGATTCGGAGGGTTAGTAAACCCCTCTCTTTCTTACACTTGTTCGAAGGACACTAGACTTGGGTACGTCCTTCTTTCTATAGTCTTGTGCCCTTTGGTTCAACGGGTTCGGCCCAGGGGCTCGACGACCCTTCTTTAGGTCTTTCTTCTGTAAAGCCGTTCCCTGTTTGGTTTACGCACTTTCGAACCCACGTAGTGCGCGGGGAGCGTGTTCTAATATCGTGCGCAGCAAAGCCATTTTCGGCCTTCGGCGGCGGCGCGAAGTCCGCCAAATAAGTTTCCTTCGGGGCGGCCTTCGGACCCAATGAGTCGGTCCGAAGAACACTTCTTTGGCTCGTATAAGGAAGGGCGGTTTTGAGCCTGCGCAAAGCGAAAAAATAAAGCCAATATTTTTTTGTATTTTTGCGTGTTTTCGAAAAAAATGCTGCGCAAAAAGTATCTCTTCTAGCAAAGCTCATAACGTTGATGAATAAATAGTCCATGATGATGATGATTTATCGACGTAGCTTGCAGAAAGGTATATACATAGCGACTTGCTAGATGCGCGCAATTGACAACTTTGAGGCTTTTCCTCTGCTCCGCACTTCGTTTGCTTTGCGAACGGAGGGTGCAGCATAATATATATTTTGGGGGCGCGGCTTCGCCCCCCCCGCGTAAAGCGCTAGCTTTTCGGCGCATGGGAAAGCAAAAAAAATATTTTTTTGCATTCTCTTCCCGGCTTGACCCCAGCATAGCGAATGATGGGTAGGGGTGGAACAATGGGAGCGAGGCCCATAGAAACCATCAAGATTATGCCATTATTACGTAATGGCATAGTGAAAAACTAAAAAACCACGTAAAATGACTGCCAAAATATGCATCGTTATTAAATCTTTTGAGAATCAAAGGTCAGGGCGGCTTCTGCTTAACACACGCAAGATTGGATTGCCTAAAAAACAAATTTTATATACGGTATTACGATCACCTCATATTGATAAAAAGTCTAGAGAACAATTTGAAATGGAAATACATAAACAATTGCTGGTCATAGAAACGGAAACGCATAAATTGCGTGAAAAGTTGAATTGGTTAAAACTACATGATCTACTTGGAGTTCAATTGAAAATTATCTTTTATTATCAAACCCGTTTGGGTAGAGTTTGCAAACCCTAGCCAGTTAAATTGCTTTTAAGTAGTTTCTAAAAATACAAAATCACACTGTGTTTGCTTTGTTCAAGGTAGCACTACGTATAATCGAATCAGGGCCAAAAGAAGGCTACCAAATCTATGGTGTTGCATTGCGTAACACGCGGCAAGACATGCCGGGGGCACTGTTCGACCGGCGAAGAAATGAAAAAACTAACAGAAAAAGAGGGAACGAGGAAAAAGGAACTGACAGACCGCAAAAAGATAAAAAAACTAACAGGGCACGAAACGAAATGGCAAGAAAGAAGGCGCGTAGCGCTTCCGCCGCCCCGCGCTACGCGCCTCCTCTCCCTATAGTTGCGTGCCTTTTGCCATAGGCACGGAGTGCGGCGCGGGGAGCGTGTTCGGGGAAAGAGAGATGCGTAGCATTCGACGGGGAGAGCGCTTTACGATTGAAGGGCGCAGCTCTACTCGCCGCTGCATCCTTTTTAAATTTGCTCTTGCTTGGTCCGTGTGCTAGAAAAACTGAACCCGCCGAGATCACATGGAGTAGTGGCCGCATAAACAAACATGATGTACACTTGGTGTGCTTAGCTTTCGTATGAGATCGTAACACCTATGTAGTTGATTGGAAGAGAGTGCCCGTAGGCCGTGACGGCCAACCACAGGGACGACCACCTTCGGCCCTACGTAATAATATGTTTTATGGCTAGTAGCGAAGCCATCAATCATCGTAGATGATTGATGACACTGACAGTCGAAGAGAGGTGTACCGTAGGTACATTCGGGTTTTCGGTGTCATTGATGCTTCAAACGAAATAAAGAAAGGCGAATATACTATGAGAAATAGTTGCTGGAAAGGAAAAGGTGCGCCAAGTTAATAATAGTGCGTCTCCGGCAACAAGCCGGCACAGAGTGTTCTGTGTAAAGCGTCCCACTATCCTCGCGGGGAAAGCCCAAGGGGTATTGTAGCATGTAGGTGAAAAGGAGAGCGCGGCGTAAAACCGATAACGCTAAGCCGTTCTCCGAGCTAGGGGTTCTATGGATCGTATTGGAGGTCTACTGGAGGTATTCTACTCAGTCTGGCTGTGGCCTCGGCCCGGCCATCATGTCGCCAGCGGGAAGCGCGACCTTCTCCCCAGCCACCGCCCCCTGCTTTTTGGGTTAGAAAACGGAGTGGAACACACTGGGAGACAGCTACCGTACAGGTACGGGAAATGACCGAGAAGCCTAATGAACCGGCTCGACACACTAAAAACGAAACTTGGGATTGCCTAGGGTCACGGGAACCTGGCTAGGAAAATCAAAATATTTACCATCCTTTGTGTCAGAACCGAGGAAGGGAGGGCAACGGGGGGCTCGTAGTAACGGGAGTACTGCGAAGGGGCCCAGAGCGAAAGAGATCGAAGATTACCAAGGAAGAACCTTGTTCCGTTCATCCTGACTAGGGCTCATCCGAACAAGTACGGACAACAGTTCCATGGGACGTTAACACGGATACTCCTAACCAACCGGCTAAGTCAGAAGGATCGCTTGGAGAGCCGTATGCGGGGAGACTTGCACGTACGGTTTGGAGGAAGGCCTTCCCGAAGATCGTGGGGGCGGCCCATCTCCTACCACTAAAACAATTAACTTTTCATTTAAAACGGAGTTCCGCTGGAAGAAATTCATCAGGGCGTATTACGGTTTTTCACCGGGGGGGTGGATCGAAGCGATTGCAGCGAAAAATCGATTTCAAACGAAGCACTTCGTCTATGGGCATTGTAGAAAGAATCGAATATGACCCAAATCGTTCGTCTTGGATTGCTTTAGTGCGATGGATCGAAGGGGTTCTACGCCCTGGGAAGCACCTGCCGCCGGCTAGAGCGAATAGTCGAAGAGATCAAAATATGTTATTCTTCGGCCTCTTATTTTCGTTCTCTTCGCTGCCCAAACAAGCTCAGAAAATGAAGTACGGAAAAACGCAGATACTGGAAAGTTCTTGGGTCTTAGGGACGCGAGACCTTGGGGCCAAAGGAGTGGTGGCCTTAGGACCTTTGGGTAGCTTTCTTGGTTTACCTAGCATAGCAGTAGCTGGGGCAAAGCCCGCTTCCTTCGCTTTTCGTCGCCCTTCCCCCCTAACGGAAAGAGAGCGCCTGTCGGCCCAAGGAAACACATTCTCCTCTCAAAGCGAAGGCCAAAGGTGGAGAACGCATAACGGGGCGCCGAGAATAAAAAGCCTAGTACTTCCTTGGTCCCAAGGGCGGTCGAAGGCCGGAAATGGCTTGACGATTTCCGCGCACGATATTTGGGAGAAGGACCGAAAGCCAGAAATGGCTGGCCCGCGCCGCACGATATTGGGAAGAAGGGCACGAGACCCAAGGGAGAGGCACGTAGTGCTCGACCCTTCTTTCTACAAGCCCGAACACGCTCCTTGCGCACTCCGCCGTGCCGTCGGGCCTTCGGGTGGTTCGGGTCGAGTGCTGTGCACCTCCGAGCCTTTCACTTATATATTGGCCAGTGAAAAACTGGAAGCAGGCAAGACGGTGATGAATTTTCATTGGTCTAAACCTTCGACCCCATTGAGCTACCATCAACCTTCCCAGAGAGCCAATAACCCCTCGGGCCTTAGAGTGAAGACCGCGGCGGCGCGGGATAGCCAGGCGGCTTGGCTACACTGCGCCTCCAGCAAGAATAAATACATACTTGATTCGTATTATCAAATGGTCGGAAATTGCATACCATTAGCCAAAATACCTATAGGCACGTGGGTACATAGTATTGAAAGGAACCCAGGGCAAGGCGCAAAGTTGGCTCGAGCTGCGGGAACCTTCGCTCAAATAATCAAGAAAGTTGAGAATACACCGCGATGTATTGTGCGGTTACCTTCGGGTGTTGACAAACTAATAGATTCTCGATGCCGAGCTACTATTGGTATAGTTTCTAATCCTAATCATGGTAAACATAAGCTTAACAAAGCAGGACAAAGCCGGTGGTTAGGCAGACGCCCCATTGTTCGGGGTGTTGCTATGAATCCGGTTGATCATCCTCATGGAGGCGGTGAGGGACGCACTAAAGGAGGTAGACCTTCGGTATCACCTTGGGGCAAGCCTACCAAAGGTGGATTTAAAACGGTAATAAGAAAACGCAGAAATTAGTTTATGACACGCTCTATATGGAAAGGTCCTTTTGTGGATACTTGCTTGTTCAAGCAAAGAAAGATTAGGTGGAAAATTTGGTCACGTAGATCTTGTATTTTGCCTCAATTTGTTGGTCGCTATGCACAAATCTATAACGGAAAAGGTTTTGTCGGTTTAAAGATTACTGAAGAGATGGTTGGTCATAAATTTGGAGAGTTTGCTTCTACACGGAAAACCTCGGGTAAAAGAGCTTCGCCCTCGAAAACCAAGATCAAACCAATCAAAAAGGTACAATAGTGAACTATGGCACAAAAAGTCAATCCGATTTCAGTCAGACTCAATCTGAATCGTAGTTCAGATTCCAGTTGGTTTAGTGATTATTACTACGGAAAATCGTTGTATCAAGATTTAAATTCTAGAGATTATTTCGGTTCAATACGTCCACCTACGGGAAACACGTTTGGCTTTCGTCTCGGTAGGTGTATTATTCACCATTCTCCTAAAAGGACATTTATTCATGTATTTTTTTTGGATCGACTTAGCCAATCAAGACATCAACTTGGGGGGGCAATACCATCTGTCAAGTTGATCGGGCGGCGTATCGACGACGATACAGTAAAACAGAGAAATGGAGTCGGGATTTGGCCCAAAAAACGCTATGAATACCATGATCGATCGCCATCAATACAGAAGATTGACCAATTACTTCAGGTCAGCAATTGGATGGCCAACATACACTCTACTTTTCGAAGTATCTGGCCGAAAGACGAAAATGATAGCAGAAGAGCGTCAGAAGAACGCTATGCGTTCTCTCGCTTCGCGCCTTCCATCCCGGTAGCTGTGCGTGCTGAAAAAAGAAAAGATATTTTTGGCTTTGGTTCTACTGCTTCCTTGGATTATTTTGTAATGCAATACTTCTTTAATCTAAAGAACCAAATTCGATTCGATCCTATGGTTAACGGAGGTCCCGTGGCACGGGGCGGCCTAGCTAGAACATCTACGATTGGGGATCTGGCCAAGACCGAGCAAGGAACACAAAGCGGGGAGTCGATTCGTCAACCCAGGTCCACATTGTATTTCGATGCTATCACATTTTTGAGGTATGCCCGATTTAGGAAAGCTACATCTCTTTCCAGTCGTTATTATCATTTGAAGAAAATGCAATCTTTATTTTCTAATCAAACGAAAACTAGTACCTTAATTCAGCCAGTCAAAATAGCTTCTGTCTATCGAAGTGCCTCTCTAATTGCTCAAGAAACATCTTGGAAACTAGAACAAAAAAAATCATTTCGACAAATATGTAGATCTATATTTAAACAAATTGAAAAATGCCCATATGTGAAGGGGGTCCGTATTGGTTGTTCAGGTCGATTAAATGGTGCAGAAATAGCTAAAACTGAATGCAAAAAGTACGGTGAAACATCTTTACATGTTTTTTCCGATCAAATCGATTATGCGAAAACACAAGCATCTACTCCTTATGGGATCTTAGGTGTCAAAGTGTGGGTTTCGTATTTTCTAACACAAAAAAAAGGGACAAGTTGTGCTATATCCAAAACGTACAAAATTTCGTAAATATCGAAAAGGCAGGTGTGAAGGTTGCGAAGCAGACGGTACAGAACTTTGTTTTGGAAAACACGGCATCAAAAGTTGTGAAGCTGGCCGTATTTCGTATCAAGCAATTGAAGCAGCGCGTCGTGCTATAAGCAGAAAATTTCGAAGAAATTCTAGAATATGGGTAAGAGTTTTCGCAGATATTCCTATTACCAGTAAACCGGCAGAAGTGCGAATGGGAAAGGGCAAGGGAAATACCAAAGGTTGGATTGCTCGTGTGTTGAAGGGACAAATCTTATTTGAAATGGATTGCGTCGGTCTGTCAAATGCTCAACAAGCTGCTACATTAGCCGCGCATAAACTGGGGTTGTCGATAAAGTTTTTTAAGTGGTCATAAGAAAGGGAAAAGAATATGGCAAAAAGTAAAAATTAGCTTGTAACCTTCGTTACGTTATTTGGCTCTATTGGAGAAGTCCGCCGCCCCGTGGCCGCACGCCCTCTTTCTGGTCGAGCGCTATGCACCTTTGGTCGAGTGCTACGCACCTACAATCAAGATTTCTTCTATGTTCCGATCATCCCTATGTATATGCTCAATGGCGTTCCGCGCCTTTACTTATTTCATTACTGCGTTTCATTGTTTCGACGGCCTCTTGCGTCGTCGGCGGCTCGGATTCTGTCAAACAGTCGCGGGGCGAACAGTATTTCGGTTCTGTGGTGCCTGCAAAGCCCTTCCCGATTAATACGATTCAATATTGCAAGGTTCGACATCGACCCCGATAGTAGGGACCTTGCTATGTTCACGGGGGTCGCTTATATTTCGGGTAAAGCGGTGCCCCGGAATTGGGGAGGAATCCAACAAATCGAGGGCTCGGTCACTAAGCGAACAAAATTTATTGCAGCTAGTGATAAGACGGGAGCGAGAGAGGCCAAAGCTACTCTGGCCATGTATAAATACGAAACAGAATGACTTGAAGCGGTTCTTCGCACAACCTGAAGAACGGAGGGTAGCCCTTGGAGACCAAGGAAGGGAACAACCATCTTGCCGCCGGCCAAGGATTTGGGAGGCAACGCAGGGGGCCGCCGTGAATCATTGGAAAAATAGTGTAACCCGAGCCCGCTCCCAGCCGGCCCCGAAATCGATCCCTTCCTTCCTATTTCGATTGAAGAGCACCGTCTCCCTTCTTTTGCATCTTACTAGTGATTTTGCTAACCCCACAAATTAGGAGCTTCGAGGATATTACAAAAGCCGGCGTTCGACGAAATACCCGAAACTAAGAACGTTTGCTCCTGTATCTTTTTGATCGGTACCTTTCGTACTCAAAGTATACTAAGATCTTGATACTCATATTGCTATATGTACAGCTTGGCGTAGTTTTATACGTATTATCTTGCCTTAATTGTTGCAAAAGGTTACTGATCCCTTTGGGAGACCTTATTCAAGGATCTCCCGCTCCCTCTAAGCATCCGTTACCCGCCGGCGAAGATATATATATATTTATTGAAAGGAAAAAGAATGGAAAAAAAGGTGATACATTTGAAATAAATGAAAAACCAAAAAGACAACTTGTTTTCTCCACCGTCAATAGTAACCTTTGCTAATTCGTTACTATCGGGATGTTACCTTTTACTATAAGTAGTCGCTTACTATTGGCAAGCATCTCTTACCTTCGGACCCACGTAGTGCGCGGGGAGCGTGTTCGGGCTTGTGGATCGAAGCGGAGGCACGTGGTGCTCTTTTGCGTGCGCCGTGCTTACCGGTCATTCCGGGCTTCTCCAACTCGACTTCAGCCCAGATTGGCCGCGGGGTGGGCTTCAGCACTTCTCTGTGATTGGGGCGGCGGTATAGCCGCTTACTTCGCTAGTTGCACGTTGCACAATATCGTTAATGGCTTAATGACTGGGATAACAACGCTAAAAATATCTTAATGTTACCGGACTTTCCGCACTTACAAAGGTGGACTCAGTCAGTCCCGCCAAGGTTTCGGCGGCCGCCCGTCGCGCAGTCCTTGGGAAGGGGTTGAGAAGGTCATTATGGGTGCTGTCGAACGAAGGTGCTTGCGATGAAGTAGGTCAAATCTTTAAGGTGCGTAGTCTTAACCTCGCACCACGCCATCAAGTATTACTTCCTCTATATCCGTCGGGGTGAGCCGATGACTGCTTGCCCTTCCCAATAAACAATTGGGCTGGTACATTGGGTTTCGATGCCCTTGATGCTTCAATTTCAATAAAAAAAGGCCAAATCGAATTATGTTCTCTCCGAATAGACTCGAGTTTCATTACGATCAGGTAATACGTCCAGATTTATTGCCAAAAATGAATTACGAAAACATAATGAAAGTTCCCAGATTGTGTAAAATAATAGTAGTTCCAAAGGCACCCTCGAATTTCATAAAGAATGTTAAATTAGCCATGGAAATTGTTTGTGGTCAAAAATTCATACAGACACGAAGTAGAGGTTCGACAGGAAAGTCGTTTCGATTCAATAAATTTGTATCGAATCGGGAGTCCGAGAGAGGCACAGAATATGTTACTTACCTAGCACGAAGCACTCTACGAGGGCGTATTATGTATAACTTCTTGGAAAAACTTGTTACGGTAATATCTTTTTACGATTATCCGGTCGAAACACGAAAAAACTCCATTCAATTATCAATGGCAACGTCGTTGTTACGATTATTTCCCGAAATACAAGATCATTTCGAGATTTTCGAGCATATTCGAGGGTTTGATGTAACTATTGTCACTTCAGCCAACACACAAGATGAAACTGTAATTTCGTGGAGTGGCTTCTTGCAAAAAGAGGGTTAGTCATATGTCAAATCGAATTATACGAGATCACAAACGTAGATTGCTTGTGGCTAAATATGGATTGGAACGAATGTATTGTAAAGCCATTTGTCAAGATAGAAATCTTCCTAATAAGATAGTGCGACCTGTTCACAGGTCAAGACGTTGAGTCACGCCTGTGCGCTCTATTCCGCATCCATCCACACCCGGAGGATGGCGGAGTGAGTGAACTGAGTTTCCATGAAGGTGAAAATCCTTCTCCCTTGAGAACGGGGTAACAGCGTACCCACATGCGTTTGGAGTGGCATCCAAAGGCGTGAAGCTGGGTAGAAAAGGGATGAAGAACCGGGAAATCAATTTTGAAGCCTTAGTCTTCGCCTCCCTCGGGAATAAGCGGGTTTTGCCCCCCGGGGAAGCGGGGAACAAATAATCTCTAGCAAGGGCGTGACAAACACCCTTTGGGTGGGTATTGTCCGGGTGAATACTACAGGGTGGTTGTTCTACCTACGAAGGCTAATTACCGAACCGTAGCATCCAAAGCGTCGTAATAGGAAAGCGGGGTGGTATTGCTTCCTACTTCCTTAGGAGACCCCCTCCGCATTCGAAATATCAAACAGAGGCCAAGGGAAAGGAATTTTCTGCCCTTTCCCGTTCTTTTAGTGCGCCTTCGGCGTAGAGCGGGAGCCTTACGGCCCAATCCAAAATAATTAATGGAATCTTGGAACTGTGGAATCCTGCGCACCTCTGAGCTTAAACTCAGGCGGGCCAACCTTATGGTGTGTAGGATTGGGATAGGGCAAAAAGCTAGGGAAAAAATCCTTTCGCCCGGTCGTTACGATCGGGGCATGCTAAAGTGTCCATGCATTCAGGTGAAAGAGCAGTCAACATATATGCTTTAAAATCGAAGATAAGAGACACAATGTGTCGTCTTGTAATAATTTATCAATCTGGGTGCAAGGAGCCGTATGATGGGAGACTATCACGTACGGTTTTGAATCAGGGGCGTCAGAGGAAATTCCACGTCTACTGTAACCGTTATGAATATTTCTTTAAGTTATCCAAGTTGCCAAGAAATAGTTCCAAAACACGAGTAAGAAACCGGTGTATCTTCACAGGGCGCCCTCGTTCTGTATATAAGTTATTTCGCATTTCTCGCATAGTTTTTCGTGAATTAGCTTCTAAAGGTTCTTTAATAGGCATAAACAAATCGTGTTGGTAGCCAGGGTTAGCTTTTCAAGAAGTACCTATAGGTCTTTCACTGCCTTCCAACCTGCCAAGTATACGGGGCGGCGCTCAGAGAATGAAATACGTTTTCTCTCTCGGTTATGATTCGAACATTTGGTTACTGTGCGCTGAACTTTCTCCACAGAGAATCTAATAGCGGAATTAAGAATAGAGCGAAAACAAAATACGAGCCCTGCGGCCGCCAAAGGCACGAGACTAGAAGGAGAGGTGCTACGCACGGCGGCCCGGCGGGCGGCACGAGACCCAATAGGTGGAAGTGTCCGAAGTAAGTCTTCTAGGAATGGCTGAAAAAGAAGGCGAGAGTGCCAGATTTTTTGTCCCTTCGGGACTATAGGGAGGGGTGGAACCACCAATTTAGGTATGTGTCTCCTGATGAAGAATAAATCGAACGTGGAAAAAATCGAAAAAAAAATATTTCTTTTATGCATGCATTAAGTAATCTTTTATCTAGTATAAAAAATGCGCAAAAAGCTCAAAAGCGTGTTCTTTGTTTTTCCTCCTCCAAAAAAATAAGCGAGAGAAAGAGACGCTTCGTTTGCTCTGCTTGTAAAATTACGCCTCGTGTTTCCGTTCCGCGTCTTTGTTGGGATTTTTGCAGAATTTTGTACGATGAGGGTTACATCCACGGATTCTCTCAGGAAGCAGACGGAAGCTTGAGAATAGTCTTAAAGTATCATTCTTCTGGAATAGGTGTAATAAAAAAAATGGAAACAATATCTAAACCAGGTTTTCGGATTTATTCATCAAAAAATCGTTTATTAAAAGAAAGGGAAGGACTTGGTATAACCATCTTATCCACTTCAAAGGGAAATTCGATATGTGATCGTGAAGCACAAAAAACCAATTTTGGTGGTGGCATTCTATGCCAAGTTTTTTAGAAAAATAAAGTAAAGTTTATGGAAGCCAAATTCTTTTGTTTTTTGGAAATAATCGGAGTTGGGTATAGAGCCAGTACTAACGCACAAGGCTCTATTTTATACTTAAAATTAGGATTTAGTCATGAGATTCGACTTCGAGTTACACCTTCAGTTCGCGTTTTTTGCTTAAAGCCTAATCTTATTCGTTGTACTGGAATGGATCATCAAAAAGTCACTCAATTTGCTGCCATTGTCAAAAGTTGTAAACCTCCTGAAGTTTATAAAGGGAAGGGTATACAATATCGGAACGAAATTGTACATAAAAAACAAGGAAAAAAAAAATAAATCATGTCATATATTTTAGGGACCAATCTGAATTCCAATAAACAAGTTAAAATTGCCTCAACTCGAATCTTTGGAATTGGGGCCAAAAAGGCAATTCAAGTTTGTGATCAATTAGGCCTCAGCGATAACATTAAAGTTAATAAGTTAACTAAGTATCAATTTGACCAAATTCTAGAAATAATAAGTCAAAATTATTTAGTCGATTCAGAATTGGAGAGAGTCATTCAGAGGGACATCAAACGATTAATTAGTATTGGTTGTTATCGCGGGTTTCGCCACAATGCAGGATTGCCCTTACGCGGCCAACGGACTCATACTAATGCTAAGACTTCTCGCAAATCAAGATCAATTTCGAGTTGATAAAAGTTTTTTTTGTTTTTTCCTAGCGAAATACCCCTGTAATTAGTGAACGGATTAGATGGATCATAAAAAAACGGAATCGATGGTATCGAGCAACACCAAAAACATTTAATAAACACTCATGCAAGAAAAGCACGGTATTACTAATATACAAAAAAAACACTGTATTACTTATATTCAATCAACTTTTGGTAATACAATTATTACTTTAACGGATTGTAGCGGAAATACAAAAACTTGGTCCTCCTCAGGTTCAGTGGGGTTTAAGGGATCTCGTCGCTCAACCAATCATGCTGCTCAAGCAACTGCAGAAAATGTTGCGCGAGCTGCCATTCAACTTGGATTCAAGTTTGTCGAAGTGAGAATCAAAGGATTGGGTTATGGGAAGGAATCTTCGCTACGTGGTTTAAAACCAGGAGGTCTTATTATTACCAAAATTCGCGATGTAACCCCAACGCCACATAATGGGTGCCGACCCCCCAAAAAACGTCGTGTTTAAATATCACCATGAAGTGTTATGTCATCATAAAATGGTAGATCGAGGTTCGGGAGTGAAAAAGATTTTTTTAGGGTTCTTTGGCTGGCTTCACGGAGCTTAACCCGGGGAAATCTACAAGCCATGTTTGGCGGCCTTCGGCCCTTCGGACAAAGCGCGTAGCACCTCTCCCTATAGTTAGTATCGCGCCGCCGCCCTCGGGATAGGGTTCGGGCTTTAGCCAATACCACAGCGCCTTCAGCCGTGCTGGGCGGCGGCCCGGGGGCCGAAAACAAGAAAATATATATATATATATATTTTTCTTTCGTTCTGTGCCCTGGGCCTGCGGCTCACGGCTGCACGGTTACCTCAAGCTCTCGAAAATGCGTGCGAGAGCTTGGGTCGTTTTCGTTCGCGGCGAGTCTTGCCGACTTCAGTCCTATTTAACCATCATCCAGGGGGGGGACGGCTTCAAGTCGAAAGACGGGAAGGCTGGGCGCAGCACAAAAAAATGATTTTGTTATCTCCCCCTAGCAATTACTATGCCCGCCCCACGAAACTTATTATAAGGGCGCCGCTTAGTTTGGAGGCCCCCATAAGCAAACGAATCGGGTGGCAAGAATACCGAAAAAATAAAAAAAATAAAAATGAGCTTTAGTCAATTATTTCCCAAATATAATTCTAGTTTGAATCCATTACGTGGGAGCGCTATACAATGTTCAGTAATACGATTACAACAAAACAAGGTCTTGGTGGATACAGGACCGAAAACTCCAATAATTTGTTTCCAACATGAACTGAAAGGAGTGCCAATCACCAAGCAAGCAAGGTTCAATTTTGGAATTGAAGATGTAGAAGTGTTCGGTGAACCAAAGATGCTTTTGCCGGAACCATTAGAAGTAAAATGTAAAAGAAAACTAGTTTGGATTGAACTCACCAAGATTTGGCGAAGTGACCAAAATTTGGTCAAAGGATTTATTTTGAATTCAGTGAAAGGAGGTTATGCTGTAGCAATCGCAGGTTATACAGCTTCTCCTCCCAAGAGTCTCCTCAGAAGTAGAAAAGTCTTTTATAGTCAATGGAGAATATTTTCCATTTTGAGCATGAAACCGAAAATAAGTAATATCGTGGTAAAAGAGATTGGTGATGGCAAAATAGATTATTTTTCGCCGACGGAATCGTATCAAGAACAAGCAAAGCATTTAGGCGCAAAGCTAAAACACTGGCGAAACGTGGAAAGGAACACCGACGTCAAGAAAAAAAATATTTTGCCGAGGACCAAACAGAGCTTTAAGCATTTGGGCGGCCCTTTCGCCTATACCGAGAAAAAACGTGAAACGCAATCCACCAGAAGTAACGTATTTCAACTCAAAGACCAAGGCCGGCGGGGCAAATAATTAGTTTTTGTTGGTGTGTTGACGCGGTTAGGAACTAGGTTCGAAGAAAGCGCGAATAATCCGTTAGTGCAACTACGAACGATGTTTCATCGCCCCAAGCCTCAAGTAATAGTATGCCCGCATGCATACTTGGGACCTCAGTAATGAAAAGGGGAGGCTGCTTGCGGCCCTTCAGCTAATCACTGAAAAATGATTTTCTTTGCGTTTTCGGCTGGAATTTTCGGCGGCCCGTGACGGAAGGCCCGCCGCCGGGTTCGAGCGGGTCCTTTGCAAAGCGAATAAAAGCTCTGCTTTTTTGTTCTGGCCCAGTACAGGCATGATTCCCCTGTGTCCTTCGGACCCAAACTACGCGCATGGCCTCAGATAAGAAAATAATTCTCTCCAACTCGGAGCGCAAATAAAATATATATTTGGCTGGGCAAAGCGCGATTCAATAAGTATTGGAATCGGTAAAAAAAAAAGTGAAAGAAAAATGCCTCAACTAGATCAATTTACGTATTTGACACAATTCGTTTGGTTATGCGTGTTTTATATGACTTTCTACGTATTATTATATAACGATGGATTACCCAAAATAGGTCGAATTATCAAACTAAGAAAACGACTAGTATCGCAAGAGAAAGTGGGCGCGGAGCGAAGCAATGACCGTGTAGAACAGGATGTGGTTTTCAAAGAATGTTTTCAAGCCAGTGCAAACTATCCGTACTCAAGTGTATTCGGAGCATCCAAGTGGTGTAAAGGAATGGTCCAACTCGCAAATGCTAATAAATTGCAACGAATGAATAAAGATTATGTATGTTCTTTGGGAGGGATTAGTGTATCGCAAGTGATCAAAAAGAACGCACTTTCGACCTTGAGTCCTTCTACTTATCAAACAACTTCTCTAGCTTCACGTCAAACCACCGCTCTTAACAAAATCTATGTTTTACGCGGACAAAAGAGAACTCTGGCGAAGATAAAGAACGGACCAAGAAAAAAAAAAATTTCATGAGAAGAAAAATGTTATGTAGAACTAACGTCCTACATCCTCGGCCGGCCTCAACTAGATCAATTTACGTATTTGACACAATTCATTTGGTTATGTTTGGTTTGTACTACTCCCCATTTCGCCTTCCTACATTCAGTATTGGTTTTTACCAATACTGAATGGCCCCCTACTAGGACTGGTATCGCAAGAAAGAAAAAGTAGGCGCGTAGCGGAGCAATAACTGTGTAGGGCAGAACGTGGTTCGTGAACCGGGGTCGGTCGAGAGTTGGAGAGCTCTAAATTTAGCGTACTTGACTTCCATTCGCTTCTTTCCTATTCTTGGTTCTTCCATTCGAGTTTTCAAGGATCAAGTGGATTTTTGGTATATCTGTGTGTATTTTGCTTGCCACACTTCCTCTTTCTTTTCTACAGTCTTTTTACTACCACACATTATTCCTGGCTCTAAGATTTTCCAAGACCTGCGATTTCGATGTATTCCCGTGGATCAATTATTCAAGGAGTACGTTTTTTTGGTGCCCCTAATTATAGGATTTAACTTGGGACAGCTGTTTGGTTCAGCCTTCAAAACCACGGATTTATCCTGTTCTATTCCGGGGCGGCTCGTTTGCGTTCGTTATAGTCTATTTTTAGTTAAAGCACGTACTAAACGGACCGGCACCAGGTTCGAATTTATTGACCGATGCCGCCCGGCGGCCCCACATGGAAGGGTGGGTGCTCGCTCGCAGGATACGGCATTTGCTCTGCAAGAGCAAATAGCTGTTGAGCGCCAAGACCCAACCATTATCCTAACAAATCAGATGTGCTGTTTGGTCACTCCCGTAGGACCAGCCCCCACTTCCATACTACTCTCTACGCAAATAAACCTTGTAGGGTTATATACCCACTGGGCACTACATTCGGTAGTAGCATCATCAAAACCAACTCGGGTACCGGTGGCTGACTGCACTGAGTCTCAACCTATAGAAGCCATAAGGACCGTAATAAGGACGACAGCCGCGGCGGCCGGAGCGCCGCCGAAGTCGAGTTAGATAAAGCGGAGGCTGCCAACAAGGCGCCGCTAATGGCTCGGAGTGGCAGAAGCTTGAAACAAGCATTTGGAGCCAGCGGCACGATTATCTTGATAATAATGCAACACGCGCAGAACAGGAACTAAAGGATGCTATACGGCGCCGCGATGAGCCCGGGTCGGCTCTACAGTAAAATACAGGGCGGCCCACGAATTGGATGGAATCTAAGGCTGCTGCGCAGTTACGTACCAAGGCCTTGTAAGATAATAAGAAAACTCCGGAAAAAAATATTTTGTTTTTTTTCGAAGTATGAATCATTTAGGTTAACACGGGCCGGGCGCTTGCGCTTAGCGGAAACATTTATTCTATTAGCAAAGCCGTGCTGGGTGGTAGAGCCTCTTGCTTTGGCCGAGCGCCCCGAGAGGCTTTTGCGGCTCGAAAAAAAAGGTGAAAGCAATGAAAACTCATAGAGTGGGGCACTGGCTTCTTCAAAGAATCACTGCTGCTCTTCTAATCCCTACCATTCTTATAGCAAATGTATCCACTCTGATTCTGCTAAATATCTTGTTATTTTGGCATATTCATGTGGGAATTGAAGAGATTTTGGCAGATTATGTTCACCATGAAGTAACACGAAATTGGATTTTGATTCTTCTCAAAGTATTCTGTTTAATAATTATCAAATATGTTTTTGTGTTTTTTGTTTCTTAGAAGAATTAAGAACTATTTGGTTGGGAGTTCGGATGGCGCCCAAAGGTAGCAGGGGAGGGGGCCCGTTCGAGCGGCGGGTACTCGACTATAGAGAGAGGCCCCCCGGGACTGCCGAACGGAAAAAGGAAAAAAAAACTGACAGGGAGAATTATTTATCGGGTTGCACGTTCGGTGATTACTCCGAGGCCGGAAAATAGGGAAGAAATATATTTTCCTAGAGCACCGAGTTGGCTTTCAAAACAGAGACTATTACTACGGATCTAGTCAAATATTTAACATTTTCTATGATTCTTTTTCTTTTAGGTATTTGGGGAATCTTCTTAAATAGAAAAAATATTCCTATTATGTCGATGTGTGCGCCGCGTAGAGCGGAGTGTGCTCGTACGAAACGTACCATGAATATGTTCATCATGTAAAGCATCCCGCTATCCTTTAGGGGGAATCCCAAAGGGTATTGTAGCATGCTGGGAAAAGGGGAGCGAAACCGAAAAGACACATTTTTTTGCCCCGAGCTATTAGGTGCTATGGATCCGTTCTCAAGTTAGCTGGAGGGCCTCAGTCTGATAACGACGACCCGACGATCGTAACTATATGCTGCCAGCAGAAGGAGCGGCCTTCCTACAGCCACCGCCCCTGGCATTAGGGTTAGTTGAAAGAGTGGAAACATACTGCAGGACAGCTACCACGAAATGTGGGTAACGACTTGAATCCTAAAGAACCTATTTCGACACACAAGCACGAAACGTGGGAATGCCTAAGGCCGGTGACGGCTAATCTGGGGGCTTTTTGGGGCGGCCAAAGAGAGGCATCGGGTGTTCCGTAGTAGCGATTATTGCGAAGGGATCAAGAGAGAGAGATCACTTACCAGGGACGACTGGCTCGTATGAGTTGTACCGTTTGTTGTGGGGAAGGCTCAGCCCGCCGCCGAACTAACCGGACTCGAGGACGGGAAGGAAGAGATAACCCTGAAATCGTCAAGCCGAAGGACGGCTATAGGCACGTAGCTCGCGGGGCGTGTTCGGATATCGTGCGCAAAAATTGTAAAGTCCGAGGCCGGCGCTTCTTTCGTAAAGCTGAAAAAGTATCCGCCGGCCAGCGGGAGAGGCCTGAGGACTTTTTCCGTCATCCTTTGCCTGCCCGTAGAGCGAATATGGGGCCCTCGGTCCGCCGCCGCCGAAGGACCCAGAGGGAAATAGCTTGCGGATTCCGCCGCGCACGAACCCTAACGGGGAGAACTCAAGCCCACAGGCTCGTGGATTTTTGAAAGGAAGAGTTGTGAAAGACACTTGAAAGAGCCAATCCAGCGCCACCCCAGCAACTATCTAGTCATGATCATTTAAGTACGGACTTCGCATTGTGTAGGTCCCCGGAGGGTGGTCCGAAGGAGACTCTTTTGGCTTTATGGGCCTTCTTCTTATAGTCAAGTGCTACGCATCTCTTCCCTCTCCCTATGGCCGCCCCCTGCAAAGAAGTTTGCAAGGCTCATTTTCGAGGAGGTGCATAGCACTTTGTGGGCGCCGCTCAACCTATCGGGTCGAGCACTACGTGCCTATCGGGCGGCGGGTCTCGCGTCCCTCGAACCTGCCGGGCGCAACCCGCCGATAGAGGATTTGTTTTTTCGTCTCGGAGAGCCGTATGCGAGGAAATCTTGCACGTATGGTTCGGAGGGGGGCCACCCAAGCATAAAAAATATTTTTTTCCCTCCCTCCGGTCTTCGCACTACGTGCCTTTCCCTACAGGTCCGGCGGAGGTGTGTAAGCACTTTCAGACGAAAGGAGACTCAAAAGAAGCGGCGCCGAAGGCCGAGAATGGCGACGATTTTCTTTCGCGCACGAGGACTAGAAGGAGAGGGAGTGGAAGGGCCATAGGGTTCGTTCGGGTCTCGTGCCCCCCCGGCCTCGAAACCTAAAAGTTTATGCCCGCAGGCTCGTAGTGACAAAAGGGAGAAGGTCTCTTATTGGGCGGGTGGCCCACCCCCTACCAATTGAGTTAATGTCACTTGCTGTCAATTTGAACTTTTTGGTATTTTCTGTTCATTCGGATGATATGACGGGTCAATTATTTGCTTTATTTGTTTTAACGGTGGCTGCTGCGGAATCCGCTATTGGGTTAGCCATTCCGGTTATTACTTCTCGAATTCGCGGTACTATTGCAGTGGAATTTAGGGCGACCGTTCGCGTCGCTTACAGTAATTGTTTGGCCATATGGAGAAGAACTGCTATTCTGTGCTCACCATATAGCAAACCACGCGAGACCCTATTCCGCGTGCCGGGCATAGAGCTTACCTAAACCCCGTGTAAACGGGTGGGAACCGCAGCATGCTCTAAAAGCGTAGCTGAGGGGGATAGGAGAAAGGATTGAACCCTTAGACTACTAAGTTAGCTCGCTATTGTACGAGATGAGAACCAGCTGTAACAAATCGAAGTCTCTTTCGGTTAAACTGGACCCGCGGCCGTGTGAATGTGATGACGCGCGCGAATACACGCCGTCAAGCTCTCAGTCTGCCGTTGATAAATTACGGTAAGACCAGAATGGGAACCCTGCAAACATTGCAGAGCCTCGAGAGAGGAAGGGGAGCAGATTACCCAAACTACTGGGGACAAGAGACTGAACGACATCTCGATGCAAAACGGCCTTGTACGAACAACCGGCCAAGAACTGTAGGCAACACCGGTGAAGTCCACTTCGGTCATCTGGACGGAGGTGGACGTCAGAGAGCCCGTAGTACTCGCAAAAGGTTGAAGAAAGAAAAAAAAAATATTTTTTTTTTGCTAATCGGCGGGGAAGGGGCTTAAGCGTCTGCTATATTTTGGCAGATCGGATCCGACCAAGTCCTATACGGCTCCCAAGGATCTCGAACAGGACAGGTCAATACACGGAAAAAGAATGTTTGGGCTGAGGATCTTTGGATTTTTAGATTTTGGAAGAAAGATACGCTGCGTGCCTCCAATCAGTTTCGGAAATGCACTAGGGGGACGGGATATAAAAGAATGCTTGGTTTTATTCCCCAAAAGTGAGAAAGCAAGTTGCTTCATGTTACTCACCACGCCATGCCGCCCACGTAGGTCACTGAAAGGACAAGCCAAGACCTTGCGGCAGGAGCCAAATCCAAGGGAAGGTTGGATCGGAGAGCCGTATGATGGGCGACCATCCTGTACGGTTCGGAGAGGGCTCGAGTACCAATGCATTCAATACGTGTTTGGGAAAGAACAAATATATATATATATATATATCCACTCTATTCAATTGCATGAAGGGTTAAGCACAAAAACATGTGCTTTGCCTCTATTCTTGGAACGCGAAGTGGAAGAGGCAGGATTCGAACCTACGTAGAAAACCTTCAGCAGATTTACAGTCTGTCTGTCGCTTTCAACCACCGCTCCCCTCATGATAAGTGAGGCTCCGCCACGGCGGCGGGACTTTGCGAAAAACAGGTCAATCTACGCATGTAGCGTCGCTCTTGCAAACTAATCAAACAAGGATGTACCGTTGGTTATTCGTTGCGCACTCCACGCATCCTACAGAATTCTTCGAACCTGTGACCATCAACTTCGGGGGTTGTTGCTCTATCCAACCGAGCTAGGAATGCAGTACATTACTAACCACTTCGCAAAGGTGAATTCCAGAGAAGAAAGAAGCTTGCTTCTTTCTTCTCTCCCGCTCTATTCGCATCGCAAGTGAAGGCTGGAAAAGAAAGGGTCAATGGAGTGGAACGAACAGAAAATATATATATATTCTTGCTTCGCGTTTTCTTGGTTTTGATTAGGTTCAACACACGACGGAATACAATGAATTTTGTATTAAAAACTATTTTGGAGGAAGTTCGGATTCGTGTTTTTTGGATATTGATTTGCCCCAGTTTCACATGGTTTACGTGTTATTGGTTCCCAGAAGAGTTCATTCTTTTATTAGCTAAACCCTTTCCTACTTCGCCTCATTCAGACCCATCTTCCATTCGTACACAATTAACGGAGGCCTTGAGCACATACGTTACTATGTCTTTAATATCATGCTTCTATTTTTTATTCCCTTCTTTAAGTTATCAAATTTGGTGTTCTTCGATGCCCAGTTGCTACGAAGAACAGAGACAAAGATGCAATAAATTGTTTTACTTAAGTGGTTTTTGTTCCTTCCCGTTCTTCATTGTAACTTTCGTTTGGGTAGTTCCCAATGTTTGGCACTTTTCATACGAATTAAGTACAACATCAACTAATTTGCTTATAATAAAGTTACAACCTAAGATTTTTGACTATATTATGTTAACCGTTCGTATTTCATTTATTTCATCAATATGCTCTCAAGTACCTGTACTTGTGATCTGTTCGCTGGAATCTAGAGGAGTGGAAACCCTTATAAAAAATCGTCGTTTTTTTATGGCTTTTTCGCTCCCCGCAGCAGCTCTTTTTACACCTCCGGATATTCGGTGCCAAATTGTCGCTTGTTTACCCATTTATTTTACAATAGAGTTGACCATTTTTTACGCATCGATTATACGAGTTTATAAGAGGCAACTAGCCGCCTTTTAACCAGCACTAAGCCATGGCCGCCGAATCTCGCCCGCTGCGCTTCAACCAACCGTTTCTCCTCTTCTTGTCCGGCCAATTTGTTTTGGATTATGCAAGGAGAGGCGCGGAAGCCGCGTCTGTTCGCGCTTACCCTCCCCTAGCGTTTATCGTTCATACGTACCTGGCCAAGCGCAGCGAGGCAATGCGAATCCATCAAGCAACAAAAAAACCCGTGGCCACTTGCACTTGCGTATTCGGCTTTTTTGCCCGCGCCCTGCGGCGCGTGTAGTGGGGCGGACTTCTCTTCCGTAAAGCCGAAGGAGCCCAAGATAAAAATTCGGTTTTTGACTCAACATCTTTTCTGCCGGTTGGCAGGCCCTCTCGCGTTGGTCGAGCACTAGGGGCCCTTATATTGAACCCGGGGCTGGAGTAGTTCGTAAAAAACCCAGAATATACCCAATGAATTTGATATGGATATTTCCAATTGCTTTTTGTGATGCTGCGGAACCTTGGCAATTAGGGTTTCAAGACCCTGCCACTCCTATGATGCAAGGAAGTGCGACATGGTGGCATTGAAAGCAATATGGGGGGATTCCCCATCTGGCAACGGTTTCTGCCGGACCCTACTCAAGCATGCCTTGACTCGAAAGACTGGGTTTGGAGCCCTGAGGATAGGGTTAGCTGATAGAGGCAGTGTAAGCGAATGTATATAAACCTCGTCAATCGTAAGGCTCGACGTGAACGGATTGGCCCCTTTCCTTTGGGCATATCGAAACCGCCGCAAGTTCACCGGGGTAAAGTACAGTCGAAAAAATCAGCAGCAAAGGTTAGGTGCTATTAATGTAACATGGTAAGCCCAGATTTATCCACTCCCTATGGAGGTGCACCCGTAAGGGCACATAACGAGATGTGGGTAGGGGAAGCCCCACGAAGCAACGAAAGAGGCTAACTTGGGGCAGCATTCAGCACAACGAGATCGGAGCAAGGGGGCTCGGCGCAAGCGGACTGACGAAGAAACGAGCACGGAAAAACGAACGAAACAGTCAACGCAAGAACCGATGGTGGTGGCATGGAAGTTTGGAGACCTTCTCCAACGCGAATTAGTTACTAGTTCCAGCTATCAGGCCCGAACACGCTCCCCGCGCACTACGTGCCTGGCAGTAGTGCCCGCCGGGTGTAGATGGTCAAAATTGGGCAACGAGGGAGACTGGAACGGTTCGGCCTACGCATCAATATTCCCGAGTGAAAAGCGCCGCTCAATACAACAATATACTGTAATGACCGGTGTGTAGTCTTTTTTTGGGGGGGCCGCCGCAACAATAGGTGCATCTGCACCACATGAAAGTAGGCGGCCCGTGACACAAAATTTGCAAATGAATCTAGAATACCCTCTCTCCTTGGTCGAGCATTCGAAGGGCACGCCGAAATCTTAGAAAAAAAAGCGCACTACGTGTCTCTCCTTCTAGTCTTCGTGCGCGAAAATCGCCAAGCCATTTTCAGTGCGCCTGTAAAGAAACTTCGAGAATGAAATGGAGCTGTATGAAGGTAAACTTTCACGTACAGTTCTTAGGGGGGAAAGCCCGTAAGGGCCTACCTATCCAAACTAATTGACTTACATCACGATATTTTTTTCTTCTTAATCGTTATTTTGATCTTCGTACTATGGATGTTGGTTCGCGCTTTGTGGCACTTTCACTATAAAAGAAATCCAATTCCAGAAAGGATTGTTCATGGAACTACTATAGAAATTATTCGGAGGGCGACCGTTAGGTCACCCATAGTTATGTCAATGGGGCTCAACACATGGGCTCTAAACCGCGCGAGCCTATCCTCCGCGCGCCAGGTATACGACTCATCCTTGCCGCGCAAGTGGTGGGAGACCGAAGCATGTCGTAAAAGCGAGATTGAGGGGTCTTTGTCGTTCGCAGCTGGACTGTGGAAAGCCCAAGATCATCTTGCTAACCTGCCATCGCTACTCGAGATGAGGAGCCGTTCCGGCGAATCCAAGTTCCTTTCGGTCGAATTGAACCTGATGCTATCCGGATCCAAACCGGTAACGCACACGAGCGCACGCATTCAAGCTCTCAGCCTGACAATGGTCCAAAGTGTACAGGCCAGAGATAGTGCGGTGCCTACACTCCGCATGGGAGCAGATTACCTACATCACTGGGGACAGGGAACTAAAAGACATCTCGTGGCGACACGGCCTATCGGTGATACCGGTGAGATCCCAGCGTGGTCGCGCGTCTTGGGAAGTCAGAGGATCCATATGACCTGCCTACTGTTAACGCAGCCTCGTAAGAGGAAAGCGCTTTGCGAACACAAAGCAACGGGGAAGGGATCTAAGCATCTGCCATACCTTTGCAGATTTTACTCGATATCGTCCACAAACTCAGCCCCCTGGGATCCCAAGGTGAATGTGTCCAACTATGTGCGGAATGGGGCTGATGTCCTTGTGGACCTTTGGATCTCGTCTTTTCGGAGGCGTGACTGGATATACTATGATCTAAGCAATTACCTAAAAAGTATGGACGTATGGAGCATAGCCTACCAAGAACTGAGACCAAATCCAGGGTCAATGAGCCGCCCCGGGACTGACGGCCCGACCATCGATAGCACGTCTTTTCGTAAGCTTCAAGCGCTGAAAGATGCAGTCCTGGACAGCGAAAACCCATATGAATGGGCAGGAATCGTTTCCAAGCCGGGCGAGCAAATATCATTTATTCCCTGCTTCCAAGACCGTATCGTGCAAGGGGTGCTGAGAATGCTTTTAGAGCCTATCTATGAATCGGTATTCTCCCCGAGATCCCACAGCTGGCAACCGGGGGGAGGGCGTAGCGCGCACACGGCCCTACGAACCATACGCAGCGACTTCAAAGGAACTAATTGGATTGTACCAGGCAACATTGATAAATTCTTCAACACCGTGAACCATGACGTCCTCTGCCACATCATGAAACGTAAGATCCGAGACAAAAAAATGCTAAAACTCATTAGTGGCGGATTGAAAGCAAAGATACACATGCCCTATGGGAATATTGAGGAGTCGGACTTGCTAACCCCAGAAGGCGAAATACTGGGTCCAATACTGTCCAATATATATCTACACGGGTTCGACATATGGATGGAGGAGCGCATCCAGCAATACAACCTAGGAGGGAATCGTAGCTGGGTGCTGTTCCGAAACCAGGAAAAGATGCGTAAAGCGCGCCCCCGCAGTTACCCGTTCGACCCATTGTATCGAAGAATGGAGTACAGACGATGCGGAGATGACTTCCTCATAGCTATCCGTGGCGCCCTGTTTGACGCTAAAGTCATTCGTCAGGAATGCAGAACCTTCCTAGGAGAAACCCCAAAATTGCTACTGAACATGGAAAAGACCCATATAAAACATATATCCGCGGGAATTCCTTTCTTGGGGCACCGTATCGGACGCCGAGTGGTACGCACGAAACAAAGGTACCAGACCCAAGAGGGTTGGCGATGGGGGAGAAAAAAGAAGGTTATCCTCACCATGGACGCAGACATGAACCAGTTGAAGCTACGATTGCAGCAGCAGGCTCACCTTGCTGCTGGAAATGGGGATCCTCTACCAAACTTTGGCTTGATGAGGTTACCTCAAAGCGAAGCAAACCGACGAATGAATTCAATTTTGCGCAGATACGCCAATTGGTACCAGTTTGCCGGAAACAAACGCCGGGCCATCGCCTATTTGGCTTACGTCCTGCGTTCTTCCTTGGCCAAGATGTTCGCAGCGAAATTTAAACTGCACTCTTTGAGGAAGGTATTCCAGATGGCAGGTAACGATTTAGGTAGGGCGCTCGAAGCCCGATATCCAGTGGAAGTCACTGACTTACAAGTGGAAGCTTGGCAACGGTCTGTGAGTGGGAAAGGTACGCCTAGAGACATCCTGGGCGGTGGAATATCAGTCGACCGAACAGGCGGCGGAGTGGGCGGCCGAAAAGCGTTGATTGGCGATAAACCGAAGATACATTAACAAGAGCGCGCGAAACGGAAGTACGTGTACAGTTGTGTAGTTCCAACTGACCCAATGACGCGCTACTCGTGTGGTGTTTCGCCCAAGGAGTGAAAAGAATCCCATGTGGACGGTCTCCGGACAGTGAATCATGTGCGGGGGCGCAATCCGTGCCTATGGGTTCGAAGACTCCCGATTCGCTTTTACAGGGCCCGGAGGGAAGCGCGCCGCCGGTTCTACAAGCTAAAAAAGCCCCCCAAAAAAGCGCGCCGCCTTCCTTCTAGGTGCCCACCGGGCAACTGGCAGACTGGGCCAGCCCCGCCATCTGAACTCGGAAAGTAATCCGAAGTAAGTCGAGTTAGTGAGCCGTAGCACGGTGACGTGCTCATACGGTTCGGAGAGCACCTGAGTAATCTTATAATGAGGTGAAATTTTTACTCCATCTATTTTTCCAAGTATTATTTTGATGCTTATTGCAATACCTTCGTTCGCCCTTCTTTATTCGATGGACGAGGTAGTAGATCCAGCTATTACTATCAAAGCTATTGGACATCAACGGTATTGGACTTACGAGTATTCAGACTATAACAGTTCTGATGAACAGTCACTCACTTTTGACAGTTATATGATTCCAGAGGATGATTTAGAATTGGGTCAATTACGTTTATTAGAAGTGGACAATCGAGTGGTTGTACCAGCGAAAACTCATCTACGTATGATTATTACTTCTGCTGATGTACTTCATAGTTGGGCTGTACCTTCCTTAGGTGTAAAACGTGATGCTGTACCTGGTCGTTTAAATCAGACTTCTATTTTTATTAAACGAGAAGGTGTTCACTATGGTCAGTGCAGTGAACTTTGTGGAACTAATCATGCCTTTATGCCTATTGTTGTAGAGGCTGCTTCCTTGGATGATCATGTTTTTTGGGTATCCAATAAATTAGACTAGAAAGCAAACAAAATACCAATTATGTGTGTCCCATTATTTTCTAAGCAACTCTGTTCAAAAACTTCTAAGCAACTTTTCGAGTTTTAAAGCCTACTATTCCTTGGTTCTTCCTAAGCAACGCTTGGAACTACCGAATCTACATACTCATGATTTGTTTCATTTTCACTTACAAAGACTTCATTATTGAAATGAGTGCTTCTTAACAAAATTTGTGGTTAATTAAACTTTTCATTGTTCCTTATGCTTTAAGTACGTTCCTCGTCGTTTGGCTATTGCTAAGGTCGGCGAGCATAAAAAACTTTATTTATACCCAGAAAAGATTCTGTAATATCTTGTATAGGTAATTCTGCTGGTCTGGGGCGAAAGCCGTGGCGAGAGCTCTTATACCTATAGTGATTGCGGGAGTTGCTGAGGTTGTAGTGCGGGCGGCGACCCAGACAGAATTCAATTATCACGCATGCAAACGATATACCAAAGCCTGTAACGACGCCAACACTCCACCCCCCATAGAATAGAAGAATTAACTACCCCGGGGGCCTCCTCCAGCACGGGACGCAATTGAAGCTGCCCGTAATTTATATTCCAAGAAATAGATGACTTAAAATATTGTGTCACGTGGAAAAAAGCTTCTGTCTTCTATTTTGCTTCTTCGTGCGTTTGGTCTCCTTGCTTGACTGCTTCATCTCTTAAAACCTACGAGGTGCGACTAATCATGCTTTTATGCCTATTGCCAAGCTTCTTCTTTGGATGATCATGTTTTCGGGTATCCAATAAACTAGGCTAAAAAGCAAACAAAATACCAATTATGAGTGTCTTTCAAAAACATCCTTTTCATTTAGTAGATCCCAGCCCATGGCCTCTTTTGGGTTCACTCGGAGCTTTGGCAAGCACTATTGGTGGTGTTATGTACATGCACTCTTTCACGGGAGGCGGAACACTTCTTTGTTTAGGCTTGGGAATGATCTTATATACCATGGTGCGCCCGAAAATGCATCGTACGACAAGAGGGGCTATCCACTCTTTTTTGTGCCGTTCAGGCTAGCTTGTAGGCTAGGACACAAGCTCAACTTGCGGATGAGCCATAGTAACATGGTTTACTTACTCGGGAGCAGCAAGTTTCAATCAGAGAACTGTGGGGCTGCCACCGCTAAGACGCTCTGGAAGAGCAGGCAGAAGGTAAGGCTAGGGTAACTAACTCGATACGCAATGCTCGCGTCACATAGCTCCTCTTGTTTCAAGCAGAATATTACGGCAAGAGCACGGTAAGTAGGCCTCAGGCCGAAACAGTCCACAATACATGGTGTGTGTACAGTACCTGAAAGACCGTGGGGCACTCCAACAAGGAACTAGCTGAGCGATCAGCTAATTGCGCAGGGGCCTGAACCCTTCCAGATCGTTGTCTCCCCAAAGACACGAAAATAAGTACTATGTTAAGTCGGGGAAATAACCCATCGGGTGATGGGGTTCGGAGGGCTCGTAACAGCTTCGGATTTGGCAGTCCAGCCTGGCGGTTAAGGAGCCTAGCTATCGATCGCACCGTTCCACCGTAGAGGTCTTGGATGTCGAGGCATTGTTTCGTCTTAGCGGCGCGGCCGATCAGCCCACAAAGTCGAATGGTCCGCGTTCGTATCCCCTCGGAACAGGCTTATTTTGCTGCCGGCGTTTAGTTATGAATCCATCCCGTAAGCCAGGAAATTTATGCTACAACGCCCTCTCCCATAGAGATTCAAATCATAAGATTTGAGGTTCATAGTTATAAGTGGAGATCGGAGGTGAGAGCCGTTTGAGGTGAAAGCCTCTCGCACGGTTCGGAGGGCAGCTGTGTTGAAAGACCCGACTGACCCCTACTTTGTATGGCGGCGCGATGTCATACGTGAATCCACCTACGAAGGACATCATACATTTGTGGTCCAATTAGGACTTCGCTATGGTATGATTCTTTTCATTGTTTCTGAAGTCATGTTTTTTTTAGCTCCCTTTTGGGCTTTTTTCCATTCCCCTTCGGCACCCACGGTTGAGATCGGAGCTATCTGGCCCCCAAAAGGTATTTCTGTTTTAGATCCTTGGGGAATTCCTTTCTTAAATACCCTTATTCTACTTTCATCTGGAGCTGCCGTAACTTGGGCTCATCATGCTATACTCGCAGGTTTAAAGCAACAAGCAGTTTACGCTTTAATAGCTACCGTTCTCCTGGCTCTAGTCTTTACTGGGTTTCAAGGAATTGAATATGTAGAGGCCCCCTTCACTATTTCTGATGGAATTTATGGTTCTACGTTTTTTTTAGCTACAGGGTTCCATGGTTGTGCGACTTGAAGGACATAAGACAATGCGTATAGCCCACTGAACTATATTGCCATCCTCGCCGACGGGATGCTCCTACCTCGCCCTGCGCTCCTGGAAACGGAGAAGGCTCGAAGCGTGAGGGACAAAGTAAGAAGTTTATGGTACGGCATACGACCCGCTAGGAGTGCCGAGGCTACTGATCAACGCAAGTGAACTGTGCAAGGACGTTCCGTAAAACCGCACCTACGACGAGTTGAGTAGGGTCGGATGTGATTTGGGGCACGGTGAATCGGTGCGTGCCCCGATCGGCAAATGATCACCGGAGTATAGCACGGGATCTAAAACCTTGCATTAGAGTCGAAATGTCAACAAGGTAAACCCAATGGGCTCCCCGGCGTCGGGAGGTTTGATCGTGAGATCGGATACCGTCCAATGGGCAGAAGACGATTCAAAAAGCCAAGCGAAGTCGGCCAAATCTATTTTTTTCAACTCCCCTTTCCTTTTTTTCTGGCCCCCTCGGCCGCTCCTCCCCGGACCCAGCGCCGCACTCGGCGGAGGCCCGGAGGGCTGGTTCTACAGGTCTGGAACAATCTACATTTCGCCTTTGGTGCTGACCTGAATCTTGGGTGACGAAACACTAAAAAAGCCACTCGCTGCGCGAAATTCAGGTAAATAACCGCCGCAAGCAGCGCGCGTGTATTGGCCAGTCGACATAAGCAACTTGCAGAGTTACGGAACAGTGATGGCGCATAGTACATCATGGGCGCGAAGCGCACCAACAGACAGGAGGTCAAGTCGCGGCGGCAGGCCGTTGGTTGGGGCGCGGCCGCCCCTCCGTCGCTTGAGCCGTATGCGGGGAAACTCGCACGTGTGGTTCTTAGGGGGGGGGAGCTCGAAAGAGCCTACCTATCTCAATTTCATGTCATTATAGGTACTATTTTCCTAATAATATGTGGGATTCGTCAATACTTGGGTCATTTTACCCCGAAACATCACTTCGGCTTTGAAGCAGCTGCTTTTTATTGGCATTTTGTTGATGTTGTATGGCCTTTTCTCCTCGTTTCTATACATCGGTGGGGTGGTAATTAGGGCGAAGCATATAGCTTCGCCCCCCCCCTCCTTGCGTTGGGGAGGCTGCGGGACAGTGGACTGTTCATGTGGAATCCCGCCGCGATGCTGTTGAGCAAATTGAATTCTTAAGCCGGAACTTGGTTTTTTGGTTTCAACTTGTAAATGGTTGGTAACCCGATAGGAAGTGTGGAATCCCTAAGTGCGGCGATTCCATAACAACTCTGCGAATCAATAGCCATATGGATGGAGCTCCGGAAGATGCTGAACTATGAATAGTTTGACGTGGGAAGGAACAAAGATAAATTTCAATCTAGCTTACAAGAATGAAGCAATTTATCTTTGTTTTCAGAATTCCATTCTAATTTTTTTGACATTGCCCAACGCGAATCTAGAACAATAAAACAGTATTAATAAACATTTTCATGCGTATAATTCGTATCGAGAACGCGAAAACACCCAAATTCCTCTACCTTATGGCAAAATCAATCTTATTGGACTGTAAATCAACTTTTCCGGCGAACTACCAATGGTCATTGGAATATCATTCCCAGTAATGCGATCTTCTATTGGAATTCCAATCACTCCATTCCGAACCCGACGCACCGCCGGATTCGCAAAGGATATATAGATTGGAACCGGTTTATTAACGTCATCCGTAGAATATTTAACATACAAATCGCGCAGTTGCTCAAGCGCGTTTCGGGATTTTTATTGATCCAAGTCAGATTCATTTACCATTTCTATGCTTACTGAATTGGCAAGATTCTTGAATCCTCCAGTTGACTCTTGAATCTTTTATTGAGGGATCGTAATATAACAAAGTGAAGCACCTGTTTCGCTTTTATCCAATCTGTTGGTTAATATACATAGATTGACAGTTGTTCCAGCCGCCCATCGCTGCAAATTCCGAATCTTTCGGTGAGTTGAACATAAAAAGGTAAACTTTTGAATCCTTTGGAATTCTCAAGAATCGAAACCCCACGAGAAAAGGAAAAATTTCTAGTTACATACATGGACGAGTTACGATTGATTGGCAATCGAAGATTTTGGGCAGTGCAGCCCAACTAGAAGAAAGAAGAAGTTTGTCCAATGTTGCTTGCTGTTCAAGTAGCCGCGGCTACAACGGCACACGCCTGTATTCCTACGTATCCCTGTGGGAACTGCCATCATAAAGACACGGATTCCTTTTTTACTAGCAATCCTATTCCTGAGGATCCAGTTTCACCAGGTAATATCTATCGGTAGGAATCTTTCGAGCGAGGTTATAGCCATTCGCTCCGTCTGCAAACAAAAAAGAAAGGAAATCGATATGGAATTAGGCATAAGGGCCCGAAAAATCTTGTCGACTGAGGCGAGCAACGGAATAAAGACCTACGTCGCGTTACATGCACTATCAAAAAAAGTTTCAATACAAGCGGTTCGAAGCTGCCCCCCGCCTCAACCGGTCGTGCGAGCCCCATTGCGCGGATCTCAGGAACCCGTGAATGGAACGTAATATAAAATGAATGTTTATTGGTTTTTCATTTTGCCGATTCTCGGCCCAAGAGAATCCTTCCGGCTGGTATTTGTTCATTAGCCGTGTTTGCGGCGGGTTTGCCCCTAGTAAACTGCTTCGGTTGGTTAAAAACGGATTATGCGTCTTTAATTAACCTCTCGCAAGACTCGTTTTTTCTATTATTGTTTGTTCCCCGGAGGAATGGTTTCGAATGCCGCCCGCAGTTATTGAGATTTGTAGCAGCGAACAGCGATCCCGACCAAATAAGATTCTTCCTACCTTGGATTTTGGGCGTGATTAATCTGATTAATCGCGCCCAAAAATGCTTCAATTTAACGAGGCCCCCATTACAGCGTGTATTGGTACAAAAAATACCATTACCACAATTCTCAGGGAGTTGGATACGAGACGACGACTTCGGACCACCCGATCGCCGCGGTAAAGCTCTTATTTTGATTCCGTTACCATTTATCCACGTTCAAACGGGCGGGTAGTCGGGGGCAACGCTCGCTAGAAGAACAGAATTTGAACGCGCGAAAATGCTATGGTAGTCGGTAACGCGCGCTTATTGGCGCTTCCTCCACCGGCTTTAGCCGAAGGCTTCAACTACACCACAGCGAACGCCCCAGTTCCCCGGGGTATGAAACTGGGCACGGCAAATGCAGCAAATGCACCACTGGAGCGGCTGTCCCCGAATATTGGGTGCTCTGGATCCGTTGGCCGAGTGGTTCCAGAACGAGCTGGTAGTAGGTATCGATGCTTGCGTGGGCGTTCACATAAACGCAGGATCCAAGGTCGTAACGTTGAACGTCGTGCGTGGGCTTTACCCGGCGGCGGCTGCTCATGAGCATTGGTGCACCCGTCGAACCAATATCCCTTTCCTAGACTTACCACCCGCCCCCCGCTCGCTCGAATGCTATTAAGCGAGTAATTCAGGACACTAAGGAACCAGGCACCCGGTTATTGGAACTCGGTTACCGATTGATCCACGCTGCCCCCCTCCGGGCCTTCCGTTTTATGGATATTATGATTGGGTTACATCTATGTAAAAGTTATTCAGTCTGTAGACCGGGTGCAATCTTGGATCTCATTATCAAGCAGATGGAGCGCGATAGCTTTTTCAATAAATCAGCGGTGCGAGCTGCCGCTCACTTCGCCGCGATGCGGGGATAGGGATCAAAATGAATGACTTCAAGTCTTTGCTTGACTTCCAGGCTAAAGAAGTGGCAAGGTGTCCTACATTCCGCCCGCCGCCGAACGAGGCGGCTACCAAGGCCCTGCTTCTACGGCCTTCAGTCCTACGAATTTTTCCCTGCAGCCGAAGCCATTATTCTGGGGGTGCGCAGCACAAAAGGAGAGCGCTTGTAGAGAGAAGGGTCGAGTTTCCGACCAAGAGGTGGTCGGAAATGGCTTGTAGATTTCCGCGCACGAAAACGCTTCTAGAAATGGCTGAGGAAAGAAGGCACGTAGTCGTCGCGCGCTCTAACACGCCGCCCTCCCTCTGGCTGTCGCGCACCCCCTGCGCTCCAATCGTAAAGCCGCCGCCGAGTGCGGCCGGTTATCTGTTGGATTCAGGACCTCCGTCCTACTCCGTTCACTACGTAATTTTATGGATAATTCAAGATGACCAATCTTTCGGTTATGCCATTACTACGTAACTTGTTTCGGTCGCAACAAAAAAAAAGCCAACAAATATGAGAATTTATCTAATTGGTCTTGTCGCTAAGATACTTGGAATTATAATACCCCTGCTATTGGGCGTCGCGTTTTTAGTACCAGCAGAACGAAAAGTCATGGCGTCTATGCAAAGGAGAAAAGGACCGAACGTAGTCGGCATTTTGGGACTGTTGCAACCTTTAGCGGATGGTTTGAAGCTCGTGATGAAAGAGCCAATTTCGCCTAGTAGCGCGAATATTTTTATTTTTTTAATGGCACCCGTTCCAACGTTTACACTGGCTTTGTGCGCTCGGGCTGTGATCCCTTTCGATTATGGTATGGTTTTTTCAGATTTAAATGTTGGGGTTTTGTATCTATTTGCGATATCTTCACTCGGAGTGTATGGAATTATTACGGCAGGCTGGGCGAGTAACTCCAAGTATGCTTTTTTGGGAGCATTACGATCCGCCGCTCAAATGGTTTCCTACGAAGTTTCCATAGGATTGCTTCTGATATCCGTCATATTATGCGCAGGTTCTTGCAATTTCAGCGAGATTGTCCTAGCGCAAACACGGATATGGTTTGTTTTTCCCTTGTTTCCTGTGTTTCTTATGTTTTTTATTTCTTGTTTAGCAGAAACTAATCGAGCTCCTTTTGATCTACCGGAGGCTGAGGCAGAACTTGTAGCGGGCTACAATGTAGAATATTCCTCCATGGGGTTTGCTCTTTTTTTTTTAGGGGAGTACGCTAATATGATCTTAATGAGTAGTCTCTGTACATTGCTTTTCCTAGGAGGTTGGCTGCCCATTCTGGATATTCCTATTTTCCAAGCAATTCCCGGCTCTGTTTGGTTTAGTACAAAGGTTCTTCTCTTTCCGTTTGTATACATATGGGTCCGCGCAGCATTTCCACGATATCGTTATGATCAATTAATGAGACTTGGCTGGAAAGTATTCTTGCCTTTATCATTAGCATGGGTAGTCTTTGCATCTGGTGTTCCAGTAGCCTTTGGATGGCTCCCCTAATTCGTTTAGCCATTCCGCGCCACACGAAAGTATATATGTATATTTGGGGCCGGAGGCGCGAGGCGCAGAAAACGCAAAGCGAAAAAATCTATAGATTAGATTTTTTTCCTTCAGCTCTCCCCCGGCCGCCTGGAAGGTAAGCCCGCCGAAACCGGCGGCAGGGGTGGGTTTGAGGATCCTTAGAGATTTAATGTGAGGCTGCGCAACTCTACGTATAAAGATATTCGTAAACGAGTAAAACGAAAATCTAGTGGTAGAGAGTGATGCCCAGGTTCGCGATTGACCAATAAAACCAGCTCCGGCCGACGGCCCTCCTGAGAAATGGGCTGCCCTCGGACAGCGCTTTGCGCTTGCTTTCTCGAACCTTTCGACAAAAAGCACGCCTGAAAGGCAAAAAAATCTATTTTTTCGCTTCTTCTACTTCCTTCGCAAGAAGCGCTGCCCCAATCTGTTGTGGGGGGGAGGCGGACAAGAGCAGACTGCTACAACTTAAGCTCCAACACGCTCCGTCGCCCCCCCCCCCCCCTAGCTTGCGCCGTATCCTTTCGTAGAAGCTCTTTATTTGGATGATTATACTCCTCGGGTATTCAACGAATTAAACCAAGAAGAAGCAAAGGAACCGCACATATCCTTTCGAGATCCTCGATTTAGCCCTTATTTTTCCCCGGGTGCCATGTTACTATTGGACAAATAGCCTCAGTTGGTTCTTTATTTTCCTTCGTTATTACGCCGCCCATGCTTGTCAAAAAATTAGAAGCCAGATTAAGTAATTCTCGGGATTCCTTCCTAATTAATCTGAATTGGGTAAAGCCTACCGCCGAGTTCTTGGATGGATTTTTCCAATTATTCGGTGTCCGGGTTCATACGCGCCTACGGCTCGCACACTGTATGCGGGACGCGGGGGGAAAATTTCCTGAAAGTAGCGAGTTGACTGAATCTGAGCGTAAACGCGCTCATTCTGAATCCGCTGCAGCTCCTGTCCAAGATGTACCACAACTCAACGGAGCGCCCTTGGCTCGGCTCCTGGCTTGGACCAAAAGCCAACGATAACAAAGTACGAAGCCAAATAGTTGAAATGGAAGTATTAGTTGGTCAGATTTACTAGTATCTATAGAGCAACTAACCAACGTGTTTAATACGACCTTACCTACACGGCCTGCCTCGATTGTAATTTGGTTTGGGCTGCGGGCCGCCCGCCGCCGCGGCGAGCCCGTACTCGAGCGGGAAGATCATTAGTTGCATGGACCGGTCTTGCTCTCATATTGGGAAGGAGGACCTAGAGGCCGGCAACTACGAACCGAAGACAACACCAGCAGCAGGCCCAAGACGCTTGGGGAATGGCCCGAATTAATAGCAATAATCAGATTACAAAACCATCATAACGATACTGTGGCTCGGCCTGACGTAAGGAATACCTAGCAATGCTACGAGGACGGGCCGAGCCAACCAATGATGCTACTGTCCTTCCATAACTCCCTCTCCATATGAGGAAATCGGGGGAATTTCGTTCCCCATTGCAAATTTTGGAGGAGCATCCAAAGACCATCGATATCATGACAGCCTATACTTTCTTACTTAGGTTAATTTTCGTTTGGTCACTTGTAATTCTTTACTTCTATTTGCTCCAAGTTCGCCGCAAATTCTCGGATTGGTCTTTGTCGAAAGAATTCGGGTTGGCCAAAGCACCCTAACTAACTACAACGGGCACTGGATTGGTGGGCCGCCTTGAAATGGGATCATTTGTTTGAAAAATGATCACAGTTCTACTCCTGTATTATGTATGGGTTATCCTTAATCTTAAGCACCCCGACCAAAATGCGCATATTTCATCGTAGGATAGCACGACGAATGGGACGCCATGAGAAACAGCAGGTATCAGCTCAGTGGATGATCCCGCCGGCCGCAGAGCATCCCAAGCGGGATCGTTATTACGCTCCTAGAGCTGGCCCAACCCAACGTGCTTTTCGAAAAACATAGGCAAGAACAGTGCATTCTGGGCGGGCCGAAATGGAGAACTCAAATATAAAAATAGAGAGTGTTTATTTTGGGTGCGCCTTTAATCGCATTAGTGTATTACAAACAGCGTGAACGAATCGTTCGAGGAAGCGAACCACAAGGCAAAAATACCAGAATTGAATTGAGTTTTCTATTGCGTAATGCAACTTCCGAGGATCCTAATTCTACCTATACCAAAGAAAAGATTTATGAACTAATAGCGGATTACCATGATGGCAGGAGTTCTGGAACCACTTAATTGGTACTGTCAATTCCACATAAATCCTGGTTGATCGAAAATCTGGAAGAAAGGTTTCAGCAGTTCCAGCAAATTGGTGGCGCTGCTGGCTCACAGCTTCCAAAGCAGGAAGAAGCGGATATATAGGCTCGTCGATTTACGAAGATCCTACGGCTTCGGATAGGATATTTTTTGAGATGTCATCGATCGGAGATATTCCCGAAGAGCTAGGTCCGGAGCAGCGGGGTTTTTAGACTAGAAGAACATAGCTCACTAATGGAAATTACTCATATTTATGGGAAGATTTTTTGAAATATTAGTAACTTTGGGAAACTCAAAAAAAACGGCGGTTGGCTTTTTACTTGATTTAGTGAAGTAGACCATGCATTCTGTTTTTCTATGATTCTTACTGCTCCGTTCGATTATTTTGCAATGGCCTTGCTGGCCCGAGGCGTGAACCAGCCAAAGGCGGCTAATGGGTAATATGTTGGTTGGGCCTTTGCTTGGGGGGGAGGGTACAAGCCCTCCAGCATTTAAAGCGGGCTCGTCGTTGATATTTCCATTTGAAATAAAAGCCAAGGTTTACTATATGAATGAATTTGTACTTTTCCATCCGGTTACCCATTTCGGGTGTATTGCCCGCCGAGCCAACCCCCCGGCCCTACTTGGGTTGGTCGGGTTACCACGTTCTTGGGATCTGTTATATAGGCGCCTTTAGTTTTCCCTTGCCCAAAGACTTCCATCGTGGAAGTGACATAGGAACTCTGGCGTGGTGGCACTTTTCATTCATAGAACCTTAGGCTGCCCCAACTCATAGGACTGAAGATGGGAAGCATAGATCGAGGGGAACGTATCTTCGGTTACGCGGTACGTACGGCGGGGTGTCGTAAGCATTTCGTCCGGGTTTGTAAACGGTGTCCGCCCGAAGATCAAGAATTATATCTGGTTGTTGCAGGGCGGGGGACTTGGTTCTGTCCGACAAAACTTTGGGCGGCCGGGACTTGGTTTTGTCGGCGGACACCACAGAACCAAAAAACTGTCCGACAAAACAAAGGGCACTTACGACCTCTACAGCCTTATACCCTTTAGGATAATCCGTCAACTCCTGAACTCATTCATGGTAATTCAAGTAATTTCCTTTCGGATTCAAGAATTCCTTGAATCATAGCATTATTCCCTCCTCGAAAAAGAGAGGGATAGATTACAATCTTTACAGCTGGCTTATCATCCCCCTTCGTCCTTAAATTCCCCATAGTCCCAAAATGATCCTTGCGTCGAGGCTTCCATCACCGAGGGTCCTTCGGCGGATAGGAGCCTGGAAGTATCATCGTCGCGACGCTAGATCGGCGAACGGAGCGGTACCCCGAGCAATCAATTCTGGGCCTAGGGTTCTTTCTTAAGTACTTGTCCTCGATACGCCGCTTCACCGAGTTGAAGGAGTCCTTATATAGTTAAGGATAGCATTGATTGCATCGATCGAACGATAGAACTGGGTAACAACTTTTTGTATTATCTAATGGACACTTGTAAAGGAGGAAAGATTCGTCGTAAATTAGACCGCGTAGATTTTTGTATTGATTTCGACTACGATTCGAAGAGCTGGGGACCGTCCTCCGGCAAGGGAAGGTGAAATGCACATTGCCAAAGAATTCTTGATATTTGATCCACGGACTCCGTCGGTGCAAGCTTAAGTTGGCGTTATAGAACGAAAATATATATATATATTTTCCAACCTAAGTCCCCGTATTGATGGGTCGATTCTGCCGCCCATGATGTATGACGTCAATCATGAAGAACGCAAAGTTTCCATGATCCGCGAAAAAGAAAAAGCGCGAAATTTATGGCAAGACGACTATCGATTCTTAAACAACCTATATTTTCTACACTTAACAATCATTCGATAGATTATCCAACTCCTAGCAATATAAGTTATTGGTGGGGTTTTGGTTCGTTGGCTGGTCTTCGTTTGGTTATCCAAATACTTACAGGTGTTTTCTTAGCTATGCATTATACACCTCATGTGGATTTAGCTTTCTCAAGCGTAGAACACATCATGAGAGATGTGAAAGGAGGCTGGTTGCTTCGCTATATGCATGCTAATGGAGCCAGTATGTTTTTTATTGTCGTTTATCTTCATTTTTTTCGTGGTTTATATTACGGAAGTTACGCGAGTCCCAGAGAATTAGTTCGGTGCCTTGGAGTGGTAATTCTAGTGCGCCCAGGAAGTCTCGTTCAAAGATGCGAAGGTTGGCGATCGCCGCCCGCCGCCCGGATAAGACTCCTAACCTGAAGCGGGACCAGACCGCAGGGAACTAAAGCATGGGGCCTATCCGTTGTTTCGCCGCACGGCAAAAAAAAGATTTTCTTTTCGTACGCAACAGGGTCAAGCCACAGCCCCCTCCCAACCACGGGGGTCCGGAAGGCAAGAGGGTCCATAAAATATTCTCGCGCGAAAACCCTCCGGAGGTAACTGTAACTAACAGAAAGAGTCGTACACGGTCCTAAACGGCGAGCAAACAAACGTGAAACCTAGGGATCACCCAACCAAAAGGACTCGGACCCTAATTAGAAAGAAGCGGGAACCAGCCCCAAGAGCACGAGGCCAAAAATGTATGGGTGACAGATCAGCCATAAATGTACTCCGAGAAAGACACTGGGCAATCAATGTCGTCGGGCATGCGACGAAGCCCCAACAAGTGGAACGCTCAAAGGAAAGGGCTGTAGATGATAAAATGCTATGTTGGACGGAAGGGCTCTCTGCAAGTTATAGTAACTGACCCCCTTCCACGCCGCAGTGAGGGGTGGGCGCTCGCCGCGCCTAGAAAGCACAGCGAAATCGGGTGAAGCGAAGTAAGAGTAGAGGCTGGCTTACTGGGAATTTCGGTCGAGTTTCGTGTAAGACAAACTAATAGCAAACCTCGGGGCTGGCTACGCTTGAGCGGGGGAATTGGCGGGCGATGGACCCCAGAAACTGGAAGGGCAAGAAACAAAGGTACCGGAATCAAAAAATATTTATTTCGATTTTTCCCTACAGCAGCTGCAATCCCGACCCGGATGGTGTATAGCAGGTTACTCCGGTGCTGTTTGAAAAGGACTTACAGAAGACGTGCCACTGAGATTTTGGTTCCTAGGCAGGCGTATGCCAGAACATGCTTAGTAACTCCAGAATCCAAGGGAACGGCACTTGCCATCTGGGCATGCATTTCGGGGCGGCCAGGGGACAGGACCGAGCCTAAAGCCCGTAGCAAACGACGCGATGTGCTCCGGCTCCAACAAATCCAATCCGTCCACGGTCAGATTTTTGAGCCTTCAAACGAAGCTTACTACGTGAGGCCCGACCCTGTTAGACGACAGTCCCGGGGCGGTGGGGGGGGGGTGAATGCAACAGCTGGTAAGCCGTTACGCGGCCTTCATTTGGACTTAACCAATACACCCCGCCGATTTTCAATTACGGCAGAATGCCCGCCCGCCGATATCGCTTATGCGGCGAAGGCGGCGGCCCGTAACCCCTGAATAAGTTATCATGGACGAGCTACATGCAGGAAAACTTGCACGTGTGGTTCTGACCGGGGGGAAGAACCCTATCGGTATTTATTAATGATTATAACAGCTTTTATAGGATACGTACTACCTTGGGGTCAAATGAGCTTTCGGGGGGCCACAGCAATTACAAGCTTAGCTAGCGCAATACCTGTCGTAGGGGACACTATAGTAACTTGGCCTTGGGGTGGCTTCTCCGTGGACAATGCCACCTCGAATCGTTTTTTTAGCCTTCATTACTTACTTCCTTTCATAATAGCAGGCGCTAGTATCCTTCATTTGGCTGCATTACATCAATATGGTTCCAATAATCCATTGGGTATCGATTCTTCTGTAGATAAAATAGCTTTTTACCCCCATATTTACGCAAAAGATTCAGTAGGGTGGGTAGCTTTTGCAATCCTTTTTTCCATTTTTGTTTTTTATGCACCCAACGTATTGGGGCATCCCGACAACTATATAGGGCGACCGGTCTAGATCCCGCACGATGAAAAGCACAAGTCCATTTCTGTGCAAAGGCGTTGCACTCATCCTTGTTCGGCAACGAACACGGAGACCTTAGCATGTGCAAGAAGCTCTGTTGAGGGGGTTTCATTTACCTCCTTCCTTGGGGGGTAACCCAAAAGTATGGAGCAAGCCGGTTCTCTTGTATTTAAGATGAGGTTCTGTACTGGCGAATCGGAGACTCTTTCGGTCCTTGTCAACCAGCAATTAACCATTGGCACCTGAGCTCTGCAAATGGCGAAGCGCATGAACGTACGTTGCTCGCTCCATGCCTATTGATGGTATATATTAACCAGGTCATAAATGGTTTGTCCTCTACCTACTCTCCTGTGTGGAAGGATAGAGTTCAAGATGGAGCGGATTACCTATACTACTAGGGACAGGAGTTTAAACGACATCTTAAGCACAGGGCGTTCAACCGTTTTTGGACGAGCCGTGTAGGAAACAACGGTGAGGTCCTAGGGGTCGCTTTTATCCCTAGGAAGTCAGAGGGCCCGTATTACCCGCCTACCCGAAAGGGACCTAGCAATAGGAAAGCGCTTGATAGCATAACAAGCAGCAGGGAAGGAGCCTATGTACTTACCGAATGGTTACCGTTCGGCAAGTTTCACTTTGACGAGTCTATTAGGCCATCTTCCAAGGACCGTGTAATAGGCGCTCGAAAGAGAGAGAATGTGCGTTAAATAGACCTTCTGGGTTTGAAGAAGCTTTGAAGAAAGTCAGGTTAGAGAGCCGTGTGATGGGCGACTATCCTGTACGGTTCGGAGAGCAAGCACTTGAGTAGCCCGGCGAATCGGTTAACGGGGTAACCTGGGGCCGCCGGGTGAATTCTTGACTCTATCCCGCAAATCCCATGTCAACCCCGGCTCATATAGTGCCGGAGCGCGGTTCGGACCCAACGATATCCGCTACCGACGGAAATCGGTGCCTTGAGGGCGTTAAGGCTAATCCCTACCGAAACTGGGGGGGCCTCCCCAGGGCAAGCTCTTTGGATGGGAAAATGCTCCTTGTGGTTCCCGATACAAGCCCAAGCCGCCTTCTTACTATAAGGGGCTGCCGCCTAGGCGGGCCGGCGGTCACGCCGTTTTGCCGGACTCACGCGAGTACTCCTAATTCCGGGGGAGGAAAGGGCCCCTCTGGGAAAGGAACAAACAGGACGGCGTCGCCAAGTTCGCAGACTGGTAAATGCTTGGGGAGGACCACACTGAGTGCTTCGGATTGGCTGGGACCGAAACAAGATTGGCCGGGGGGAACCCCGGAACTGATGAGCGAAGCCTCGAATAAAGCCTTAGGCCTTTATAAGGTACGGGCCCAAGATGGGGCGAACCCAATCCATGGACAGATGGGTGGAGCGATTAAGAATTCGAATCTTGACGTTCCTCTTAACCCCTTGGAGTTTTCGCATCTGGCCCAACTTGTAGAGAAACAATTCATCGATGGCAAATATCGCCATCTGGTAAGGGAGATTATATCCAAACCGGAAGTGCTACTTACGGCCTATAACAACATCAAATCCAAACCGGAGAGTATGACCGGAAGTCTAGAGAGCGACACGCTCTTCCTTCGTCGAGTGTCGCCGCCCGGCATAAGCTTGAGATGGTTTCATGAAACGGGCCGGAAACTAAGGGAGGGTACATACGAGTTTGAGCCGATTTGGGGGTGGTCCAAGGGGAAGCCAGGTGGAGCTGAAAAGCGCCCCTTAACAATAGCGAACCCTAGAGACAAGATAATACAGGAGGCTTTCCGGATGGTACTGGAAATTATCTACGAACCAAGGTTCCAGGATATATCTCATGGCTTCCGAAAGGGTACTCACTCAGCCCTAAGAGACATCAAAATGCGGTGGAAGAACCCATCGTGGTGGCTCGAATTCGATATTCGGAAACGCTTCGACACTATTAACAAGGAAATACCAGTGTCAATACTAAGCGAAACCATTCGAGATAGTAGACTCGAAAGTACCTTGAACCAAATGTGGAACGCAAAGATTATGGATGTCGAATTGGGAGGGGTTCCTCAGGGAAGCGTGATATCTTCCATCCTGACCAATTTATACCTCGACAAACTCGACGGGGAGATCCTAAGGATCCGAAAGGAACTCGAAAAGGGCTCGCATCGTCAAGCCAATCCCGTATATGAGCAGCAACTGCTGCACATCCCGAAAAACGTGACACCGCCGGCCTTGCTTCAAGAGAAGAGGGGACGGCGGAAAAAAGGTATACCGGATCCCAAGGACCCTAAATTCGTGCGAGTCTACGCGTGCCGCTACGCCGACGACATTCTGATGGCAGTTTCGGGGTCGAAAGCTTTGGCCCGCGAAGTCGTGGAACGAATCTCCTGGTTCCTCAAAGGCGTTCTCCACCTGGAGATAAACCCAGAGAAACCCCCCCGTCTAGGGCACGTAGCGGAAGAGAAGGTAACCTTCTTGGGTATGAGTCTCTTGGGTTCTCCGAAACCGAGTCGGTTGCACGTGAGGTCAAACAAAGCGACTCGGGCCAGGAAGAAATATCGAGGCCGCGTCCGAAAGGCTGCGTTGGAGCTTTCGAATAGGTGGAAGGAAGGGCTTAAGAAGCTCGGAGAGAAGTTACTGGTGTGCGCTCTCAAGAGGGCGGGGGCCGGCAAGAGGAGAAACCTTATTAAACCCGACCAAGAAGTGCGGGAAATGCTAGAACAAATTTGTCGAGAAGTTGTAAGTGAGGTACAAAGGCCAGCGGGGATCCGCCGGGACGCCCGGTGGGCGGCACGTGAACCGATTGAAGGGAACATCTTTACGAATATTATTGAGCGGGATGGACAGGGAGTGGTGAGAGAATTCGACGAATTCGTCGTATCGGTGCACAAGCTCTTATACCCAGAGTCCAAGGTTGAGCAGAAAAGATCAACGGGTCCCGCCGGCCGCCCCCCCCAAAAGGACGCGAGGGACGTCCCCACGAACCAACGCCAGGCGTTCCGCCGAATACAGATATACGCACCGCTCTTGCAAATACTAGGCAAGTTAAGGGCCAAAGGAATAATTAACGCTAAGGGAAGACCAACCTCCGTACCTGTCCTCGCGACCCAAGACGATGTCACTATCACGCAATGGTACGGAAGTGTGGCGCACGGGTTCTTAAGTTATTACCGATGTTGTGATAACTTCTACAAGGTCAAAAAGGTGGTGGACTATCAGCTCAGATGGTCTTGCCTACGCACCTTATCGCACAAGATGAAAGCCAAGGGCGTGGGTAAAGTTATAGACAAATATACCCACGAGCTGCGAGTTAAAACGGCGAAGGGCCCAAGGGTATATTTCCCCACACCTACCGAACTGAGGGTTATGGGGAAACAATTCTTGGTGAAGAGCATTAAAAACCCGGAGAGAACCCTTGATCTGATGTTCTTACGCACCGCTAGGCGCCGCCCGGCCATGCTCGGTTATAGGTTGCTTGGAGAGTAGGATCGAAATGCACCATATCCGTGCGCCGCAGTAGAGCGGGCGGCGCCAAAAATGTCGATAGTCAACTCTAGCAGCGACCGAATCAGCGGGCTGGAAGCTCTTCCTTCACGCGCTTAACCGGAAACGACGAGGGAGCACCACAAGGCGATGCATGCGGGGGATATCAGTTTGCAGGATATAGATGTATCTGTGGTTCTGAACCCGCCGAAACGAAGAGGGCCTCGATGATTAAACTCTACAACGAAAAGGATTGGGGGTGGGAGCCGTATGAGCGGTAACGTTCACGTACGGTTCTGTGAGAAGGGTTGGGGACGGAAATGGCCCCATTCCCTTACTCTCGATGGTATTTCTTACCAGTCTATGCGATTCTTCGAAGTATACCTAACAAATTAGGGGGTGTAGCCGCCATAGGACCAGTTTTTGTGTCATTATTGGCTCTACCTTTCATTAACACTTCATATGTACGTAGTTCAAGCTTTCGACCAATTCACCAAAAATTGTTTCGGTTGCTTGTAGCAGATTGCTCGCTTTTAGGTTGGATTGGATGCCAACCTGTGGAAGCACCATATGTTACTATTGGACAAATTGCTTCAGTGGGTTTTTTCTTCTATTTTGCTATAACGCCCATTCTTGGCAAATGTGAAGCCAGATCAATCAAAAATTTGAATGCTTGCAAGGCGCGTAGCGCCCTAGCAAGCTTTCTTACTTCTATTGGCTCGCTTTGGTGGTGAAGGAAGGCGGCTACCAGCCCTCTGGGGGCCGCCTTACGCACGCAATTCTCCAATAATGCACTTTTTCCAATCACCAAGTATATTGCACTGAAGCTACCGAGGGAGACGATGAGATCCTGATGGTGATAACAGCACTAGTAAACGTAGTACTAGTGACAGCAGTACTGTTGCTGAATCCGGAGGCAACGATAAAAAAAGGATGCCTTGCTGCTCACCCCTTCCTCTCCACGGGAGAACAACCTTACGGCGGGGGGACCGAGAATAAAAGCACTACGGTGTCGTCCCCAAAATATTGGACTCCAGATCTGGAGCTGGTGATAAAAGGTTCAGGGCCTTTTGCGTGTCTAATCGCTTGGTTCCCGAGCATCGTTCGAACGTTTCCTTCCCCACGGGAGATAGCAATAATGTACCTTCGGAACTTCCGGGTTTCTTCAATTATTGAAACTGTATGGCTTTTATACGCTGTGTTATTTTGAAATATTACCACCGTAGGACCAGGCTGTGAGTTCAGGAATTCCCTTCTGGGCGGCCTTGCGGAGAGTGCCAAAGGTAGGGTGGTAAATACTATGCCTGTTGTTCAGTGAGGAGTCCACACCGAGCAAGGATTTAACCTTCTAATTCTAACTCCTTTTTTGGGTTAAATTGTGCGCGGCGCTAACAACAGCGGACGCTTATTGATCAATTACCTGACCCCGAGCCTAGTTTTAGGTTGAGAAGCTCGTCGGGACACACAGCGAAATGCCTGGTACGGGGGATTGGGGTAGCGAGCCCCACGAGCCAGTCCCCGAACGAACTAATTTGGCGGCGGTTAGGCACGTAGTGCTCTCGCTTTGGTAAGGGTCCGAAGGAGACTTACTTCTTTGGCTTTACGGGGTCCGAAGTCCTTTGCAAAAGAAGCGCTGAAGACCGAAAACCCGCACACGATATTGGGCACTACGTGCTGCTTCTTTGGCTTTACGGGGTCCTAGGGGCCGCTGGAAATGGCTCGTAGTTCGACCCCCGGTCTTTCAGCCGCCGCCTTCTCTTGTTTACGGCCTTTGCGCTGCCTTCGTTCAGTGAAAGCCAGGAGGAGCCGCCTTAGGTTGAAGGCGCTTAAAAATCGATATATATATATATGAATGAGAAACAAATATATAAATATCTACCAGTTTTACGAAAAAAGAAAGATACGATTTACGGATAACCAATTGTTTTTCAAATCTCTAATAGCTACTCCAGGGCTACATAAATGTCGAACGGTATCTAAAGCACCTGAAAACTGCGCGAAGATGCCCAAGAGCATCCAACGAGCATTCGGTGGAACCGGCAAACCATTTGTACGTTTGGATTTCCGAATAGGGCAAAGGCCCTTTAGCTCCGAAAGGCAAGGGGTAAGCTTCAGCTCTCGCCGCCCCGGTGGAAGAGAGGCCGAGCGTCTTCGTGCCCTTTGGAAACACTGCCAAAAAGAGCAGTTCAAGGCAGAGGGCCTGTTTCGGCTCATAAAAGACATAAATCTGTGGATAGCGGCCTATAAGAAGCTGTCGCCAGGCTCGAAGAACGGTGATGAAAGGCCGGGAAGCACCTCGATCGAAGCACTAGAAACACTGAGAGACTCTGTAATAAACCCTACGTTAGGAGGGGGGAGCTCTACGGGCGGCCGTTGGCTTAAAGGGCACAAGACTCTAGGGACGGGGGGCAGAGCCCAGGAGACTTATCTACAAAAGAAGAGCCGAAGGCCGGAAATGGTTGGTATATTTCCGCACACTTCTTTGCCCCGTGTCCTTCGGACCCACAAAGTGTTTCGTGCCGCCCCCGCAGATCCTTCGAACGCTTCTTTACGAGCCCAAAAGGACAAGAATATACTGGTACAGGAAGTGATTCGCGGCATCCTAGAGACGGTTTACGAACCGTACTTCCTTTCGTGTTCTCATGGATTTCGACCGGGCCGCTCCCAGCATACCTGCTTGAAGCAGATACGCCGCGACTTTGTGGGTACCGTTTGGTTCATGGAGGGTGAAACCTTGCAATGCTTCAGTAGAATAGATAAGCAAGTGCTTATGGGCCTCATGCGGCGAAGAATTCAAGACAACAGATTCTTGGACCTGGTTCAAAAGGGGCTAAGAGCGAGCCTAAAGGCCGGGGGGGGCACCACCACGGCCAAAGGGGTTGGCCCCCTTCTATGCAACATAGTGCCGCACGAGCTAGACCTTTTTGTTATGCGACTGAAACGTATTGTTGACAGGGGACGGCGTGGGGCAGTCAATCCAGAGTCCAAGGAATTGTGGCGTCAGTCTGCGGCTCTGATCGACCGCACTTCGGCACACAGAGCCGGGGGGGCGGCCTCGGCCTTCGGTCCAGGCCACCCGCCGCCGCAAGAACCTCAGCAAATAAACTATGTGCGCTTTGCAGATGATTTTCCCATTGGAGTTATTGGTCCGAGAGCCCTAGCAGAAAGGATACGCAGCTTGGTTATACGATTTATTGAGGTGCGGCTTAGGCTTAGCCTGGATAAGACCTGTAACCCCCCCATTCAATCTCGCTCGAAGCCACCCGCGCACTACGTGCTGGGTCCGGCGGCGGGGAAGGCAGCAGGGCCGCCGAAGGCCGAAGATAACTTTGCAATTTCCGCACGCGGGGCTCCGGGCAAAAGAAAGAAACAAATTTTTTGCATAAGGGGCGGAGCGAAGAAGATTGCTTTCCTTGGATACCTTATCAGTTGCGATTCGACCTACCTCAAACGAGGACGGAGGTACGGAATACGTAGATCTGGTGGGCTTAGTTCACTTGTAGATATGCAGAAAGTTACAAACCGTCTGGCGGAGAAGGGATTTCGTAATAAATCGGGTCACCCGAAACCTAATTTTGCTTACTTTCAGTATCCCCAAGCCTACTCGGTTGCCCGCATAGCCTCCATTCTACGCGGCCTTGCCAACTATTACCACCTCGCAAACTCCAAACGCCAATGTGTCACGCGCTTGAGCTACATACTACGTACGTCATTGGCCAAAACATATGCGGCCAAATTTAAACTAGGCACAGCAGCTAAGGTTTTTGCCAAGGGTGGCAAGGACCTGTCAAAACCAATTAAGGCTAGGAAAGGCCTCGACAAGGCCCTCAAGGTGCCCAATCGGAGGGGGGGGGCAGGGAGTGAACGCCACTTGCCAGCCATTCCCTACGCGCAATACGGTCAAATAAAGCTACCCGACACGAAACCGCTAACCAAAAACTGGCAACCGGGCGGCCGATTCATTGCCCGCCAAAACTGGGGGAACGCTTAAAGGCATACGATTGTTTATGGGTAAACTCGAGTTGGAGAGGTGATGGCTAATCATCCCAGCACTTGTCGATGATATCGTGAGAGTGCGCCGCCGGGGCTCCGCAATTGAGCTCTCTATTCTATGTGTTCCGTTGTCCCGGAGTAATGATAAAAAAAAGAAGATTTTTGAATCCCTACTTCTTTGCGAAAGAAGCGCCGAAGGCCAGCAGGGTCCGGAGGAGACTCTCTCCCCCGCGCTGCCTTCGTTCAGTGAAAGCCAGTAATACGAGAAGGGGGCGCGCGAAGAATCACCGGCGGCTCGGGTTGAAGGCGCTTAAAAATTGATATATATATATATATATATGGAGAAAATACCGGTTTTACGAAAAAAAAGAGACGATTTATGCATAACCAATTGTTTTTCAAATCTCTAATAGCCACTTTACCAAAATGGATACACAAATGTCGAACATCGAAACATGAAAATATATTATATACCAACCCGAACAGTCTATTTCAATTATTATATTTTTCGAAGTATCATACCAATACGCGTTTTAAAGTTTTGATTGATATTCGTGGAGTTGATCATCCCTCTCGAAAACGCAGATTCGAAGTAGTTTATAATTTACTTAGTATTGACTATAATACGCGCATACGTATATTAACAAGTGTAGATGAAATCACTCCAATTTGTTCGGTAGTCAATATATTCCCATCGGCCGGCTGGTGGGAACGAGAAACTTGGGATATGTTTGGTGTGTATTTCTCTAACCATCCCGATTTACGACGCATATTAACAGATTATGGTTTTGAGGGTCATCCATTAAGAAAAGACTTTCCTTTAAGTGGATATGTGGAAGTGCGGTACGATGATTCAGAGAAACGTGTGGTTTCTGAACCTATTGAGATGACTCAAGAATCTCGCTATTTTGATTTTGCGAGTCCTTGGGAACGAGTGTCGCATAGTGACGAATCGAATCAGAAATAAGCCAGCACCAAAATATTCTATGTTGGTTGCTCAAAGCCCTCCCGAATGACTACGGAGTCGCATGCTTGGCTCGGTAGGCATTCGCTTCTTCGTCCTTCTTTTGCCAAACTAAGTCTTTACGGGTTGGGACAGCTCAGCGAAGCTGAGCTTTTGGGGGAGACTTCCTTGGCTTTACGAAAGAAGCGCCGAAGGCCGGAAATGGCTCGTAGATTTCCGTCCCGGGATATTTCTGCGGCGCTTCGCGTCTTTTGCTGCCGGGCCTGCGGCGGCCCGGAGCCTTTGCGTTTGATTGGGCCTAAGGCGCTGGGGCGGCCCCCGCCCCCCCGATTTATCATCTAAGATGATAAATTGGTCACAATCTTAAGGTTCGGATTGCGGAATTATGGATTAGTCGTTTCCATTCATTTATGAACAAATTGGCTGGAGCTGAACTCTCCACTTTATTAGAACAAAGAATTACCAACTATTACACCAAATTGCAAGTGGACGAGATCGGTCGAGTGGTTTCAGTTGGGGATGGAATTGCACGTGTTTATGGATTGAACAAGATTCAAGCGGGGGAAATGGTTGAATTTGCCAGCGGTGTAAAAGGAATGGCTTTAAATCTAGAAAATGAAAATGTAGGAATTGTTATATTTGGTAGTGATACCGCCATCAAAGAAGGAGATATTGTAAAGCGCACTGGATCTATTGTGGATGTTCCGGTAGGAAAGGCCATGTTAGGTCGTGTAGTTGATGCGTTAGGGGCACCCATTGATGGAAAAGGTGCTTTGAGCGCTGTAGAACGAAGACGTGTAGAAGTGAAAGCCCCCGGGATTATTGCACGTAAATCTGTACACGAACCAATGCAAACGGGATTGAAAGCAGTGGATAGCCTGGTTCCTATAGGTCGTGGTCAACGGGAACTCATAATAGGAGACAGACAAACTGGAAAGACCGCTATAGCTATTGATACCATATCGAACCAGAAACAAATCAACGCGCAGGGCACCTCTGATAGTGAAAAATTGTATTGTGTGTATGTAGCGATTGGACAGAAACGTTCAACCGTGGCACAATTAGTTAAGATTCTTTCAGAAGCGGGTGCCTTAGAATATTCCATTATTGTAGCAGCCACTGCTTCGGATCCAGCTCCTTTGCAATTCTCGGCACCATATTCGGGTTGTGCTATGGGAGAATATTTTAGAGATAATGGAATGCACGCATTAATAATCTATGATGATCTGAGTAAGCAATCAGTGGCGTATCGCCAAATGTCATTATTATTACGTCGACCACCAGGTCGTGAGGCGTTCCCAGGAGATGTCTTCTATTTACATTCTCGTTTATTAGAAAGAGCCGCTAAAATGTCAGACCAAACTGGTGCGGGTAGCTTGACTGCGCTACCTGTGATTGAGTGCGCCTCGACGGGACGTGGTACGATTCAAACAATGGTTGGAGGGGAAGTCGCTGGCAGGTACTACCAAACCACGACGAGAAGCAACCCGAAAGACCAGAGCGCTAGGAGGATAGGAAGAGCGGATATTCACGGGGTCCAGAAGCCAAAAAAGACTTCTTCGCCTGTTATTAACCTTGTTCGATGGGTGAACGCAGCATTGTCGAAATACGATGAGAGCTCTGGGTATAAGCATATACCTTGCCCAAGGGTCCACTCCGGCAGCGCTCACCTTACAAGAAGAAGACAGGGGCGTCTACTACGTCCGAGCGGGGTTGTTACTGAGGGTTATAGGCTGAAGGCTCACGCTCTCGGTACGAGGAATTATTCCAAAGACAGCTTTCAGCCTCCGTTAACTGAAGGCGCCCATACGAATGAAGGTACTGGAACGAATTTCGAGCTCCTAACAGGGCTTCGAAACAGATGGAAGGTGAAAACAGGAAAATATGAAGACATCTTTTCGCTTATTGCAAGTGAAGATAATCTAATCCTGGCATGGAACAGCATAAGAAGCGAGCCAGGTAACTTAACCCCCGGGACAACTCCCGAAACTCTAGATGGTATCGACACCAAGTGGTTCCAAAGCACTAGTTCGAAACTAAAGAGCGGGACTTACAAGTATACCCCGGCAAGGAAAGTTTACGTTCCAAAACCCAACAAACCCGGGGAAACGCGTCCCCTAACAGTTTGTAACCCCCGAGACAAGATCATTCAGCAAGCGTTCTTGAACGTATTGCAACCCATCTTCGAAGGCGGCTCCGTTTGGCAAGAAAGCGGGCGATCGACCTACGAGGACCACTCCCGAGAATACACCCAATGTCATCCCTCCCTAACCGGAAGGAGACTGTCTCACTTCAAAGGCGAAAACGGTAGCTATACCAAGAAGTTCCTGACCAGACATTGGCTATTGTCCCCTATATTCCTTAACGTAGCCCACGGATTCAGACCTAACCGAGGCGTTCACTCGGCGCTTAAAGAAATCAAGCAATTCTGGGGCGCCCCGAACTGGTTCCTTAAGTTCGCTGTCAAGAAGGCCTTCGACAGTACGAACCATAACCTGATTGCAAATCTCTTGAAGCAACACGTTGCGGACCAACGTGTGGAGGACGAGCTTCGGAAAATGTTGAAGGCCCGTGTCATCAACTTCGTGCTTGGAGAAGAATCAACTACGACCTTAGGTGCGCCTCAGGGTTCTGTCTTAAGTCCCTTTCTATTCAACGTAGCCACGCATCATCTGGACGTGTTCATGATCGATCTCAAAAAAAAACATCAAGTGCCATCGGAAAAAATACCCAATAAGGTGTACGTAAGCGAAAGACGTAAATTGCTAACGTTAGCAAAGGAACAGGAATGGGGCATCAGAAAAAAACTGAAAGCCAACAGGGACTTAAGGAAAGACCTCAAGCGCAAGGGGATTAGCCTTTTCGAGTACAAGGTTCATCCTCGTAACATTTATTATGTTCGATATGCGGACGATTCTATCGTCGGGGTCCAGGGGGATAAAGCCTTTGCCAAGGACACGGCTACGTCGATCTCCAATTTTCTTAAGAGTAGTATGCACTTCGAAGTCTCAGAGTACATATTTCACACCAAAAGCGGGAAAACTCCTTTCTTAGGGTTTCACCTATCGGTTGGACTCCTTGGCCGCCCCTCGGTAAAGGGTAAAATAGCAGAGCGCTTTGCACGGCTCAAGGCACGAATCCAAAGCGCGCGCAGAGGAGAATATGAGCAATACCTCAAAATGGTGAGCAAGGCGTACACCAAATACTATAGGAAGGTCCTAGAGGGTCACCTTCGACAGGCCCATCAAACTATGTTGTCTAGCAAGCTATTGAGGTACGGGGGCTTTACTTCGGCGCGCCAAAGAACTATCGACGCATTGGAAGAGACGCCGAACCAGATCAAGAGGAAAGCGCAGCAAGGCTCGGAGGGCCGCCGAAGGCCGGAGTGCTCAGGCGTTCCAATACCAGACCCGGCGGCAGCCCGCAAGGCCCTTGGGAATCCGCCTGCCAACTCTAGGTACCAAGAGGCAGAGGAGGAATGGGATAAGGAATGGGGATTCTTGGTCTCGGCTTGGGGTTCGAGGGCTCTATCACTAGCCAGGATTGAGCCCGACAAGGAGGCCGACCTGTTCAACATCATGGGGAGGGAAGACCTTAGCAAACTGATTGGTCTGAGGGAGCAGTACCATAGCGCGCTAGATGAACTCCTAAGCGAAGAGACCTCGGGCAAGATGGTTAAATACGTTCAAGGTAAGTGGGGAAACGCTATTTCGGCTTCACAGCTCACTAACAATAGGTATCGCAGTACGGTTTATCTGGAGATGCCTTATTCAAAAATTAGGGAAAAGCTGCGATCGGTTGGATTCATTCGGGACGGACAGGGCGCGTTCCCTAAATCCCTGCCCCAGATCACAGAGCTTGAGGATATTCAAATAATTGATTTTTTTAAGCAGAAGGCCTATGGCCTGCTTAACTTGTACCGATGTGCGGACAACCGATGGGAGCTTATTAAGATCGTGAATTGGATGCTTAGATATTCTCTCTTACACACGCTGGCGCACAAGTATAACACTACTGTGTCCAAAATAATGGGCGTGTACTCCAAATCTCCAAGAGTTTTCATAGAATCGGGGAACCCTGGCGAATATTCCATGCTCACTGGTTTTCCCACCCCACTGGAAATAAACACTAGGCGCAAAGAATTCCTCTCGAGGGATGAAACCGAAAGCTTGGAAAAACTCCTTGACGATACGCCGCGAACTCTTTTCACCCAATCGAAGTTCCATAAATGCTGTGTCGCTGATTGCCCCGAAACTAACATAAAGCTCCGTCATATTCGGAAGCTGGTAAAAGGGTTCGAAGGCAACATCGTTACCATCAACGTTAAGGGCAAACGCACCGTGAAACAGGATCTGAACAAGCTTTCAGCCGCCCTGTCCAGAAAACAAATCCCCCTTTGCCCCAAACATCACTCCGACTTTCATGAAGGCACCATAACATTGGAAAACATAGACACCAAGTATTCGTATCCTAAGACCTTATACGTGGGCGGGGAACGAGGGAAGTTGGTGAGCATAGGAGACGTTGCCGAACAACGTGAAAAACACTAGTACCCCTTTTTCATTTCGAGGATAACTGGCCTCCTCGTTTTCACCTTCAGAATGTTCCAGTAGGAGCCGTATGATGGGAAACCATCACGTACGGTTCGGTGACGGCCTGCGGGCTAGTTCTACAACACAAGCTGGAGACGTATCCGCTTATATTCCTACCAATGTGATTTCCATTACAGATGGAGTGCGACGTGACGTGTGTGGGATCGGTGAGTTGGGAGCGCATCGCCGTCCCCAGCGACAGAGCCAAGGATTAAGGGGTAGTTGGACCCTTCCTACCCTAAGTAGCAACACCGTAGGCGATCTTAACAGAGCTTCTTCGGGGGAGTCCACCCCCTACCACGGTTTGTCTGTTAGCACTAGGCCGTATCCTTTTGATACTGTGAGTCCTAGCCCCGATACAAAAGCCCAGGTCCATGGGCGGTTTTCGGGAATCGGTGGGCGGTTGCCTGCAGGGATTAGAAGCTTGGCGTTAAGAAATGTCGATCCTCGTACGAGCGCGGCGAGCTCCTTCGGCGGATCCCTCCAAAGACACAACTATAGTTCGCTGTCGGAAGACTCGAGGGCCGCCGCGGGCGCGGAGATGGAGGTGGAAAACCCCGAATTAGCCGGTGGATGCGCTGAGAAGCAGAACCCAGTCGGCACGGGGCCTAATACCTTCTGCATAGGAGATGTGCAGGCTAGAGCAGGCGTGAGCTCGTCCTTTAACTTGGAGTCTACGAACGCCATAGCAAAAGTTCTAGCCTCGAAAAGGAGTGATAAAGGCGGCAAATACCGGGATCTTTTCGGCCTTATAATGAGCCCAGAGAATTCGAAACAGGCGTGGCTAGAGATAAGAAACAAACCAGGCAATTTGGCGCCCGCCGGTGGCACGGGCGAACCTGGGGAAGACTGGTTTACGGAGACCAGCATAAGCTTGAGCAAGGGAATCTATAAATACCAACTAGCCGAGAAAGTTGGCATACCGGGCCGCCCCCTTACTATTCGGGACGGAATAATTCAACAGGCCTTCAAAAGAATTTCGGAGCCTATCTTCGAAGGTTATGTCGTTGGGGTTACAGCCCTTCGGAACCAAGGCAACGATACGGTTAAACACTGGATCCTCCCAGTTGTCTTTAGCAACTTATCCCACGGATTCAGACCCGGACAAAGCGCCCACTCGGCGCTCCAACAAATGCAATTCGGTTGGAGGGACGTACATTGGCTTCTCGACTACGACGTAAGGAAAGCTTTTGATAACGTTAACCACCACGTACTGTGTACTGCGCTAGAAGAGCAGATAGCGGACCGTAGGGTTATCGACGAGATTCGCAAGATGCTTAATGTGAAAGGAATAAACTTCGACATCCGGCGGGAAACCCTGGGCACCCCACAGGGGTCCGTTCTATCCCCTTTCCTGTTCAACGTCTACACGCATAAATTTGACCGATTCATGCATAATCTCATAGCACACCACGACCGTTCAGGGTTTCCCGCCGCCGAATGGAAAGGAGTGAGTCGAGTTGGAGCTGATGAGGAGGGCCTGCCGTCGAACCAGGCTACTAGGAACCTATTCCAGCAAAGACGTCTAGCCGCTGCCCGCAAAGGTATTAAGCGATACGTCTACCATCCGGCCAATATCAAGATCCGATACGTCCGCTACGCTAACGATTTTTCGGTAGGTATCGAGGGCCCGAAAGACTTGAGTAAGACCATTAGAGGGGAAATCAACGATTTCCTTCAATCTGCCCCGCACCTAGAGATAAAGAAGGACAACTTGGTCCACGCGCGTTCCGATTGGGTTCGTTTTATAGGCTTCGACATTCAAGCTAGAATGACGGGGGGTTCCTGCCGCCTTACCAAGGGTAAGGAGCTAGAGGCTATTAACAGATTTAAACAAAGAGCCCGTAGGGCCAGAGAGAAGGCACATAAGAAGTACCAATCTATGATGAACAAGGTAGGAGCCCCGATCCAACGCCGAACCATGGAGGGTACCTTTGCTAGGGCTGAGCAAACCTACCTTAAGCGAATACAGGTCGCAGTGGGAGCCGCAACCCTTAGTCGATCGCAAGCTTTGGACGCTCTGCAAGAGTCGCTCGATGTACTAAGACATGAGTACTTATGGGAACGAGGTAACGGCCCAGCCCGAATGCCTGAGAATTATCAGAACACCGATTCAGCAAGCATAAGGGGGGTAGCTGGGCAGTGGGTTCGAGAGGCTAAATCCCTTGGAAATCTTAGGGTCGAACAAGAAGTTAGACAAGCCCTGAAAGATCTACACGGGGTAGACATCGCGGAAAAGGTGGAGGAACCCAGTAAGTTCTTGGACAACTTAGACTCTGGTCGGGGTAAGATAGCACGGTACATCGAAAATAAGTATAGAAAAGGTAAGAGTGCAGCAGCTATAGCCGCCTCCTCGGTCAACCTAAGATGCCCGATATCTCACATACCGGAATGTTCGCGGTCTCAAAATATTGTAGCCAAGAATACCCGAAGACCTATTGCGGTCGCTGCTATTTCCAATCTGGATGATCTAACTATTATCGACTGGTTCAAATCCAAAGCCCATGGGATCCTAAGCTATTACAAATGCGCGCACAACATCTGGGAAGTCCGAGACCTGGTCAACTACCATTTGAGATATTCTCTCCTTAGCACCTTAGCCCTCAAGCATAAGTCCTCAATTTCCGGGATTATAAGAGGGTACGGTAAAGCCCCGAAAATACGAACAATGAATGAAAAGAGCCAGGAGTCCACAGAGTTTCCCACAGTACACGAAGCGAATGGCACCCGCCGAGGATTTAACACCAAACCAATACTAATAACGTTCCAGGATTTTCAGGATCTCCTGATGAGACCGTGCGTGGCGCGGAAACGAAACTATGACCTGCTTTATGCAGGTAAACGCTAAAAAAGACCGGTAGTATTAGATCGACCCAATAAAACTACTGCAGAACTGGGGGACTAGCTGCCACTGGTCTACCTAGATGCCTTCGATCATTCCTCTAGTCTCCTATGGGAGCCGGATGAGGGAGAAATTTCTCATGTCCGGATCTTTGAGAGCCTCCGGGCTACTCTCTCAAATCTTTTTGGAAACAGAACCCTTTTATCGTGGAAGTCGACCTGCTATTAACGTGGGATTATCTGTAAGTCGCGTCGGTTCTGCGGCTCAGTTGAAAGCCATGAAACAAGTATGCGGTAGCTTAAAACTAGAATTGGCACAATATCGTGAAGTAGCCGCTTTTGCTCAATTTGGCTCAGATCTCGATGCTGCAACTCAGTATTTATTGAATCGTGGGGCTAGGTTAACTGAGATGCTTAAACAACCACAATATAGCCCAATTCCTATTGAAAAACAAATCGTGGTTATTTATGCAGCTGTCAAAGGTTACTTAGACCAAATACCCGTCGTTCTCATAACGCACTATGAGCAAGAGCTATTGAAATCTATCGACCCAGGTATACTTTCTGCTATTGTACAACAAAAGAGCATCACTGAGCAAATTAGTAGTCAACTGGCTACCTTTTGCCAGAAATTTACGCAAAGCTTCTTAGCAACTCATCAATCATAAAGAAAGAAGAGGGGCGAAGCTATTTGCTTCGCCTCTCCCCCCCTCCTTCAGTTACCGGCCATGGCTTATAAAAGAGGTAGAGCATGGGTGGGCGGTTGCCTGCAGGGATTAGAAGCTTGGCGTTAAGAAATGTCGATCCTCGTACGGCGGCGAGCTGCGGATCCCTCCAAAGACACAACTACAGTTCGCTGTCAAAAGACTTGAGAACCGCCAAATTCATTCAGTAGATGCGCTGCAGAAAAGCGGACGGCGGCCCATAGAAGATGTGCAGGCTAAAGCAGGCGTGAGCGCGTCCTTTGACTTGGAGTCTACGGGCAACGTTCCAGCCAAGAGCGTGATTTCTTGCTACAGATTCAGTTTTTTTTCGAATCTTCGGAGCTACATTTATTTCTTTCATTCTATCCTCTTCGTGCAATATACGTGCCTGCTGAGCTTGCTTCAACTTGGCCAGCCTTCCAGAGCCCGAGGATCGGAGAGCCGGATGCAAGGAAATCTTGCACGTTTGGTTCGGGGCGGCCTTCGTATGGGTTAGAGGAAGGAACTTCAGGGCCGTTTAGGCACATAGGCTCTTTCCCTTTATTTTGTCGAACAGTTCTTCGGTTTTGTGGTGGCCGACAAAACCAAGTCCCGGGCGGGCCGCCCCGGCTCCAACCCCGCCGCAGTGAAACACAAAAGCTGTTGGAGCAGCAGATTAAACCTATAGGTAACTGTTGTACGTATCCAGAAAAATTTATTGCATCATACTGAGACTTGTGAGAACCAAGTGTATAAAAGTGAGTTTTTGGGTTGTTGGTTGGGCCAGTACAATACTTTCAAGAATCTTTATCGTACTGGGCAAACCAGTCCGAATTCAAAATTACAAGTTTCAAAATATCCACCACGCTCTTATTGCACACGCAAAATAGTTAAAGAGCCTTTGGTTATATATTTGAAACTTGTTATTCCAAAATCGGGTACGGCCGCAGAAGCAAATATACAGCCATTTGGCAGGCAGCTGTGAACAAATCAAAACATATCGAGTTGGTAAAAGAAACATTATTTGGGTGGGTAATAACATCTTTTTCCTCGATCTGTTCCTTGTTTTCTGGAAATGGTTCTGCATATTTTCTTTTTTTGTTTCTCAATATCGTTACGAAATGTATGAAAATTGAAAGCTGCTTTTGCGCTGCACGGAAAGTAGCTAATTAGGCTAGGTCTAAAACTGGCTAATATATAAGTGGTTATCCAGGACATGCAGCACATTGTTCAAAGCCTTAAGCGGTCGAAAAACTTCTGTATCATAAAGATGACAAGAATCTATAGGTGAATGGACCGAAATAAATTTAGCTATTTTCGAGGTCCAAAACTTTCTCTGGTCCTATGGTATCAAAATAATAATAATAATTCGTCGACGTTAGTTCGTATGACATTTGCCCCGTCTTCCAATTCTTTAACACTTACCACCTTACCATTAGGAGTTCCGAGTCATTTAAAGCTTCGGATTCGATCGATTCCCGAGCAACAATTTTTTGACCGTAACGTTTGATACAAATTCGGTTTCAAGGAATAATTATCACATTTTGTTGGGTCTATGAATAACTATATTTTTCGGCTAAAGCACGTCATAGGTTGGGAAACTAAAGTTGTGGAATAACCGGAGCTCCGAATGAATTTGTGGCTCTTCGCTTCGGAAGTAGCTGTATAGCGTTTCGGGAGGCTTCGGGGTCTCATGAAAAATAGGAGGTCTAAGTTCTATTTTATGGTCATCCCCAAGAATATGCTGCTTTATGAGTAAGTACGTTGCAACTTTGTATTAGTAGTTGTTTCGTTATAAAAGCTAAAATGGATGTTTTGCCCGCTTTCTCTACAGCTACTAGGAGAGCTTCGCAGGTTGGTGGAGCTGTAATTAATGCGGCGACCTTGTATTGGGTTGAATTATTCGGGCCTCGCTCCTCTATGGGCATTGCGCAACGATGGTTAGAAATAGTCGAAACTGAATAAAACACGCGGTACTTGTTCTGGCAATAAGCATGTTTGCACTCCAATATAGGTGTAGAATGTTGCAAAACTTGCCGCTCCGTCTTTGCAAAAGATACAAGGGCCTATGAACGAACTCTGTATTAGAGTTTCCTTCCGGTATAAGTGTGAATTGAAGAGTTAACCATTTAGCGCTATTTCCAACATTATAGTGGAGGCCAGCCCTGCTGTGTTTGTTTCTTTGGCGAAACAAATGCCAGGGGTAGGTAGCCCTTGTTTGTTCTTCTGGTGCCTGCGTTCTTCCGGTAAAATAGGGATAGCCGGCCAATCTATATTAGCAAAATATGGTTCCACCTTTTTTTATTAGTAACTAAAACCCACTCCTACTTTTTCATTTCGATACTAGGAGCAGGATCGAGCAGCCGCCCCTAAATCCATAAACCGTATAACGGTTTTTTTACGTTTTTCGGCCATGCATATCATCCTTGCATCTTCGCACGAAGCAAACAACCTATAAATCGAGATTTTTGCGAACCTACATCTTTGAATAATTCCTTTCCTGGCCAAAAGTCGACAAATCATCATCCATAAGCTTATTTTATTAGAGGAAGACAGTTGGGGATCCAATAACAAATCAGGATATTCTAGATTTGTTTTCAATCTCATGTTATGCAAAATTGCATATCTATGCTATACGCTGCAAAGCAAACATCTTCTGTAAACATAGGCATTGCATCTAAGGTCAGGGTAATATTAGGACTTCGGTTCTTCCACCTCAAACTCAGACCTCCATAGTTAGTTGGATTTTTGGGGATACAGTATCTAAGTATTTGGGTGTTTTTACTTCTGATATACGGAAAATCCATCCGATATATCGTCAAATTGATTCATTTGGTGATGGGCTCGGTGTTGTATCGCCTGACGAAGGGAAAACACCAAAATCCTAATATTGCCACGGTCGATTCTTTTTTATCCAGTTATGTTAAATCGTTGCATTCTGAAGTTGTTAAGGTTCAAATGTTTGCGTTTCCATTGTACAACGAACTAATCGGTATTACACCGCACCATCAAAACTTCTAGCATAATAAGTTGCCCGCAAACACTTCAATGTAAGCTAGGTTCGTGGGAGGGGAGGAGGCAGCAGAGTATATAGAATTGGTTCGATCAAAAATACCATCCCCAAGTTCGTTTTTTTCTTCTTTAGCCCACGTTTTATAAACTGGTCTAACATATTCACCGGCCTTCGGACCCTCTGCTTACTGAAGCGTGAAAGGGGTAACACGAGCCACAGTAAATAAGGGTTTGCTGTAGGGTCGGTGGAACGGCAAGGTCGTACTTCTGATGATTATTTGTGGTATATCCGTCAAGTGGTCTATGAATGGGTTGGAACTTACAAAAAAAATCGGTATACCCCGCCTGTAACAGTATAACAATAGCCCAAGGATTTTTCAAAGTGCGTGCCTGAATACCGCCGGATGATCCCATGCTCTGCCAATCAGAACTGCGAGTAATAATTGAAACAAGCTTTCGAAGCAAGAAAGAGTCATACCGGGCTACACCCGTCTCCCCTATTCTCGCCGCAATGTAATTGGCAATTGAACTCGGCCACAATCCAGGAGGTCTTTCTCTTCAATAGCATTGCGAAAGTCCACAGGCATTGACGTTATGGCAGCAAATTTGTTCGAAAAAGTAACTAGCTTATCACCATTCCACGTGGTTATCCATTCCTCTGCGATTCTAGAGGCATCAATCATACATACCTTTTTTTACCACCCGTAAAAGGCTAAAACTAAAGTAATGCGTTGTACCTTTCTGACAGCCCTTCAAGTGTTTTGGAGGTATAAATCCAGGGTAAACAGTAGATAAACGCAAAACTTTTACCTTAGAGCTATACTTACCTGTGCTACAACCCACCAGCTTTATTCGATTTTTAACGGTGGCCCGATTCTGCATCTCTTTCATACTTTACTACGTTTAAAGGTTTTTAAAATATACCTTTTCCTATTTGCGCCAACCGAAAGATAATTACAGGAGCACTCGATATCGAAGTAGCGGTCGCAAGGATCGAATGATGACATTCTAGAGATAGGAAGTTCGCCAGTCCCGCCGCCGGATTCTTCGTTCTCATTCTTCTCGTATGTGAACTGGAAGCATTCCTTCAGCCACTGGCTCTGACGCAGCGGCTGGAATCATTGGTTTAGGTGTGGCTCCTGGGTCTTTAGATGTGGTTCTTTAGATGTGATTTCTGGTTTTGCGGCTCCTGGTTCCAAGAACTTGACATTTGGGGTATAATAAGACAGAATAGACATGGCGTACCCGGGTAGCGTGAATTTCTATAGGAATATCCGGCTTACAACTATTATGTTTGACAAATATCTTATCAAGTGCAGCAGCTCCAGGTGCTTTGGATAAGATCGAGCTGGTCAATTTATAAACCAATTTCTGTTTCTGATTTAAGACGATACAACCATGTATATTTGGATTCCTTATGTATGATGATTAATCCGATTCTGATTCCCTATTTTGGCAAGTGCAATGGCCCCTGCTCTGGGACTGCTGGTGCCTGGGGCTCGAGGGATTTTCGCGAACTGCCGGCCTGCTGCTTGTTGACCCGGCCCCCGGTAAGGAGGAGCGGGTAACACTATAGTACACAGGCCGCGACGCGCCTGCTGCTTATGCGCTTTGCTACCCCCGGCAATTGGTTAGTCGAATCAGCAAACTCGACGATAATAACGGAGCATACTGTCTAAGTCAGGGAGCTACTACGCACCTCAAAAAAAACGTCGGGAGAGCCTGGCTCGGTCAAGCCCCTAACTGTAACTCTCGGGGCGGGCTCCGCCCTATAGAGACTAGGTCTGTATAGGGCGGATCGGTGCTTAAATTGCACAAATTGCTAAGACGTTTAAATGCTTTCCTTGATAGCTGGAAGTTCTTCAAAAGTATGAAATGCCGGAGGGCTCGGGACCATCCATTCAAGTGTCGTTGAATTCTGTTCAACAGCCCAAGGACTTGGGGCACACTTGTTTTCACTAGTTGGAGTAAGAAAAACCACTACAAAGAAACAAAAAATCCCTACTACAGAAACGTATGAGCCAAAACTACTAAAGGCATTCCACCCAGCGTAAGCATCTGGATAATCAGGAATGCGACGTGGCATACCTGCAAGCGGTTTTTTCCTTATTTATCAAACGTTAATGGATTGTAACTCAACAATATTTTTGTAAACTTCATCTGGAATTAGTCTTTCAAACGTTCTAGTGTGTTTAAATTCCAATGCTGAATTAGTTCTTTTATTGGTATTAAGAACTGGTTCATAAAGATCGAAGTAGTACTGTTCTCGAGCTAAATAATCCTTTTTAGTAATAGTACCTGTTGAACCACATGACTCAATAATAACTAAACTAAAATTGTCATGACCATATTTCCAAATAGAATTATAAATATATCTGTTATTAGATAATTTAGAAGGGTGATAGTATTCAGCAAGTCTATCGCTTAATTTATAACCACTACTTACATATTGTTTACCATTAACTTAACTGGATTATGCCAGATTATTCCAGTTTCCGTTAGATAATCAGAAACGATTTGCTCTCCATTCAACCAAGCGTTATCATATACTGAAAGCCGCCCCGGTAAATTATCAATAATTAATGGGTGATTAATCGAGAATTTATGATCTAATTTGACTGTAATTAGTTCGTCAGAATTAGCGATGGAACCAGAGCCTTTGGCTCTTCTGAATTACCATTAGACCCGGACTGATCGTTTCAAATCCTTTTCGGTTTAACATTGGATAATTCTAAGGACTCTCGAATGTAGTACTATAATTCACGCCCGAGTTAAGGTTATCTTGAATAGTATATCCCAGCGAGTTACCATTTCAAGAGTCTACCACTAATTCTTCCTTTCTGCCTTGGAAGGTGAACTAGTTCAATGATAAATAAGGAATACCCTTAATATTTCTAACGAGGCCGGACTATATCTTCACCCTAATTGTATAGGGGCATTACGTGTAGTCTCTGAGGATCCTGCTTGTCGGCGTTGAGATTAGACTTTGGTTTCCTGCTGATTGTCCAATCCCTGAGATGGTTACTGCTCGAAGTGAGTACCAAGGGCTCTAAGGAATTTCCAGCGTATAGTGATGTTTCACTCCAAATTCTACTTTGGAAGTGGGCCTAACATTGACCTAGGAAATGCATAGGAAAGAGAGTCAGATTCACACCAAAGAAAGTAATCCAAAAATGAATTTGACCTAAAGTCTCTGGGTATTGAGGACCAGTTATTTTACCTATCCAGTAATGGAATCCCGCAAATGGAGCGAAAACGGCTCCCATAGAAAGAACGTAATGGGAATGTGCAACCACATAGTAAGTCAACTTTACCTAGATATTTTCACATCTACTTGGACTATATCATCGCTCCGTCGATCCTACCATTGACCAACAGATGCGTTTGGCCTATAGTCTCTGAGAATCCTACTCCCCATAAAGCGCAGAAGCCGTAGGGCGGGGGGCTGGCCCGGGAGGTGGCGGGCGGCGGGCCGCCCGCTGCCCCGCCCGCCGTTGGTCCCCGGAAATTGTAAATTTCAGAACGTCCGCCCCGTCTAACACCTTGTTGGACAGTCTCACGCCCTACGGCCTCTCTTTCCGAGTTCGGTTTCCAGCGGATTTTCCATTTCAGTAGATTTCGAATCTACGTCATACTTAAGATCATTACTGAAGCCCTGGGGGGGCTGTAGGCTGCAGCAGCTAAGGCCGCCCGGAAAACGTAAAGCCAGAAACTTCACAGTATCTGCCCTTTCTTTTGTCTGGTTCTTTTCCCTTCTCTGTTAGACAGTCCCCCGCCCTACGGGGCGCGAAACGTTACGGCCTTCGCGTAGATCGTCGAGCTGTCCGTAGGTACGAAGGGCCGAAGACAAAAAATGGCTCGTAGATCGATATTTGGCCAGCGCTATGCGCGTAGCGCATAAACTTAACAGTTTATTGCTGCCGCCCGCGGGTATCCCCGATGGGAGGAGGCCGATAGGCCGCCCCAGAGTGCGTAAAGGGTACTACTATTTACGGGTTTACGTTTTCTGCGCCTTTGGCGTCGGAGCGCAAAAAAATCTATTTTTTTTGCTTGCTTTTTCTCTCGACCTTTATTCGCTTGCGAATAAAGTGAAAGGCCTCTAGTACTCAAGTCTTTAGGGATTTCCCGCATACAGCCAAATTTAGCCATAACACTTCTGCACGGGCTAAAGCCCCTTTTTGTTCTTACAAAAAGCCGATATGAATTTGTGAAATTGGAACAACTTCTCTCCACCTAAACTAATAATGTCATCACAACTGAAGAAGTCTATAACTCTTGCTAAAGAATTACGATTATAGGTCCCTATTAAATAGATAGGGTTCCCATTTTTAACAGCGATTGATCTAACTTGATTAGGTAGACTAAATTTGGTTTTTACACCCTCCGGAATATAATGATCGGAAGCTTGAGATATACTGAATGAATGTGAACCATTCAATCTAATACGGAAACAACCTTCAGCAGTTGTAAAACCTACGAACCGATTATCGAAATAAGATAGGTTAGTTAACTCTAATGGAGTTAACCTTCTAAATACAGGTTCTAAGAAATGCTTCATAAACTGATACTCTTTTAAGGAAATTCTGTTTAGAAAGCAGAATCGCAAAAATAAATAACGAGTATAAGCATTAGTAGTTACTAAAGGATAATCTGTTAATATACTTGAAACTACCTCTATTTCAGTTTTGCGATCTATTTGTAAAAAAACATATTTTTTTTGGATATATATCTGACCTATATTTAGAACTTTCGATAGTTGCTTTAACATAAGATGGTTGCCTCCTGTATATTTCAATTTAATAATAATCCTAAATTGTAGTATTGTCTCTCTCCGATGATTGACTTGAATCGAGCCGTCACCGTCAATAAGACCTACAAAAAATTGTTTCATAGCTTCTGTATAATTGACACTCTGCTTGGGGTGAGGTTCAAAGAAAGCGATAATAGTGCATAATAGTTTATCATGTAGAGCAATATCTAGCCCAGAATTGGCCGATACTATTCCAGTAAGCCCCCCTACTGTGAACAAAAATATGAACCCTACAGCGAATAACATGGGTGTTTTGTATTGTATTGACCCCCCCCACATGGTTGCAATCCAACTAAAAATCTTTATTCCAGTAGGCACAGCTATAATCATGGTAGCCGCGGTGAAGTAAGCACGTGTATCAACGTCTAACCCTACAGTAAACATGTGATGAGCCCATACAATAAATCCAAGAACTCCAATGCTGATCATGGCGTACACCATGCCTAGATAACCGAATACGGGTTTTCTTGAAAAGGTAGAGACGATATGACTAATGATACCGAATCCTGGCGAAATTGAAATATAAACCTCAGGATGCTGCTGATGGACTGTATCTTCATCTCCAATCGATTGAAACAATTTAATAAAATGAAACAATTTGTTTTGTTTAGCTGGATCTAGATGATCACTTCTCTCCGGATATCTTAAAGAACGCTCGAATCCTTCTCGCCTAACAATGCCGCCCCGCCGCCGGCCCTTTCGATTTAGCTATTCCATAAAGGTTGCGTAATGGATAAACGTATGAATAAGAAATCATTAGCTTTGGCTAAGTTATACCTGAATACCACAACCCGGCTTTTATCATAATAGATAGATCCACCCCTGGCTATATCTTTCAGTATCTTTCTATCTTTCTAACCTATACCCAAACCAGGTTGGAAGTTTATTCGGTTAATGTTGGGCGGCCATCTTCAAATCCCGAAACCCGAGCGTTCTCTACCGTTAGAGGTTCTGGTTCAATAGATTCTATTATCATAGCACAACAGACTCTTTGCATTTGTTTTTGCTTGCTTATTGCTCCTATTCTTCCATTCGCCGAATCAACCAATCTTTCTATAGCCGATCTGTTGCGCAATTCCCAGCAAAAGCTGCTGGTGCGTGCGCCGGATAAAGATTCTTTTTTCTGGGCGCCCCAAAAAGTATAGGGTTTGTACTTCTTTTGTATGCATTGTTACTTCTTCACAGCCTGTATATCCAGCCGCGGAAAAACCTCCATCCCAGCTAACCAATTTAATTTACACTCATCATTTCTTGTTTCAATGGGAGATGCGCTGCGTGTAGTCTCTGAGGATCCTTCACCTGTTTGTAAAGTCCAAATATTTGTTTCATTCATTTACATTTTCCTTCTTTTTTGAAGTTCCCTGCTGATTGTGCATTGCCTATAGAACTGAAAATCCGACGATTCAGATCTATATATAAGCTTTTCACAGGTTCGGGCGTGAAAAAATATATATTTTTTGCGCACTTATGAACCGAGTACTTAGTGGCATTTAGCCTTTCCAGCGAATAGCGGCATTATTCAATTTGGGATTGCTCCTTCCAAATGCGGCCATCCCGTGGTTATTTTTCGACCGAAGAACCGGAAAAGATGCTGGTATAAAATGGGATCCCCGCCACCGGCAGGATCAAAAAAGGTTGTATTAAAGTTTCTATCAGTTAGTAACATGGTAATTGCCCTTTTTTCGTCTGTTTCTTTTTCTCCGGTTTTTCCTTCCTCCTCTTGTTCGACAGTCCCGGGCTCTTGTCGAACAGTATTTTGGTTCTGTGGTGTCCGACAAGACAAAGTCCGGGTGTCTGAAAAAAAAAGTGCTTACACCGGAAACTAATACTTTTTTTGAATGCCCGGCGTGGTTTTGGACTATATCTTCGTCTCTTTCTACTCATACCCGCTTTGGTGCGCACAATCTTAGCTGTATTGGTCGGATGTGCTTTGTGTAAGCGCCATAGATGCATCGCCAGTTACAATCCGCGGCCGGCTTTTGCCGAGGAAAGGCATTAAAGTAAGCAACCACATGGGCGTTGCTTGCCACGCTGCATGTGCAACTATGCCAATTTCCTCCCAGTATTGCTCGTGCCCCAATTTGCTCAAGCGTCGGTCTAGTATCTATTTTCGTTTGTTTCTGCAGCTAACTCCCTCAAACGAAATGGGGACGAACGCTGGATGTGGTGGTTCGAACCCAAAAGCTGTTTCCCTCGGCAGAATCGCAAGGCCAAGCATTGGAAAGCAAAGCACTCGAATCCTGCAGCATAAAATAGAGTGTTGTGTTATATGCGTGCAACCAATCCATCAATCTGTGAAGTGTTTCGTGCTTGGAAGTACGCATAAAGATTGATTTTATGAATAACTCAAGCTATACCATCTAACGCATTGATAAAGAGCACGAAAGCGCCGTTTTCTGTTTTGGTCTGAATCGAGCCTGAGCCTAGAAGCGCACGCAGCAGCCTGAACAATGTAAAACAAGGCCAGGGTCTCGAAAACAGGTTCGATTTGCATAAGGTATGACCGTGCAGCCATCACTCTCAATCGAGCCGGCCGGCACCAAACTAATGTTTGGGTGGCACGAAAGGGGTTTTGGCCAAAGATGTTTGGCGTATAGTCTCTGAGGGGGAACCGTTATGGTTCGTTCCCTGCTGATTGTCCTTGCAGAGTTTCCAGCATATAGTCAAATTCGACCAAGGCATCGCTACCTCATCAGGCGCAAATACACCTGCCAGTACTGGAAGGGATAATAGAAGTGGGAAAGCTGTAACTAGAACAGACCACACAAATAGAGGTAATCTATGCATGGTCAATCCGGGCCCCCTCATATTGAAGATAGATAGGGTCAGTCGATGCTGCCCTCCGAACCGTACGTGACAATTTATCGTCATACGGCTCTCCCTCAGAAAACTGAAATTGCTGAGTTTATTGTATCAGGTCTATCTCTATAATAGATGGGTTACTTTATGGCCGCCAAGCTCGGGCTTAACCGGGGGTTTACTAACCAATAGGATGATATTATTTGAATTTCCTCGAGCGCATGATAAGCTTGGTGGTGAGCTCCACATAATGAATCTGTTTTCGTTCGTACGCCCATTCCGTTGCCTTATTTATTCCAATTTTTCTTGGCTCGAACGTTTCGAATAGCCGCCCGTGAAGCAGCGCCACGTTCTTATTACCACAGATGGCGGCCGCAAACCTGCCCCAACCCAAACTTGTAAAGTTTCCCAGCCCAAGAAACCTGGATAACCGAATCTGGAGTAGCCCTTTTTGCAATGGTGCAGAACCTTACAGTTATTTGGAATGTTCAGGCTGCTCTCGGTATTCGGGCACAGAGAATGAGCGAACGCCGGCTTCCGTTCCAAAGCTAAGGTTAGAGCGGAGGAGCCCACTCTTCGCCGCAGATTTCCTCCCGCAAAAGAGTAATAGTTAAGCAGTCCTCTAATCTTATGATTGTAAAAGGGTATCAAAGAAAGTGCAATAGTTCCACTAGTCCTCCTATTGTAGTTGGGTACATTATAGTTATATGGTTCTTTTCTCAAGACCCCGTCGAACAGCAGAGCAAACATCATCGTTCGGGTTTGACCTCTCCGTGTGATATTGCCTTGATTGTGTAGAATGGCCTTTTGGGGCTTTTTTGCGTTTAGCCTCTATAGAGAAAGAAGAAAAGGAGGCCATTTGCTACTCAAATGTGTGGTGAGTGAGGGTCTTACCTACATTTAGCTCTAGACCGCACGCTTGTTCAAGGAAGCTCTTGATCTCCGCTCTTATTTTCTCGGCCTCATTTTTGGTGCCGTAGGTAAGAACTGCGGCGGAATCGTCGTCGGCGTATCTTATGTAACTTAATCGTTGGAAATTAGGATCAATCACATCATATTTAAGAGTTATCCTCATTTCCATCAGCATAGCTTTTCGAACCGCTGGATTACTATAATATTTGATTTTCTTACGCTTGTAGGCGGGATTTTCACGTTTATTAATCCCTTTCTTGAATCTGTTTTACATACTGAGCATGAATTGATCCAGTCCGTGCAAAACTGTGTTACATAAGGGTGGACTCAAAACACTACCTGTACCCGAATGGATGACCTTGCCGTTTTCTAGCTCGATGTAAGCTGCTTTCGGGGTTTTTATAACCAGTTCTAGGGTCTGTTGACATTTCAGCAGGGCCGTCAGCCTTTCCATGATGGTAGAGTACGGTATTTCGCCGCCGTTAGATATATCCTCTTGAATAACCTGGTAACTGCCAAATGGATAAAGCGGAGGGCAGAGTGACATGATCTACCCGGTCTGCTGAATCCGCCTAGAAATCGTTCTTCTTATGGCTCCCGGGACTAATTGAGGTGCTGCACTATCCTTTCTCTTGACATCTTCTGTTCGTTGGTTGAGCACTACGTGCCTTCCCCTAAGGTCTGTCAGTTTCGTTTTTTTTTTGCGAGTTCTTCCTCCTCCAGTCCCGGGCCCTTGTCGACAGTATTTTGGTTCTGTGGTGACAAACCAAAGTTTTGGGGCCTGACAGTCCGCCGCCGGTCGAACCCCCTCTTTTTTAGCGGGCTTAGGTACAAGTACTCTTCGGGCGGCGGGTTCAATTTGGATCTGACCCTTGCTTATACGTTCCGCAAGTTGTACGAACGAATTCCAGTCTAGCCCATCTAAGGTTCGACCATCCGACCCTGGAGTCATATTGCCAATCTTACCTTTGATACTCCTATAGCAGTGAACCAAAAACATTGGATCCGATGTAATTCTCATAAGTCCATTATAGCGTCGTCCTTGGTTAGCTTTACAATTGTTTACCACTTTCTTAGCATATGTACTGGCGTCGCTCTGCCAACAATTCTTTCGGGTAGGCTGGCGAGAGGCCCGAAACATTTTAAGAACTATGGATCGTGTTCTGACTAGTCGCCTTCGTGGCCTGGCTGGGTTGGCTTCCCTTCCTTTCACTACTACGGGACCTCTGAGCCCGCGCATCGTCTGTTGGACGATGCGAAGCGGTTACTTCCCGTGGTTGCTCTATTTTCGTGTTTTTGCCCCGACCATCCCCAGGGCACCACCTAGTGGTGTAAGGTCCTTGCGCACTTGCTTGATCGCTCAAGTCAGTTCCTATGCTGGAATTACTTGTGACTGTCTGACAGCCCCAATCGCTAACAGCATCAATCGAAGCTTTCGCCCAGCTGGATCCCTGGGTTACTCCGCCACACACATACCGACGTATTCTGCTTGGGATATGTAGCCCCTCCTCAGGCAGTGAGTGCGTATCAAGTTGGTTAACCTAACTTTTACCACCCTAGCTAAGAGACACCACCAAGAAGGGCAGTCCCCTTTGGCGTCCCCTTTGACCAACCGCTTGCAAACGTAATGGATTATTAGCCCAAGATGCCGCATTGGCCTGCCGCACGTATTTGGAAGTCAGACATACGCGGCGCAGGAATATGGGTGTTATTCCTAACCGAAAACGAGCCTCGCGCGGCGCACTTGTTATAAAATTAATAGAACCTGAAATAGAGGAAACACCTGATAAGTGAGGGCTAAAAATTGCTAAATCAACAGATCCTCCGGAATGACTGGTTATACCACTTAAGGGTGGATAGCATATGTGTTGGATAACCTCAGCGTTGTGATTGCTTAACGTTATACGCCATATATCTCTATATGGATCGGACTATACCTTTATCTATCACCTTGCCGTGAAGCCTTTGGAGAATACTTCGGATCTGCTCGAGCTTTTCTCGATCCTTCTTGTGGTAGACGGCTCTCGACCAAAGCTTCAGCTCCAATGGTTTCATACCCTCGAATCGGCCTTGGAAGAGTTGGCTTATGCCAAGCACAGCCCTACTGTGAGTAGTCTCCAATCGATAGAAGTGTGGCCTTTCGATGATCTGAGTAGGTATGTGTAGCCTACGTTTTATAGCCTCTAATAGAAGCCCGTCTAACTTTTTAGTCAAGCCAAACGCGATAGAGATCCGTTGTTTGCCGCCCCACAAGGAGAAGGATCCTTCTGCCTCAATAAAGCCAGTAAGCCGATCGATGTGAACAGCCATATTTGCCGCGGGATTGACATATGTCTCCGGGAGAATAGCACTTTGCAATTGCTCACAAATGGAATACTTGTGCTCCGTCAATAACTTTGGATCTCCCAAGATCCGATGGGCTTGACGGAGCCTTTGGTGGTGGAATTGCTTGCTTGTTAGACATGGGTATTGATCAAAGATAGGAAATATTATCTTTGCTAGCTCCCTTTTATCCTGGATCCGATACACTCCTACGGGCTTATGCGCCGCATTGACGGACCCTACACCAAGTATCTCCTTAATGTAATACAAGATCCGTAGATTGTACTTGCCTTGAGCAGTGGAGAAGTTAAGGTTGTACTTGCCGTTCCGAAGCACAATGCTGAAGCAGCCATCTCCGTCTGTCATACCAACGAGCCATCTGCAAGATGATAGATATTCTGCGTTGAGTCTCTGATGGGGGGGGCCCCAGGCAGGTTGTCCCCTTGTAGAAAAGGTTTTTGCTTTTGGTCTTAATTGGAAAGGCCTGCGGCGGCCCGACTGAGCACTTTTCTCTGTAGTGAGGATGTTCCTGCATCGAGCAGAAATATTGTCCCCTATGTCTCCACAGGGTACGGCCTCTTTTTTGACCGTCCACCCTGAACCGCACATGGAAGCTCCTTGTGTAAGAGTCTAACCGGCATTTAGCCAGTGCAGATTTGAAAAGCTAGAATCTTTTCGGTAGTCATAGTAGCTTTCAAAGCTATTCCTTTTTGAGTACCCGGCGCGCTCTTGTAAAGTTTGCTTCTACGCGAACAAGAAGCAAACGCCCGGAAGTCGAGATGGAAACCTTAGAAAATAAGACAGGGTTCTCGATTCCAGGCTAGTGCCATAAACACGGAAAACCGGTGCTCACGGGTTTGTTTCAAACTCCGGGATGGTGCAGCGCATCGCCCAAGCAATGGTTGTTACAACATGTTGCAACAAAGCGAGATCTGATACGCCTTTCGCACTTTGTGCGGCGGGACAAAACCGTATATGCATGTAAATGCAACAGCTTTTTCTTCACCGGTGTCGCACTGAACAGCAAAGTGGCCATCCGCCCCCCCACCAACCATTGGACAAGATGGGGCGCTGTTTATCGATCTCTAATAGAGGTCGCGGCGGCCCAAGGGGTGCGCCTCCTGCCGTTGATGCGGGTGACTATTCCGTCCGAATACTGCAGGCATATTGTGCGTGCACCGCCCAAATGGTTAACATTGTATAACACGGTACCCTTGCGCAAAGCTTTGGAACGAAGGGCTTTTACAACGGAACACAATCTTTACGTTGGGCGGCGGCGGCCCCCCCCATCGCTTTCAGGAGCTTTTGTTGGACCAGCCAAATAAGCGGCGCATCAAGCTTATCGCTTGGTGCCTGATACTTGCCCGAACCAAACTCTTCTGGAGTTTCTTGGACTATTTCTTCAAGCTGGAAGCTCGCTCCACGTATAGTCTCTGAGGGGGTATTTCCTACTTCCCTGCTGATTGTCCGAAGGATTTCCAGCATATAGTGAAGTTTTTGGGGTGGGCTGCGGCTCTAGCAACCCACCTCTACTAAGGCTGAGCTTGGAAGAAGTAACAATGACGGTGGCAAAAGCCGAAATGGAATATTATTTAATCTAGGGGATGCCGTATCCGGACTTCCTATAAGAATGGGAACGAACCAATTACCAAAACCACCTATCATTGCCGGCATAACCATAAAGAAGATCATTAAAAAGGCGTGAGCCGTTATTAACAGTAGGGGGTCAGTCGGGTCTTTCAACATAGCTGCCCTCAGAACCGTGCGTGAGGCTTTCACCTCAAACGGCTCGCAACTCCGGTCTCCACTTATTGCTACGAACTTTCAATCTTACAATTGAACCCATAGATCGTGTACAGAGACAGTGCTCACATTTCCAACTTAGATAACTGGCCGTTGTTATACGCACTGTGATGGTGAGAAGGGGATCTTTTGTTTCGAGGCGCCCTCAGAATAAGCAGAAGTTACGTATCACCGAATCCTGGCCCTAACGTCTTTGACATAACGGATATGATGCGTTCCGACTTTCGTTGATCCGCCGCTCGGGTCGACCTCCGGCTAATACCAATAACCTGCTCAGCCCGGGCAATCGGATCGGAATTGTATAGGTGCATGGCTTTGTACTGGTCGGTCAAAATAGACTCATACCCGTAGCAGGACAGGCAAGGCACTTACCAAAGCGGTGAAAAGTCTTACTAGCTGTCTTCGGTTTGTATTTCGAAGCGAGAGTTAGGGCACAGGACATATGCAACACATGTACAATTTGATTAAGACTACTGCGATTCGACGCGAACGAGTAGTAATTCAAGGTTCCCCGAACTTTCCGATTGTAGAATTCTAAAATGTCTGCATGAGCCCATGGGGTTAGATTACTCCTCGCCGTGGGTACATGTTTCCCCGTTTCGTTCCGTTTTACAAAACCCTTCTCTTTTAACTTGTAAAAAAGTTTCGTAATGGGGGCACAAACCCGAAGACGTTCTGTTGAACGCTGCTTAATCGTCTTGCCTTTTACTGCGCGCACATGGAAGATCCGATGACTAGATCGGGTGCGTTTGCAGTATGCACCTAAGAAATGGAATCCCTCGTTTGCAAGGTGTAGGACCATGGTTTTCCCCAAACTAAGCTCTAACCCAAGACTCCGGTGCATAAAGTTTTGTAACGACGCTTGAATTACGAAAGTGTCTAACCGAGTTCCGCTTACTAAAATGACAAAGTTATCGGCATATCGTACATATAAAATTCTTCGAAAGTGAGGGTCTAGGGGATCTTTCGACGGAATTAATCCGCGGCGCAGGAGAGATCTATCCTGTCTGTTCGCATTCATACGACGAGTTAGTAGCTTGTACTTCGGGTTAAGTCTTCTACCTTCGCCTTTGTTAAACCGATCACGAAGTTTCATTACAAATTCGTCAAGGTAATGTGGTATGATGTTGCAGAGTAGCGGACTCAGCACCGAGCCCTGCAAAGCGCCTTCGTCTAAACCTATGACCTGACCGAAAGGATCCTTGTAACCCGCACGGAGAGCCCTTCGAAGTAATTCGAGCGTACGATGACACTTTACCTTTTGCGCAATTTTGCGAAGGATCACTTTGTGAGGTGTTGAATCAAAAAACTTTCGAATGTTTCCCTTCACAACCCAAGGATAGTGACCTCCCCCTAAGCAGAGCCTCTTTGATGCTGTGTGACAGCCTCGGTGGGGACGAAATCCGTGCGAGCGATCTAGAAAAATAGGTTCATAGATGGCCTCAAGCACAAGCTGTAAGGCCTTTTGTACGATCTTTTCCCTGTAGCACTTCTTTTGTGGGCCGTTGATGCGCTGCTCCTCTCTTTTGCTGGGCTTTGCAACTCCTCGCGCGGGCGAGAACTCGAACAGGCCCCTCCTAAGTTTCTCACCTACTTGTACAAACCATTCTGGACCATCCGAATTCGCATCAAACCCGCCTCGAATGGATTCATAGCACAAGGCTAGAAATGTAGGGTCTGATATGACATGAATCAGCCCATTGTATCTATTGTCCGGGCCTAAATAAGCTTGAATCTGTTCCGAAACGGACGTACGGACACGGTCGGACCAGTCAGCTTTGGGGGCTGAGCTAGCGGAGCCGTTGGAACGAGACGATGTTTCGTTATCCGAGACCTCCGGGATGGAACGGTACGATCGAGAGCTAGGCTCCTTAACTGCCAGGCTGGATTGCAAAAATCCGAAGCTATTACGGGCCCTCCGAACCCCACCCCGATCAGGGCGGGTTATTTCCCCGGCTCCTACATAGTCCTTGTTATTCGTGTCCGGACACTTCGATCCTTTCTTCGTAAAGCCAAGAAAGATCTTAGATCCTGAAGGGTTAGGCCCTTGCGCAATTAGCTGATTACTCAGCTGGTACCTGTGTAGAGTGCCCCACATTCTTCCAGGGACTGTGCACACGCAATGTGTTGTGCGCAGTTCTGACCTCCGTAGAGGCTTACTTGTCGTGCTCTTGCCATAATGTGCTGCTTGAAACAAGAGGTCTACTGTAATACGAGCATTGCGTGTCAAGTCAGTTATCCTGGCCGTACCTTCTGCTCTCTCGGGGCATCCTAGCGGTGGCAGCCCAGCCGTTCCCCGATTGAAACTTGCTGCTCCCAAGCGAGCCATATCACTATGGCGCCTTCGCAAGTTGAGCCTGTGCCCTAGCTGCCTGTTAGCTAGCCTGGATGGCACAAAGAAGAGTGGATAGCTCTTCTTGTTGGACGATGCATATCCGGGCGCACCATTATAAAGTTGATGATTTCCACCAAGAATTTGATTGCCGGGTTGTGCTAATTCCATACGAATTAGTACTGAAAAGCATGTACCCATTACTCCAGCAATGGCACCGAAAATTAAGTATAGAGTACCTATATCTGTCGAGTAAAGGATTAGCCCTTCTCGTGGAACCGTGCTTGATAGTCTTCCATCACACGGCTCTCCAAGAGCCTACCCTCAATTGAACGTATACACTTGGAATTTTATGCCTACTCCCGATCCAGTTCCCCAAACTACAATTACCTCTTATGCAATTCATCGTAATGATCCGTACACAAAGGTATTTGCTTTCTATTGATGGCAACCTCGCTTCCATTACCGTAACCCTTCCACTCTTTTTGGTCACTACTGTTATTCCCCCCAAAAAGAATCAAGTGCCTCTTGCGCACGCACATGGTGCGTTTGCATCTTATCTTCGGAGCGCGCCTTCGCAGCGGAGCACCGCAATGCACGAGAGCGCCTGAACGTGGTGGCGTAAATACGGTCCGTCCAAAGTCCGCATATCAGAGCCACATTGGATGCCCCTCAAGAACATTCTTCCCGTCCGTCGAATTTCGTTGGAGCTCAGAAAGCTTATTGTTTTTTTCCCCCTGTCATCCTTTACGACCATATCTATCGATAATGCCCCGATGAGCTTCGTTGCCGATGTCTTATGCTTCCCGGCCATTGTGTGTATTAAGGACCAGCGTAAAAAATAATCCACGTAGTTTCGTACCTTGTAGAAATTGGCACAGCAACGGTAGTAACTCAATAGGTCTCGGGCTACGGAGTTAAACCAAAGCACAATGTCTTCGTCGTTGAGTTGAATCAATCTAACCACACAACGAGGTTTGTTATTCTCCGCAATGAGGCCCCGCGATTTGAGCCTTTTCCTTGTTTCCTTTGGTGGGGCCAAAATTTGCAGCGCCTCGTATCTTTCCGCGTGCTCTCGTCGAGCCTTCTCCCTCTCTTTATCGAAAGGGGTTCGAACTTTACACCCATCGCGCCACTTGTCGAGTTTCCTCTCGAGGTTATCCATTGCTTTCCGCACTTCATTTGGGGCAAAGCCTGGCCTGCTGGCTAAAGCCAAGTGGAAGTTTTTCTGTAAGTCTCGAATGTCGGTTACTAGATCGTTATCGGCTTGCGTTTCTCTCAACAAGGCTCTAGCTAACTCCGCCATTCCCCCCAAGTATTTTGAACTCGGGAGTTTTGCCAGCCCTGCGTTCTGCCTCCTCGACAATTCACCTAGCGCCCTAACCAAGACATCGTGGACCAAGGAGTCTTGGCGTTTGCGTTTTTGCACTTTTAGGGTGGAGATACGGTTCCCAACCCTGCGTCGCTTCTCCATGGCTTTGCTGAACCTTCCGGAGGGCACAACCTTTATCTCCATTCCCATAAATTCCACGCTTTCGGCGCTTATGTGGAATATACTACCTTCAGCGAGTTCCAGGTGCAGCTCCGAATTGACGAACTGCGCAATCCTACTCTTGACCGTGACCACCAGTTCCTTGGGTCCGGCAATACCTAGGAGGAAATTGCCCGCATATCGAACGTAAAATGCGCGTGCGGGGTCCGGCGGGACCTTTCTACGGACCGTCACGATCCGCGAGGTCAGCGCTCCGAGCGCTTTCGTTCTGGGCGTCCCCGTAGCCGCGTCAACTCTTCGCTTGCGGCTTTGCAAGAGTTCATTAGCCATCCTGGCCACTTCTTGGTCCGATTCGTGCAAGTAAATATTGCAAAGTAGAGGGGCGAGGGCCCAAGGGGGACTCGGGGAGAGGACTGATCCGGGGTCTGGACCCGCGGTGAACAGTTTATGCACGAGATCCATCCACCTCTGATCTTCTATATCCTTTTGTAAGACGAAGACCAGCTTGTGTCGATCCATGGAATCGAAGCACCTTTTTATGTCAAATTTAAGGAACCACGACACTCCTGTCCATTTCGAGCAAATTTGTTCTAACCCCGAGTGACACCCTCTTCCGGGGCGGAACCCGTGGGAGATGTCCAGGAATCTAGGTTCGTATATATGTTCCATAACTATTTTCATGGCTTGCTGAACAATCCCGTCGCTCCCAATAGTTAAAGGTGGTCCGCCGCCGCCGAATTCTCTGGGCTTGTTAGGCGTGGGTATTACAATCTTACGTGCGGGTTTGAAGCGAAACTGTTCGCTTCGAAGTAATTCGGCGGTTCTTTCAAACCACGCCCGATCTAGACGGGGCGGCGAAGCCACTCGGTTTTCCCTTTCCTGGCCCGGTGTCATGTTACCTGTGTGGAACTTAATCTGTTCATAGGCCGCAATCAAGAAGTTCGGGTCCGTGCATATGGAGTAGATGTTTTCAAATTTCCCGGATTTTTCGTTCCGTTCGAGAGTTTCGAGTTTCCGCCTCCAACCACCACCGTCCATATGGACAGCAGGGGGTTCATTACCCGACCGGTTCTCAGTTGAGTTACTATTCCGTCCGCCATTGGCATGGGGTTTACAACTCATCCCGGGGCGTGACCCGCCGCCGGCCCCACCCTTGCCGCCGTCATGCCTAAATCGCGCAGAATGGCTTGTCCTACCTAGCGCATTAGGTGAGCTTGTAGCATCACCGCAGTACGAGCGTTTCGTTCCGGTTCTCAGGGGCGCTCCTTTCTCCTCACAAAGTAGGATATTCGGATGAGAACGGCACTCGTAAGCCGTAGGCGGAAAACCGCCTACGCTCCACAGAAACGGAGGGCACATCGTTAGTATTCGTTTCCCTAGACTTACCGGACCGTCTACCCCAACGCAGGACATCACTCTCCTACTAACTTTCGGCTGAGTTGCGTGGGGTTTAGCACCAGTTGCCCCGGCGCAGTTTGACCCAGCGATTATAGCATGCATAGCGTCGCACTTGTGGTTCGTGGAAAACAGCCATCTTTGTGCAAAATTGTTCATTTTGGAACCCCATCTTTCAATAATACCATGCTTTGTTGAACTAGTTTTGACTGGTGCTTCCGCAATTTGGAAAAGCGAAATTCGTCACAAACCGTTTCGCGAAAACAAGTTACTATCTTCTCCTGTAAACTGATACGGGAATGCTCTTGAATAGCTAACAGTGTTTTTAACTTTTGCTCTATTTGCTGGCATAACACAGATTTCACTGTCTGTTTGCACTTTGGCGCACAGCGCGTAACCATATCATTTATACATGATTCTCCAATCATTTGTGTACTTGAACGCAAGCTTATACTACGTAATTCATGCTGTTTCTTCAATTCGGACAACATAGCTTCTTGGTAACTCATCCGTTGCTGTAAATCGAAAAGAAGGGCTTCGCTTCTTGCATCAAAAGTAGCTTTTATGGTTTCACCAAATGTTTTTCGACTAAATATAACAAAACACGCAAAACTTGAAGCTACAATAACTTCTTCATTATATATTAGGATTTTTTTCGAACTTAAAACGCTAAAGCTTGGAATTGCAAATATTAATATTTCACGCATTCGTATTTTTCCTTCGATTGCAATAGGGATTTAACTATAATAAATTATGGGAAAAAATGTGTTTGTTACGGAGTTTAATGGATGAATCAGAACTTATCAATATATATCGTCCTACAGTTTTGTGTACCTGACCCATTATCATTCGCATGCCCGGGGGCGGTTTTGTCGAACAGTTCTTTGGTTTTGTGGTGTCCCGTTTTTTCGAACTGTTTTGTCGTTTCGTCGTGTCCAACGAAACCAAGTCCCCTTTTGGTGCGGAGGCGCGTAAGCACTTTTAGACAGGAGACATTTACAACAGGGAAGACTTCTCTTCCTTTACAGGCACTATGCGGCGCTTTTCTGGCGGGTCTGTTAGACCCACATAAATTTACCCGAAACAACACGATCGCTAGCTTGTGATAGACTAATATCTATCTCTCAAAGAACATAAATATTACGTTATTGAACTTTGTTGTTATTCGACGTACTGAGCGGGAGGAGGAGCGTATACGGATTGGCACGAATCATACCTATTAAGAAAATACGATACACCTACGAGCGAGTATTTTTGTTCACTAAATTAAAGACCTCTGAGATACAGTTTTACATTGTAAGTAAGAGATCCACGTAAGCACGGGCTGCGCAAGCAAAAAGATTGATGAGCGGGGCAGCAGATGTAAATAATGCCTACAGACCACCCATGAAACAATAAAGTTCCCACTAGATCTGAGGAGTTGGGGTTAGGTTAAAAATTGATTGTCTGTCGAGGCTCTTCGTTCGTAAATAACCCCGAAAACATAGTAGCCCCCGGCCTACAATAATATTATTACCGGGGGATCCTTGACATAATCTTGTGTGTGTATTCCGTAGACATAACCTTATGTATTCCCAACTCCCGATAACAAATCCTTTACCAAAGGCCAAATTAGTTAGTTT